AAACTTTAGGAATTTTAAGTTTATAACAAACTAACCTTAATAACAATATATGCAAACTACTATTCCGTCATCACCCAATATCACAAAAGAGACTTTACTCACTCCAAGGTTCTATACAACAGATTTTGAAGAGATGAGTAAATTAGATATTACTTCTAACAAAGAAGAATTTGAAGCTCTGTTAGAAGAATTCAAAGCTGATTACAATAGACAGCATTTCATAAGAGATGCAGAATTTGAACAATCTTGGGAAAAATTAGACACTAAAACGAAAGCTCTTTTTATTGAATTTTTAGAAAGATCATGTACAGCAGAATTTTCCGGCTTCTTACTATATAAGGAACTATCTAGAAGATTGAAAGATATCAGTCCTATTGTGGCTGAATGCTTTCTCTTAATGTCAAGAGATGAAGCTAGACATGCCGGATTCTTAAATAAAGCTATAGGAGATTTCAATTTATCACTAGATCTAGGACATCTAACTAAAAGTCGAAAATATACTTTTTTTTCTCCTAAGTTTATATTTTATGCTACTTACTTATCTGAAAAGATAGGCTACTGGAGATATATAACAATTTACAGACACCTAGAAAAACATCCTGAATATCGGATTTATCCCATTTTCAAATTTTTTGAAAATTGGTGTCAAGATGAAAATAGACATGGAGATTTTTTCGCTGCATTGCTTAAATCGCAACCTCAATTCTTAAATAACTTATCAGCAAAATTATGGTGTCGATTTTTTCTCCTGAGTGTATTTGCAACAATGTACTTAAATGATTTTCAAAGAGCTGATTTCTATAAATCTATTGGACTTGATTCAAGACAATACGATATGCAAGTCATTCGGAAAACCAATGAAAGTGCATCTAGAGTTTTACCGATTGCCTTAAATATCGATCATCCTGAATTCTTTCAAGAAATGGATAACTGTGCAACAAACAATAGACAACTTATTGCAATAGATCAAAAATACAATAATCCATATATTAAAGCTTTAAAAAAATCACCTATATACTTAAAACTGAGTACTAGTCTTATTAAACTTTACTTAATTACTCCTATAGAATCCAAGAAGATGAATCAAGCGATCAAATAAAAAATTTTACACCAACTAAATACATAGTTGATGCATATAATTTCAGAAAATCAAGGTTGATTTGCTTCTTTAGCACTATACATAATTTTCAAAGTTATTTGCTTTAGGTTATTATCATAAGCAAACTTCTCTGTATTTTTTTTCACTTTATTCCTAACGAAACCAGGTATTTTTGCTAACTCTTCTAAAGCATCATCACACCATTCAACAGGATATGAATTAGATAAAGTACTACTTGTAGACTTTGCCGTATCATGGCCACCAAACACTTCTAATAAGTGGTCTTCCATACCTAGAGTGAAAGAATTATATACAAGGTCTGCAATTTGATTAGTACCTTCATAGCCTAGAAATGGCCTATAACTTAAAGGAAAATTTTGTATATGCACTGGAGAAGAAATAACTCCACAAGGTATATCTAAACGCTTACCAATATGCCTCTCCATTTGAGTTCCAAAAATTGCACTCGGTGCAGTCTCAGCAATTAAATCTGCAATACGTGTATGGTCATCTGAAATAACAACTTGTTCACAATAACTTTGAACTTCTTGTTTAAACCAAGTTGCATCATTAATACAATATGTTCCAGACCAAACAACTTTAATACTCATCTCTGAACTTAAGATTTTAGTCATAGCTGAAGCATGAGTTGAATCACCAAAAACCACAGCCTTTTTACCAGTTAAATTTTGACAATCTATAGAGCGAGAAAACCAAGCCGACTGAGAAATAAATCGAGTTTGTCGATCAATATAACTAGAGTAATCTACAGCATAACCTAAATTCATCAAAACTTCCTGAATGGCATTAATACATTTTGATATCTGAAGAGTACCCATGGGCACAATATCTACAAGTGGCATATCAAAATTTTGCTTCAAGTAATTAGCTGTAAGACCACCAACTTCACGATATGGAATAAAATTAAACCAAGCTTCAGGTATTCTCTTTAATTCATGAACAGAAATACCGTCAGGAATAACGAGATTCACTTGTATTTTCAGATCAACAAACAACCTTTTTAATTCTAATAGATCATGCTGATTATGAAATCCAAGACTAACACACCCAATAATATTCACTGATGGCTGCTGAGTTTTTACAATACTTAGCTGGTTAGCTTGCTTTGCTTTCTGTAGATAAAAAGCAACTATTTGTAATAGAGTTTTATCGCTTGCTTGAAGTTCATTTACACGATAATGATTTACATCTGCCAAAATAATATCTGCCAATGAATCCAGAGAAGCCCTATCTACAAAATTTTTTAGATCTTCTTGTAAAATACTTGATGTACAAGTAGGAGTTAAAACCACTAAGTCTGGTTTTTCTTCCTGATCTTTACGAGTAATATTATTTATAACTTTTTCTTGAGAACCTCTAGCTAAAACATGTCTATCTACAACACTAGCTGTAACTGGTGTAAATTCCCTATCTCGCTCTAACATTGATTTCATTACATTGTTAACCTAAGTAATTAAGATTTACAAATTACTCGGCTTCAAAACCACACATGAATCTTTCAATTCATATGGCTTCTCTCAAATTGGTTAAAAATTCACATTATTCAATATTCAATATAAATAAATAAGATTGCACACAATCATTATCGAATAAGCCATGACAATTTAATAGAAAAATATAATTTATAATAGCTACTACTAATAATATTAGTCGAAAATGACCAATTGGTTTGTGCCTCAATAGCATTAAAAGAATATATGCGTTGAGGAAAATATTTCAGCTTTATTCTTTGATTAGACCAGTTTGAATGGCGATTAACAATAAATGACTTGATTTTTAAATAGATTAGATAATCTAAAAGAGAAAAAAGCTTACTTATTTGTCGATTACGGTATAAAGTTGACCATGATAACAACAACATATTTAACCGGATAATTAATAAAAATAAAGATTTTGATTTAGTAATTATAGTAGCAACTTGCTTCAATAAAATAAATTGGTAATACAGAGATGGCTTAGCAATAATTTTTAAAGGGTACCATAAATTAATAGTGATCAAATAAGTTCTTAAATCAATATCTTGAAATAAAGGTATCTTTTTTATATACTTTTTTTCTTTTATCTCTACACCATTTGACAATAATATATCTAAAAAAACTTGAAGCCAGAGTTTTAATTTACTGCAATCTTCACAAATAACTAATAAATCAGAGGCACATTTTATAATTATAATATTTTTTGAAACAGAAAGCTGAAAATTTGTATAACTTCTCAAAAGGATATCCATTTCATAGCAAATATTAAGAATAAAAATATCAATTAGCTTATTAAAAAGTCCTATTTTTTGCTTTCTTAAAACCGATAGCTTTATATAATTATCTAAAGAATTTATTAATGCAATAAATACACCTTTATTTAAAAACTTATAGATATATTCTTTAATAGAATTTAAAAGATACATTCTATTAATAAAAATAGACAGATCAAGATAATAAAATAAGGATATCAAACTTACATTGATTCTATAAGAATAAATCTCATTTCTGATATTAAAATTAGTATATTTGTTATAATAACTTGAAATGGAAAAGCTATTTAAGTAATATAAATAATTTTGATATGGCTCTATAGACCAAATCATTACTAAATTTTTCACTTTATCAATTATAAGCTGAATTTTTCTATTAGAATTCAAAATCCTGTCAGAGCTATAATATACCAAAACACTATAATCTAAAGTAGACTCTAAGCTGAAATAAGAAACTAAGTAACCCAGCTGAAAAGAATTCAAATTAATACGATGGTAATACAAATCGAAAATTTGCTTAAATGCAACAAGCTTAACTAAAGGCGAATTAATTAAACTTAATTGTGAATCATAAATTTTTTCATAAGATTTTTGAATAGATGCTTTATATATTCTAGATTTCAGATTATCAACATATTGAATTAAAACTTTCCAATCAATATATTGCCATACTAATATATGAAGATTACGAGATAATTCTTTATCCATTAGTTTTCCTAATTATTAGAAATATAAAAAACAAATTTGAGTAACTTGATAGGCTTATTACAAATTATTATATTTATACTTTAGCCATAAAAGTTAATCCTAACTAAATCAATATATGTATTATATACTATAATTAGTTCCTGTTCCATAATGAATCTCTCACAATAGCTTTAGATATAAACAATACTCTGCAGAAAATCTAACTAAGCATTATAAATACAAATTTCAATATATCTATACTTTTCTTCAAAACTATTGACATAAATAGTTCAGACTTCTATAAAAAGAGGCATGTTTAAGCAACAGAGCTTAAATTCAATTTATCATAGCTATTTTAATATTTAGCTTATGCTTAAACTCACAATACAGCAATATTATTATCAAGCTAAATATATTTACTCAATGCAAAAAGTAAAGGAATTCAACCTTAGATTCACTATAGTTTATTAATATATAATATGCTAATAAGCTATTTACATTTATAAATGTTATAAGCTAACAGGTCACACAAAATAATCATCCCCTAATGGGGCATGCATAATAGCATGCACATTATTAAATGAACTTGCAATCCTTAAAGTACCAATGTGTGCAGGTCCTGCATACATCCAATATGCTAACTTCATAAATAATTTCTCTCCTTATAATAAATTTTATTTATACGATAATCATATTCTTATGAATAGATAAATATAAATACGCTTTTATTATTCTTAATATATATTAATGACAGTAAAATAAAAGGATTGACAAAACAGATTAAATAAAGCTTTATTTACTATAGGTTAATAGTATAAAAAAATATCTTATTCTAAGATATAAATAAATCTAAAAGGTAAAATCTAATGAACAATACAATTGATTTTAAAATGCCTTCTCCTACTTTTGGTGGAAGCACAGGTGGATGGCTCAGATCTGCTGAAGTTGAAGAAAAATATGCTATCACTTGGACAAGTAAAAAGGAGAACGTATTCGAAATGCCTACTGGCGGTGCTGCAATTATGAGAGAAGGTGATAATTTACTTTACCTAGCAAGAAAAGAACAGTGCTTAGCGCTCAGTGTACAACTTAATTCAACATTTAAAATTAAAGACTTTAAAATTTATCGAATATTCCCAAATGGTGAAGTACAATACTTACATCCTAAAGATGGTGTTGCACCAGAAAAAGTAAATGCGGGTCGTATAGCAGTAGGTAGTATTAATCATTCTATAGGTAAAAATAAACAGCCTATAGATAAAAAATTTACTAGTGAAGGTACATACGAATAAAAAATGATACTGAGACTATACAATTAATATAATTATTATAGTCTCTTTTATGTTAAAATTACAGTATATACTAGGAGAGGTGGTAGAGTTGGTTTATTGCGTCTGATTTGAAATCAGATGAACCGAATAAGGTTCCGTGGGTTCGAATCCCACCCTCTCCGTTATTATTAAATTGATTACAAGAAATTAGTTTATTTTTGACTAACTGCTCGCTGTATAAATTCAATAGCCTGATCTAAAGTAGCAATTTTTTCAGCATCTTCATCGGGAATTTCAATAGCAAACTCTTCCTCTATTGCCATAACTAACTCAACAGTATCTAACGAATCTGCACCTAGATCATTGGCAAAATTAGCTTTCAGGGTAACTTGAGTTTTATCTACACCTAACTGTTGTACAACAATATCCTGTACTCTCTCAAAAATATTATCCGACATATTATCTCCTTTAAGTAAATTAAATCTCTTTTTGCGAAGTATACTTATAATAACAATAAAGATTAAATCTATTACAAACAATTAGAAATAATTATTAAGGATAAATTCGTAGTCTACGATTAGGTTCTTCACCACAACTTCTTGCTTTTAAATTATATATTTTTACCAAATGATGCTGTATTTTTCTTAAATTTGCAACACAAGATAATAATTCAACTATTTCCTTCTTCTCAATCACTATTTTTTTAATAGCTTCATGAGCTTCTTCCAAAGCTTGTATCTGACAATATGTTTTATTTTCATATAATTGCTTCCAATTAAGCTGAGAAAAGGAATGTAAATTTAACACTTGTCTTAAAGCACGCGTGATATGCGGTATAGTACTACTATATATAGTATAAATAGTAATATTTCTTGTTTTCGCTATTTGCCTTAATTTGGTATTCTGCTTTACACTAGACCTGAGAGCTAAAATTACATCTGCTTTAAGAGCATCCTTAGTAATAAATAATGGCAATTGCAAAGTATTGATTACAGATTCTATCTGCTGTGTATTAACAAAATATGCATAAATAGAAAAAGGTACTGGAGTATGGGAAACACTAAAAACCGGTGGTATTTGCTGAAAGTCTTTTAAAAGCTTAGAAGTTTTAAAACTACTCTGAACAGTATTTACATGATTATAAGATAGCAAATTTTTATGACTACCCAGGTAAAGATTGGAAGAAAAATATTGATTTTTCTTAGATGAGGCTTTGGATAAAGTATTGTTATTAACTAAAGAAGGATTACATTCAATAAATACTGAACCATCCTCATTCAATTTTCTAGACTGGGTTAATACACATGCACCTTGTAAAATCTGATCAACTATTTGATCAACTTTTTCATGAACAACCCAACTATTTATTGCATGGATCTCTATAGCAACTTGAAATGCAGGAGCTGCTTTTCTTTCCAAAATACTTTTTTGAGTACCTCTACGCTTAGCTTCATCATCACCTAAAGTAACATACTGAATTCCTCCAATCAGATCTGATAATACAGGATTTTTTATTAAACTTTCTAGATAATTACCATGAGCTGTACCAACTAGCTGAACACCTCTTTCTGCAATAGTCCTTGCAGCTAATGCCTCTAATTCTGTACCTATCTCATCAATAATAATTACTTCTGGCATATGATTTTCGACTGCTTCTATCATAACCTGATGCTGCAGCTCCGGATATGCAACCTGCATACGTCTTGCTCGACCTATAGCTGGATGCGGTATATCACCATCACCAGCAATTTCATTAGAAGTATCAATAATGACAACTCTTCTTTCCATTTCATCCGCCAAAATACGAGCTATTTCTCGTATAGCAGTTGTTTTACCAACACCTGGCTTACCCAGCAATAGAATAGACTCTTTTCTTTCTAAAAGATCCCGCACTATACTAATAGTACCAAAAATTGCACGACCAACTCGACAAGTTAAACCAACTACACTACCTTGCCTGTTTCTAATTGAACTAATACGATGTAATGTTCGCTCAATACCAGAGCGATTATCATTACTAAAATTACCAATTCTTCGAGTACAAAAATCCAAGTCTTGCCAAGATATAGTTTTATTAGATAAATAATCCGGACCATTTGGAAAACGCGCTTCTGGCCTACGACCTAAATCCATTACTACTTCAATCAATGATTTTATATCATCATGTTTTTCTAAAGGAATACGAACAAAATCAGGTAATATTTCCAACAATTTGTCTAAGTCATCTGCAATCAACATTACTTTACTATAAAAGAATTAAATACATATAAGTCTTCGCTACTGCTTGATAGATAATCCATGATATTAATTATAAAATAGAATCAATAGAATATTTGAAATATATATACTATATCAATAATAAATATATTATATATTGATTTAAACAATTAGTTCATGTTACTCAATAATCACATAAATAAAATAGTCCAGATTAAAGAATTCCATTGTAAAATAGACTTAGAGATTAAGTATTATTCAAACAAGAAAGGAAAATTAAAAGGCATAAAAACTTTAGAGAATCATATTTCAATATATTTAATAGAATTCATAAACCATAATAGAATATGGGCACTAAGACAAGAATTTGAATTTTCATAATATCTATATTTTAAAAAATACTTAATTATCAACCATAAGAATCAGAATGATATGCAATTTAAAATAAAAGAACTCAAAGCATTTCTGTCTTCAATCACAAAACATAAGGTAGAAAACCTACAGATTGAAAGCAAAAATTTAAAACTTATAATTAATACAATTAAACAAGAAAATAAAACACTCATTAATGAAAAAAGAATTAAGCCCACAATAAAACAAAAGAGAAATAAAATCAGTAAAAAAGATCTCAGCAGTAATGAAAAGACTGTAAATAACAATTCTAAGAATGAAGCCAATGTATATTTTACAATCATTTCACCTATGATTGGGACTTTTTATCGATCACCAGCACCTAACGAACCGGCATTTATTGAGATTAATGATTTAGTTAAAATTAACCAAACAGTATGCATAATTGAAGCTATGAAATTAATGAACGAAATAGAATCAGAAGTTGATGGCCATATTGTGGAGATCCTAGTACAGGATGGTGATATAGTAGATTGTGGACAAGCATTAATGCGAGTAAAGCATAAATAACACAATGAAGATTTTAAATATTGTTAACAGATTTTAAGTCTTGGTAATCCTATAACTATAATACATAAGTAAAAACTCACTTATCATAAGAACTATATGAGATTGTATCATCTTAACTAAAATACAAAAGAATAGAATACAAAAGCGAGCGTTTTAATTTCTTGTCTCATTAGAAAAATAAGAGAGGAGAATCTCAATGACAACTAGCTCACAAGAGCAAAAAGTAAAAAAAGCTGAAGTCGTAGTAGACAAAGATCCAGTCAATACATCATTTGAAAAATGGGCAAAACCAGGGCATTTTGCAAGTAGTTTAGCTAAAGGACCAAAAACCACTACCTGGATTTGGAATTTACATGCAGATGCTCATGATTTTGACAGTCATACAAGCTCTTTGGAAGAAGTTTCACGCAAAATTTTCAGCGCTCACTTTGGACAATTAGCTATTATTTTCTTATGGCTAAGTGGAATGTATTTCCACGGAGCTAAATTCTCAAACTACATTGCCTGGTTAAGTAATCCAACCAATATTAAACCTAGTGCACAAATTGTTTGGCCAATAGTAGGACAAGAAATTTTAAATGGTGATGTTGGTGGGGGATTCCAAGGTATACAAGTAACATCTGGATGGTTCCAATTATGGCGAGCTTCAGGTATTACGACTGAGTTAGAGCTTTACGCAACTGCCATAGGAGGACTATTTATGGCAGGACTAATGGTTTTTGCTGGATGGTTTCATTACCATAAGAAAGCACCAAAATTAGAATGGTTCCAAAATGTAGAATCTATGATGAACCACCACTTATCTGGCTTACTAGGGTTAGGCTGCTTAAGTTGGGCTGGACATCAAATTCACATAGCACTACCAATCAATAAATTATTAGACTCCGGGATTTCTCCACAAGAATTACCTCTACCTCATGAATTCTTGGTTAATAGAGAACTTATGGCACAACTATATCCTAGCTTCAGTAAAGGGATCTTACCCTTCTTTACTTTAAATTGGAATGAGTACTCCGATTTTTTAACATTTAAAGGTGGACTTAACCCAATTACAGGAGGACTATGGTTAAGCGATACAGCTCATCATCATTTAGCTCTGGCTGTATTATTCATCATTGCTGGACATATGTACCGTACAAATTGGGGCATAGGTCATAGCATGAAAGAAATTCTAGAAGGACATAAAGGACCTTTTACAGGACAAGGACACAAAGGATTATATGAAATCTTAACAACTTCATGGCATGCTCAATTAGCAATTAACTTAGCGATGATGGGTTCATTAAGTATAATTGTTGCTCATCATATGTATGCGATGCCTCCTTACCCATATATTGCCACTGATTATCCAACACAACTATCTCTATTTACACATCATATGTGGATTGGTGGCTTTTGTATAGTAGGCGCTGGAGCACATGCCTCCATTTTCATGGTAAGAGACTATAATCCTGCACAAAATTACAACAATGTTCTAGACAGAATTATAAGACATCGCGATGCAATCATTTCACACTTAAATTGGGTTTGTATATTTTTAGGATTCCATTCATTTGGACTATATATTCACAATGATACCATGAGAGCATTAGGGCGATCACAAGATATGTTCTCAGACACAGCTATTCAATTACAACCCATTTTTGCTCAATGGGTACAAAATATACATACATTAGCTCCTGGCAATACTAGTCCTAATGCTTTAACAAGTGCAAGCTATGCCTTTGGAGGTGACATAGTATCAGTTGGCAACAAAGTTGCTATGATGCCTATATCTTTAGGAACAGCTGATTTCTTAGTGCATCACATACATGCATTCACAATACATGTAACTGTACTAATATTAGTTAAGGGCTTCTTGTTTGCTAGAAACTCTCGCTTAATTCCAGATAAATCCGAGCTAGGCTTCCGATTTCCTTGTGACGGACCAGGAAGAGGCGGCACTTGTCAAGTATCTGGATGGGATCATGTATTCTTAGGTTTATTCTGGATGTACAATTCATTATCCATAGCATTATTTCACTTTAGCTGGAAAATGCAATCTGATGTGTGGGGAAGCGTATCGCAAAACGGAACTGTATCACATATAACAGGAGGTAATTTTGCTCAGAGTGCAATAACTATTAATGGATGGCTAAGAGATTTCTTATGGGCACAAGCATCACAAGTAATACAATCGTATGGATCTGCACTATCAGCATATGGATTAATTTTCTTAGGAGCACATTTTGTCTGGGCATTTAGTTTAATGTTTTTATTTAGTGGACGTGGTTACTGGCAAGAATTAATTGAATCGATTGTTTGGGCGCATAACAAAATAAAAGTAGCACCGGCTATTCAACCAAGAGCACTAAGTATTACACAAGGAAGAGCTGTTGGCGTAGCTCATTATTTACTAGGAGGTATAGGCACAACTTGGGCTTTCTTCTTAGCAAGAATTATTGCAGTAGGATAAATTAGGATTAATATACAATGGCAACAAAATTTCCAAAGTTTAGCCAGGGATTAGCACAAGATCCAACAACCAGAAGAATATGGTATGGAATTGCTACTGCCCATGATTTTGAAAGTCATGATGGGATGACAGAAGAAAATTTATATCAAAAGATTTTTGCATCTCATTTTGGCCACTTAGCTATTATTTTTTTATGGACATCCGGCAACTTATTTCATGTTGCTTGGCAAGGTAATTTCGAACAATGGGCACTAAACCCATTAAAAATCAAGCCTATCGCTCATGCAATCTGGGATCCTCACTTTGGTCAACCAGCAGTCAAAGCATTTACAAAAGGTGATTCTTTATATCCAGTTAATATTGCCTATTCAGGGGTATACCATTGGTGGTACACAATAGGAATGAGAACCAATAATGATTTATATACAGGTTCACTATTTTTACTATGTGTATCAGTAATAATGCTTTTTGCAGGATGGTTACACCTTCAACCTAAATTTAAACCAGGACTTGCCTGGTTTAAGAACAATGAATCTAGATTAAATCATCATCTATCCGGACTATTTGGTGTAAGCTCTTTAGCTTGGACAGGTCATTTAATACACGTTGCTATTCCTGAATCTAGAGGTCAACATATCGGATGGAATAATTTTTTAACAGTTCCACCGCATCCAGAAGGATTAAAACCTTTTTTTAGTGGTAATTGGAGCGTATATGCCTCTAATCCAGATACTGTTAATCATATTTTTGGAAAAGAAGATGGAGCAGGAAATGCAATACTAACATTTTTAGGCGGATTTCATCCACAAAGCCAATCATTATGGTTAACAGATATCGCTCATCACCACTTAGCTATAGCAGTTATATTTATTGTGGCTGGTCATATGTATAAAACAAACTGGCAAATTGGACACAATATCAAAGAGATATTAGAAGCTCATGAGCCACCTAGTGGCAAACTAGGTAAAGGACATAAAGGACTTTATGAAACCATTACGAACTCACTACATATACAATTAGGATTAGCTTTAGCATCTATTGGTTCTATTACGTCTCTAGTTGCACAACATATGTATGCGATGCCTCCATATGCTTTTATGGCTAAAGATTTTACTACACAAGCAGCACTATATACACATCATCAATATATAGCTGGTTTTTTAATGGTAGGAGCTTTTGCTCACGGTGCTATTTTCTTTGTCAGGGACTATGACCCTGTACACAATGATAATAATGTTTTAGCTAGAATGCTAGAGCATAAAGAAGCCATTATATCTCATCTAAGCTGGGCTGCACTATTTTTAGGATTTCATACACTTGGATTATATATTCATAATGATACAGTAGTAGCATTTGGTAACCCAGAAAAACAGATCTTAATTGAACCAATTTTCGCACAATGGATTCAAGCTAGTTCTGGAAAAGCATTATATGGCTTCAATATTTTATTATCTAGCTCAAACAATGTAGCTTTAGATGCCGGAAGTAATATATGGTTGCCAGGCTGGTTAGAAGCTATCAATAGTAATAAAAACTCTTTATTCTTAACAATCGGACCTGGTGATTTCTTGGTACATCATGCTATTGCTCTGGGATTACATACAACTACACTTATATTAGTTAAAGGAGCTTTAGATGCAAGAGGATCTAAGCTAATGCCTGATAAAAAAGATTTTGGCTATAGTTTTCCATGTGATGGACCAGGAAGAGGCGGCACTTGCGACATTTCAGCATGGGATGCATTCTATTTATCCGTTTTTTGGATGCTTAATACTATAGGCTGGGTTACATTCTATTGGCACTGGAAACATGTAACAATTTGGCAAGGTAATGTTAGTCAATTCAATGAATCTTCTACATACCTAATGGGCTGGCTTAGAGATTATCTATGGTTAAACTCATCTCCATTAATTAATGGATATAATGCTTATGGCATGAATAGCTTATCTGTATGGGCTTGGATGTTCTTATTTGGCCATTTAATTTGGGCTACTGGCTTCATGTTTTTAATATCATGGAGAGGTTATTGGCAAGAGTTAATTGAAACTTTAGCATGGGCTCATGAAAGAACACCTCTAGCTAATTTAATTAGATGGAAAGACAAGCCAGTTGCTTTATCGATTGTACAAGCAAGACTAGTAGGCTTAGTTCATTTTTCCGTTGGCTATATATTAACATATGCAGCATTTGTAATTGCTTCAACAAGCGGAAAGTTTAGTTAATACGATCAAATAATTAAAGGACTTACTTTAGACTATTTAAATTAATAGTTAAGGTAAGTCCTTTAATTCTAATAAAATTGCAATAATTTTAGAAATCGATTAATATATTTTTTAGAAAAAAACACTAAGGAAATCAAAATGGCAAAAAAAAGCATGATTGAAAGGGAAATAAAAAGAAGAAAACTTGTAGATAAAAACAGAGAAGAGAGAGAAAGTATAAAAAAACAGATGAAAAAAATGGTGAATTTTGAGGAACAATTAAAAATACAAGAAAAACTACAACAATTACCACGCAATAGCGCACCTACGAGACTAAGAAACCGATGCTGGCTAACTGGACGTAGCAGAGGTTACTACAGAACATTTGGACTATCTAGACATGTATTAAGAGAAATGGCTCATGACTGCTTACTACCCGGAGTGAAAAAATCAAGCTGGTAAAAAATAAAATAAATACTCTAAATTTTATATTAGAGCATTTAAATTAGGAGAAAAGCCTCTTAGCTAATTACTACTAAAGACCAAACTGATTTCCTCTACGATACTGCAAATAAGCAGCTACTAATAACCCAACCAAAGTTACGGGAATTAAACCTAAAACAATACCAGATAAAAGTGGTTCTACCATTTATATAATCAAATTTACCAATAAATTTTCAATACTGTACTATAATTTTAATCACAATCCAAACTAATTAAAAATTTTATCGAAACCCTATGGCTGCCTGCCATACAAATGCTAATAATAAGAAGAAAACCGGAATAACTGGCAATATATCTACCAAAGGCCTAAATATAGCATATGCTTCAGGTAACTTCGCAAAAATCATCATTACTAACATATAAAAAATACCTCCTACAATCTTAAGCAAAAAATATACTTAATAGAATGTACACTAAAAAATAGATTTTCACATATTTTCTTCTTATTTTTTCATGTTAACTACATAATAGTGTGATTTATTTAATAATTAAGATTATTATTAAAAACTATACATATAATATACAATAGCAGTAATATTGACTCAATTAATTAAAAATCAACATATAAGAAGGTGAAGAAATGACTATTATAATTCAATTATTAGTTTTAGGATTAATTCTTTTATCTATAATCTCAGTTATATTTATGCCCGTAACTTTAGCTTCCCCAGGACAATGGGAAAAATCAAAAAACCTAGTATTCACTGGAGCTGGAATTTGGTCTATTTTAGTAATTATTACATGGATAGCAAACTTATTTGTAGCTTAATATAACTAAAATGCGACTGATTATTTCAGGTACATATAATATAAAAAAAGTAACTAATATATATGAACTTGACAAGTTATATGTACTTTGAAATAATGTAAAGTAGATAAGCGGGTATAGCTCAGTGGTAGAGCGTAACCTTGCCAAGGTTAATGTCGCGCGTTCGAATCGCGTTACCCGCTCTATGCAACAGTAGAATCTGTATCAATAACTTCATTAGAATCATTTACAGGCTGATCTTTTGAATCTGACTTACTGTAAACTTTTTTCCCTAATTCCATTAAAGAATCTTGCAATTGTTTTTGTTCTGATTCAATCAAATCATAATTGCTATCCGAGATCGCTTTCCTTAAATTACTTATTTGAGACTCAATTCTTTCCTTATCTTGCTGATCAATTTTATCTTTTAAATCTTTTAACTGACGTTCTGATTGATAACATAATGAATCAGCCTGATTTTTTAATTCTATGCGACTACGTTTTTGTTTATCTATATCTGAATTTATTTCTGCTTCCCGAACCAATTTATCAACCTCTTCCTTTGGAAGTGTTGATGCGCCGCTTATAGTTATAGATTGCTCTTTACCAGTACCTTTATCCTTAGCTTTAACAGACAAAATTCCATTTGCATCAATATCAAAAGTCACTTCGATTTGAGGTATACCTCTAGGTGCTGGCATTATACCATCCAAGCGAAAAGTACCTAAACTTTTGTTATCTTTTGTGAACTCTCTCTCTCCTTGTAAAACATGAATTTCTACATTCGGCTGATTATCAACAGCTGTTGAAAATACTTCAGATTTCTTTGTCGGAACCGTAGTATTTCTTGGAATTACTTTAGTCATAACACCACCTAGAGTTTCTACTCCTAAAGATAATGGCGTAACATCCAGTAACAAAATATCTTTCACTTCTCCAGCTAAAACACCTGCTTGAACTGCGGCACCAATAGCTACAACTTCATCCGGATTTACACTTTGATTAGGGTCTTTACCTATGATTTTTTTCACCAATGCTTGAATAGCAGGTATTCTTGTAGAGCCACCAACTAACACAACCTGATCTATCTTATCTGGATCCAGCTGAGCATCATTAAGAGAATTATTTACAGGTATTTGACATTTACTAATTAAATCTGTGCATAAATTTTCAAATTTTGCACGGGTCATTGTTTTCTCCAAATGCTTTGGACCAGTATCGGTAGCAGTAATAAAGGGCAAATTAATATTTGTTTCAGACAAATTAGATAATTCAATTTTTGCTTTTTCAGCAGCTTCAGTTAAACGCTGTAATGCTTGTTTATCTTTGCCTAAATCTATATTTTCATCATTCTTAAATTCCTGAATTAACCATTCAACTATTTTACTATCAAAATCATTACCACCTAAGTGAGTATCACCCGAAGTAGATAAAACCTCAAAAACTCCATCACCAACTTCTAAAATAGAAACATCAAAAGTACCTCCACCTAAATCAAAAACAAGAATAGTTTCATTATTTTGTTTTTCTAAACCATAAGATAAAGATGCAGCTGTAGGCTCATTAATAATACGCAGAACATCTAAACCAGCAATCTTTCCAGCATCTTTAGTAGCTTGTCTCTGTGAATCATTAAAATAAGCTGGCACAGTTATAACTGCTTGAGTAATAGATTCACCAAGATACTTACTCGCATCTTCGGCTAGTTTTCTCAATACCTGAGCTGAGATTTCTTCCGGAGCAAAGTTCTTATTTAAAGCAGGACATTTAATTTTAATATTCAAATTATCATCAGAAATAATTGTATAAGACGACTGCTGCAATTCTCTTTTGATTTCTTCCTTTTTGCAACCGATAAATCTTTTAACAGAATAGAATGTATTTTCAGGATTAATTACGGCTTGCCTTTTTGCTATTTGTCCTACTAATTTATCGCCATTCTTAGTATATGCAACTACAGACGCAGTAGTCCTAGAGCCTTCTGAATTTGGTATTACAGTAGGCTTACCTCCTTCCATTACAGCAACAACTGAATTAGTCGTCCCTAAATCAATACCAACAACTTTACTCATAACAATATCCTTACTTTATTTAATTAATAGAACTGTACAAAACAATATTAAATAATTTCGACAATTTCATAAAGTAGTAATTACCACACTTATAAAAGTAAATTCAATAAATATAACTCGGCAACTTGAAAATTATAAGAAATTAAAAGATAATATCAATAAATAAATTTCAAAAGCCTATGTGCAAAAATCTCATTAAATTGGAGATAGCTTAATGGTGTCAATTAGTCTCCTAGGTACTAAAATAGGAATGACGCAAATTTTCAATAATCAAGGGAGCGCCATACCTGTAACTGTACTACAACTGGGTCCTTGTTTCATTACACAAATCAAAACAATTAAATCTGATGGTTATAATGCAATACAGATTGGCTATTTAGAAGTATCTAATAAAAGATTAAGTAGAGCCGAGCTAGGACATCTACAGAAAACACGCGTAAGAGCATTAAGACACTTAAAAGAATATAAAGTAGACTCATGCGAGGGTTTTGAATTAGGTCAAAATATTAATGCTAATGAGCTAAAAATAGGGGACTTAATCGATATCTCTGGTAAAAGTATAGGTAAAGGATTTACCGGTTATCAAAAAAGACATCATTTTAGTCGGGGACCTATGTCTCATGGATCTAAAAACCACCGGCAACCTGGATCTATAGGTGCAGGAACTACACCAGGACGTGTGTTTCCTGGAAAAAAAATGGCTGGAAGAATGGGAGGTAACAATGTAACTATAAAAAATCTACAAATTATAGATATAAACACAGCAAAAAATATTGTTATAGTAAAAGGTTCTGTACCAGGAAAACCAGGAAACACAATAAGCATTAAAAGAAAATAAAACACATGACCAATAAAGTAGAAATAAAATACGACATTTTATCTCCTGAGGGAATAATTAAAGATTCTAAAACCATAAATTTACAAGTTAGTGAATCTAAAAACATGTATACAGTGCATAGAGCACTTATAAAGCAGTTGAATAACAAAAGAAGAGGTAATGCAAATTGTAGAAGTCGCAGTGAAGTACAAGGTGGAGGTAAAAAACCATGGAAACAAAAAGGAACTGGAAGAGCGCGTGCAGGATCTATCAGATCACCACTTTGGAAAGGCGGTGGTGTCATATTTGGGCCTAAAACAAAATCATATACAAAGAAATTAAATAAAAAAGAACAACAACTTGCACTAAGGAATATTTTATATAATAAAAAAAACAATACAATCATTATAGAAAATTTCGACTTACTGTCCACTTCAACAAGTACAAAAGCAGTTGTAGAAAAAATTCATAGATTAAATATTAAAATCACAGAAAGACTACTTATTATAGCTGCGAAAAAGAACTCTAATCTATACTTATCAACAAGAAATATCAAAAACATAGAACTAATTGCAGCAAACCAAATAAACCCTCTATCTATGATAAATGCTAAAAATATTATAATAGAAACTAAAGCACTAGATATTATTAAAGAGCTATATAATGGACAAAAGTAAAATAAGAGAGCTATTTACTATAATCAAGAAACCTATAATCACAGACAAAACCACAAAATTATTAGAGAATAATCAATATTGCTTTCAAGTAGATCCTAGAGTAGATAAATCAAAAATCAAAGAAGCTATTGAATATATTTTTGACGTTAAAGTGATAAAAGTTAATACATGTCATCAACCACTTAAGAAGCGTACTGTTGGTCGTTTTACTGGTTATAGAGCACACTATAAAAAAGCTATAGTTACACTCTCAAAAAATGACAAAATCAATTTATTTTCAGAAGATTAGAATCACAATTATCACCCAAGTAATATGGCCATTCGTTTATACAAAGCATCTACTCCAGGCACAAGAAATCGCACTGTATCCACATTCGAAGAAATAAGCAAAAAAAAGCCTGAAAAATCATTAATAAGACATATACATTCACCTAAAGGTCATAACAATAATGGGGTTATTACTTCTAGGCATAGAGGAGGCGGGCATAAAAAAAGATACAGACTAATTGACTTTAAGAGAAATAAGATCAACACTTTTGCTAAAGTAGCAAGCATCGAATATGATCCAAACAGAAATGCTAGAATCGCTCTGCTACATTACACTGATGGAACAAAAAAATATATTATACATCCAAGATCTTTAGCTATTGGCGAACTAGTAATTTCAGGACCTGATTCAACTATTAAAGTTGGCAATGCACTACCAATGGAAAAAATTCCCTTAGGTACAGCTGTACATAATATAGAGTTACAAGCCGGTAAAGGTGGTCAAATTGTTAGAGCAGCTGGAACTTATGCACAAATCGTAGCTAAAGAAGGTGATTTTGTCACATTAAAACTACCTTCTAGTGAAGTAAGAATAATAAGAAAAGAATGCTATGCAACAATTGGTCAAGTTGGTAATATAGATTGCAATAACATTACAATTGGCAAGGCTGGACGCAACAGATGGCTAGGTAAAAAACCTAAAGTTAGGGGTCTTGTAATGAATCCTGTAGATCACCCACACGGTGGTGGAGAAGGTAAATCTCCAATAGGTAGAAATCATCCGGTAACTCCATGGGGAAAACCTGCATTAGGAATAAAAACAAGAGCAACAAAAAAATATAGTAATTCATATATATTACGCAGACGTAAATAAACTAATTAATAAATAAATGTCACGATCTCTATACAAAGGCCCTTTTATACAAAGTCAATTATTAGATAAAATTATCAAATTAAATAAAGAAGGTATAAAAAAAACAATTAAAACTTGGTCTCGATCATCAACTATTATTCCAATAATGGTTGGTCATACAATAGCAGTATACAATGGCAAGCAACATTTCCCGATCTTTATATCAGATCAAATGGTTGGCCACAAACTAGGCGAGTTTATACCTACAAGAAATTTTAGAAGCCATATTAAAAATGATAGAAGAACTAAAAGGTAAATAGATATTAATGATATGCAAAATACAGCAAGTGCTACAAGCAAATACCTAAGATTATCTCCAAATAAAGTTCGTAGAATACTGGATCAAATTCGTGGTAGAAACTACCAAGAAGCCTTAATCATACTCGAATTCATGCCTTACAGAGCATGCAAAGCAATAAAAAAATTACTAGAGTCTGCTGCAGCTAACGCTACAAATAGTTATGGATATACCAAAAATAAGCTAGTTATTCATCAAGCTTTTGTTAATATAGGACCTAAGCTAAAAAGATTTCAGCCAAGAGCACAAGGTCGAGCATTTAAGATACATAAACCAACATGCCACATTACATTAAAAGTAACTGTAACTTCTTTAAATAATTAAATCTCAAAATTCAATCACATGGGACAGAAAACACATCCTTTAGGCTTCCGAATTGGTATAACACAAAAACATAAATCATCTTGGTTTTCTGATACAAAAAAATATTCTAAATTATTACAGGAAGACCATGTTATTCGTTGTTATATTGAAAAAAAACTAAAAGCAGCTAGCATCGTTAACATACAAATAAATAGAAAAGTTGATCAAGTTGAAATTGAGATTAAAACAGCTAGACCAGGGATCGTTTTAGGAAGATTAGGAGCTGGAATTGAAAACTTAAGACAAGAAATAAGCACAAAATTAAAAAATCAAAAGCTGATTCGGATTAACATAATTGAAATTACAGAACCCGACAAAGAAGCAAGCTTAATTGCTGAATTTATATCACAACAATTAGAAAAAAGAGTTGCTTTTAGACGATCTGTAAGGCAAGCTATACAAAGAGCACAAAAAGCACATATACAAGGAGTAAAAGTGCAAGTATCAGGTCGTCTCAATGGCGCAGAAATAGCTAGAAGCGAATGGCTACGCGAAGGTCGAGTTCCATTGCAAACACTACGAGCTGACATTGACTACTCATATAAAAGAGCACAGACTATCTATGGAGTTTTAGGTATCAAAGTCTGGCTTTTTAAAGGAGAAATACGACCCGAAAGAACAATATTATAAACAACAATTAAAAATATATATAATACATAGATATGTTAAGCCCTAAAAAAACAAAATTTCGAAAACAACATCGGGGACGGATGTGCGGTAAATCTAGTAAAGGTAATAGTATTGCTTTTGGAGAATATGCATTACAAGCATTAGAACCAGTATGGTTAACCTCTAGACAAATTGAAGCTACAAGAAGAACAATTACAAGATATGTACGTAGAGGTGGAAAACTTTGGATTCGAGTATTCCCAGACAAACCCGTAACTGCTAGAGCAGCTGAAACAAGAATGGGGTCTGGTAAAGGAGCTCCTGAGTATTGGGTTGCAGTAGTAAAACCAGGACATATTATATTCGAAATTAAAGGGGTATCTCAAAAAGATGCTCAACAAGCAATGAAACTGGCATCATATAAACTACCAATGAAAACCCAATTTATTATCAAAACAAAAAAGACATAACATAAATAATGTTCATGAAAATCAATGAAATAAGAGAATTATCAAAAATCGATATTGCAACAAAAATCGAAGAAGTTAAAAAAGAAATATTTGAATTAAAGTTCAAGCAAGCAACTAGACAAAATATTAAAACACATTTATTTAAAGCAAACAAACGTTTTCTAGCTCAGCTATTGACAATAGAACATAATTACAAAAATTTAAAATAAAAATGCCTATCAAAGAAGTAATCGGTGAAGTTATTAGCAACAAAATGAATAAAACTATTACAGTTGCTGTAATTAAAAAAGTATCGCATAAAAAATACAAGAAAATACTATCAAAAACAAAAAAATATTATGCACACGACGAACATAATAATTATTTGATAGGCGATATTGTAAAAATTCAGGAAATTAGACCCATCAGTAAAAATAAATGCTGGAAAGTCATAAAAAAAATATATAAATAATTAGATAAAAATGATACAAAGTCAAAGCTATTTAAATATAGCTGATAATAGTGGGGCACGTAAAATTATGTGCATCAGAGTACTTGGTAGCAGCAATCCAAAATATGCCAAGATCGGAGACGTCATAATCGGTGTAGTTAAGGATGCTTCTCCAAATATGCCAATTAAGAGATCTGACATAGTAAGAGCTGTAATAGTTCGAACAAAAAAAACTATGCGCAGAATAGATGGAATGCAAATAAGATTTGATGACAATGCAGCTGTATTAATTACACAAGAAAATAATCCAAAAGGAACTCGTATTTTTGGTCCTATTGCAAGAGAGTTAAGAGAAAGAAACTTCTCTAAAATTATATCATTAGCAACTGAGGTAGTATAATGAAAAAAGTAAAAAAATTTAAAATGCATATAAAAACCGGAGATACAATACAGATTATATCTGGTAGTCACAAAGGTAAAATAAGTAAAATATTGAAAGTTTTGCCTAAAACTAGTCAAGTCATAGTTGAAAATTTAAATTTAAAGATAAAACATTCTAGACCCAATCAGGAAGACGAGAGTGGTAAAATCATAAACTTTGAAGCACCTATACATAGCTCAAATGTTATGCTTTATAGTATAAAAAATAAAATTCGGAGTCGTTTTAGCACTCAATATAGTAAAGACAATAAAAAATATCGCTTATTAAAAAAAACTGGGGAAATTTATTAAATAAAAATCTATAATATGAATCAATCTCTACAAATTCTATATAAAAAGCAAATACAAGACAGCCTAAAGCGGGAATTTCTTTACAAAAATGTACATGAAATACCAAAAATAACAAAAATAGTAATTAATAGAGGACTAGGAGAAGCATCTCAAAATGCGAAAACTCTTGATAACAGTCTTCAAGAATTAATGCTCATAAGCGGTCAAAAACCAATTATCACACGCTCAAAAAAATCAATAGCTGGATTTAAAATTCGAGAGAATATGCCTATCGGAATGACAGTAACACTAAGAAAACATAAAATGTATAATTTTTTGAATAAATTAATTAACTTAGCACTACCCAGAATTAGAGATTTTCGAGGTATTAGTAAAAAACATTTCGATGGACAAGGAAATTACAATCTAGGACTTAAAGAACAACTAATTTTTCCTGAAATAGAATATGATACAGTAGATAGAGTTAGAGGTATGGATATTGCAATCGTCACTACAGCTATAACTGACCAGGAAGGACTGTCCTTACTTAAAGGATTTGGCATGCCTTTCCAAGATTAAAGACAAAATTCATTAAAAATGAGGAACCATTATGGTTAATGATACAATTTCAGATACATTAACACGCATTCGTAATGCAAATTTAGCAAAACACCAAATAGTACAAGTAATAGCAACCAAAATAACACTCAATCTAATTCGCGTCTTACATCAGGAAGGATTCATAGAGAAATTTCATGAAATTGAAGATAATTCAAAAACCTTCATCCTAATATCATTAAAATACAAAGGCAAAAATAGAACATCAATTATTACTGCATTAAAAAGAATAAGTAAACCTGGGCTAAGAGTATATACTAATCATAAAGAACTACCAAAAGTACTCGGAGGGATTGGTATAGCAATAATATCAACATCAAAAGGTGTAATGACAGATAAACAAGCCCGATCCCATGGTTTAGGCGGCGAAGTTTTATGTTATGTCTGGTAAATCATTAAAAATAAGGAACATATTATGTCTAGGATAGGTAAAAGTCCTATAAATTTAGATGCAAAAATAGATATAGATATTCAAGAGAATAAAATAAAAATTAAAGGCCCCAAAGGAGAACTAACTTATTTAATATCACCAGAAATCAGAATTGAGCATACACAAGAAGTATTAAAACTATATAAAAACAATGATAGCCGAATAACTAAACAATTATATGGCTTATCTAGAACACTTATTAATAATATGGTTGTTGGTGTTTCACAAGGATTTAGTAAAAAACTTAAAATACAAGGAGTCGGATATAGAGCTCAAGTAGACAAAAATAATTTAATACTTAATGTAGGATATAGCCACCCAGTATTTATAAAATCACCACCTGGTATTAGTATTAAAGTAGAAAATCAAACTAGCATTGAAGTAAATGGGATTAACAAAGAAACGGTTGGGCAAGTAGCTGCAAAAATAAGGTCTGTACGTCCACCCGAGCCATATAAAGGAAAAGGGATTCGCTATGAAAATGAAACCGTAAGAAAAAAAGTTGGTAAAGCTGGGAAGTAGAACATGAAAAATATAACTAGAATTAAAAAAAATCGTCCCCGTCTGCATGTATTTAGATCAAATAAACATATTTATGCACAAGTTATAGATGATATTAAAAATATGACTATCGCAAGTAGTTCAAGTATATGCTCTAATTTAAAAGCTAAAATTCATTCTACTGCAACATGCAAAACAGCTGCAATTGTTGGACAAGATATTGGCAATAAACTACGTAATAAAGGAATCAAAAAAATTGTATTCGATAGGGGCAATAAAATATATCATGGAAGAATAAAAGCTCTCGCAGAAGCAACAAGGCGTGAAGGTATAGAATTTTAAAGAGTATTGATTATGATAATAAAAAGAAAAAACAACAAAAATAAAGAGCAAGAAGTAAACTGGGAGGAAAAAGTTATACAAGTCAAAAGAGTTACTAAAGTAGTTAAAGGAGGGAAAAAACTTAGCTTCAGGGCAATTATTATAGTAGGTAATGAAAAAGGTCAAGTAGGCGTAGGCATTGGTAAAGCAACTGATGTAATAGGTGCCGTGAAAAAAGGTGTAACTGATGCAAAAAAACATATTATTAGTGTTCCTTTAACAAAAACAAACTCCATACCCCACAAAATCAATGGTATTGCCGGTGCTGCACAAGTAGTAATGAGACCATCTGCACCTGGATCAGGAGTAATTGCTGGTGGATCCGTTCGAACAGTACTGGAATTAGCAGGCATAAAAAATATACTAACAAAACAACTAGGATCCAATAATGCACTGAATAATGCCAGAGCAACAATAAATGCATTAACAAACTTAAGAACCCTTAAGAAAACAGCTCAAGACAGAGATATTGATATTAATTACTTGCATTATCATCAAGATGAACCTGAATATAAATCACAACAATAAAATAATGCCCCCTATCACTTGCATTGCTGAAATAATTCCACTTAACAATGAATCTTCAAAATACATTAACAAAAAAACTATTAGCTACTTTACTAATATTAATACTGGCTAGATTAGGAATATTCATACCAATACCAAGCATCGATCATGACACTTTTTATTCAAGTGTTGGACAAAACGCCTTAATAAATTTTTTAAACATATTTTCAGGAGGTGGATTCTCAACTATTGGGATGTTTGCACTTGGAATTGTTCCCTATATTAATGCATCAATTATTGTACAACTCTTAACTAAAATTATTCCTGAAATAGAAAATTTACAGAAAGAAGAAGGTGAATCTGGAAGAAGAAAAATCACACAAATTACACGATATCTAACACTGATATGGGCATTAACACAGAGTCTTGCTATCGCATTCTGGATTAAACCCTATGTATTTAACTGGAATTTAAACTTTATTATAGATTGTATTCTAACACTTACGACAGGATCTATAATAGTTATGTGGTTATCTGAATTAATTACGGAATATGGAGTCGGTAATGGAGCATCATTACTTATTTTTCAAAATATTATATCAGGGATACCTAAAAATATCCAAAGCTATTCAATTAATGCTTTTAATGTTGCACAAATAACACCTCTTTTGATATTTTTTTCTCTATTTTTATTCATGTTATCAGTCACAATATTAATTCAAGAAGGGACTAAAAAGATACCTATTATTTCTGCAAGACAACTTAACAAAACTAGTCAAATAGATTCAAAAAGCTATATTCCTTTAAAAATGAACCAGGGAGGAGTTATGCCTATTGTTTTTGCATCTGCTGCTATGACTATACCAAGTTATCTAATAGAAATATCCAATAATAATATTATTAAAAATACTTTAAAATTATTTTCTCCAAATGGACCTTTATACATAGTATTATATGGTATTCTTATTATTATATTTAGCTATTTCTATTCATCACTAGTTTTAAGTCCTGATGATGTTGCTAAAAATTTAAAAAAGATGGGAGCAAGTATACCAGGAATAAGGCCTGGAGATAATACTAGCCAATACTTAAAAACCATCTTAGATCGCTTAACTTTTCTAGGATCAATTTTTTTATTTTCTGTAGCATTAATACCATCAATTATTACTAATATAACACATCTAAATGCTTTCCAAGGACTTGGAGCAACATCTCTATTAATCCTAGTCGGAGTTGCTATTGACACAGCTAAACAAATACAGACTTATATAATATCAGAAAAGTATAATAGCATGATACAATAATGTTATTTCGTCAAACTTCAAAATTAAAACTTATATCATTAACATTACATAAATTATAATCCGTATATGAAAGTTAGACCTTCTGTTAAAAAGATGTGTGAAAAATGCAAAGTAATAGTAAGAAAAAGAAAAGTTAAAGTCATTTGTGAAAATCCTAAACATAAACAGACACAAGGTTAATACCCCAATATAATAGAAAAATAGACTTTATAAAATCTTAATTAATAATCTGGAGATTAAAATTGGCTAGAATAGCAGGCATAGATCTGCCAAAAAATAAAAGGATTGAAACAGCACTAACTTATATATATGGCATAGGTTTATCACGTTCACAAAAAATTTTAGATAAAATCAACATAAATCATAATAAACATGTTGTAGACCTAAATGACAATGAAATTACTAATATAAGAAGTATATTAGAAAATGAATATGTAATTGAGGGTGATCTAAGAAGATTAGAATCCATAAATATTAAAAGACTTATGGAAATCAATTCTTATAGAGGTAAAAGACATCGCATAGGATTACCTCTAAGAGGACAAAGAACTCGTACAAATGGAAGAACTCGTAGAGGAATAAAAAAAACCATGGCAGGTAAAAAAAAGGCTCCTAAAAAATAAGAAAACTGTTTAAGTGAAAATAATCATTCAATGGCTAAACAAACAAAAAAAACATCAAACAAAAGAAAAAAGACAAGTGTAATCAATGGTATAACTCATATTCAATCAACATTCAATAATACAATTATTACAATTACAGACCTTAATGGAGCAACAATATGTTGGTGTTCATCCGGTGCCAGCGGATTTAAGGGTGCAAAAAAAGGGACTCCTTTTGCAGCACAAACCGCAGCAGAAAAAGCAGCTAAACTAGCTATAGATCAAGGAATGAAACAAACTGAAGTAATGGTCAACGGACCTGGATCTGGAAGAGAAAATGCAATTAGAGCTATACAAGCAACCGGTATAGAAATAACACTAATTAAAGATATAACACCAATACCTCATAATGGATGCCGACCGCCCAAAAAACGTAGAGTATAAATTAATAGATAGATTTACACTGAACACAAAAAGTTTATTCGCTATATTCATTTAACCAGGAACTTTCTTTAATGACTCATTTTCAAATAGAATGCATAGAGTCAAAAACAGAAGGAACTCGTAAACAATATGGGCGTTTTATACTAGAGCCACTAAAACAAGGACAAGGTACTACAGTAGGAAATTCATTAAGAAGAACTATTCTATCAGATCTAGAAGGAACTGCAATAGTTGCGGTACGAATTGCCGGTGTCAATCATGAATTTTCAACTATTACTGGAGTAAGAGAAGATGTTCTAGAAATACTTCTCAATCTAAAAGAGGTCGTCTTAAAAAGTTATACAAATGAACCGCAAATAGGAAGAGTTCGAGTACAAGGACCTGCAGTAATAACAGCCGGGCTTTTTGATTTACCACCTGAGATTGAAATTATTGATCATCGGCAATATATTGCAACTATATGCAATAACACCATTTTTGAGATGGAATTCCGAATTGAAAAAGGTCATGGATATCGCCTAGTTGACGGTAATATCAGCGAAAAATCGATAGATTTTTTACAAATTGATGCTGTATTTATGCCAGTCAAAAGATTTAATTACATAGTTCAAGAAAAAAGAATAAACTCTAAAATTATTCAAGAGAAACTGATATTAGAAATATGGACTAACGGTAGTGTATGTCCACAAGAAGCAATTAGCGAAGGTTCCAAAATACTAACAAATTTATTTCATCCGCTTACAAACATAAACTTTCAGCCAATAGAAAACGAAAACGAGAAAAATGAACAGCAAATTAATCAAGTATTAATTGAAGAACTCAAATTATCTGTTAGAGCTTATAATTGTTTAAAAAGAGCTCAGATACATTCTATATCAGATTTACTAGATTATTCACAAGAAGATTTACTAGAAATTAAAAATTTCGGCCAAAAATCTGCTGAAGAAGTTATAGAAGCTTTAAAAAACCGCTTGGGGATCAATTTGCCTAAAGAAAAAACAATTAAAAATAATTAAAATATTGATAACAACTACTCTTTTTATAAAAGCATGATAATAGCTTATATTTAAGATTAAAAGATTAGCAAAACAATTAGTAAAATAATGAATAAAACCTACATACCTAAAAAAAATCTACCAAATACCTGGTATTTAATTGATGCAAAAGATCAGACACTAGGTAGAATATCTACCCAAATTGCAAGTATCCTGAAAGGTAAAACTTGTTCCTCTTATACGCCTCATTGTACTAATATGTCATATATTATTGTAATCAACGCTGAGCATATTCAAGTAAGTGGGCAAAAAAAATCTCAAAAAATATACTATAGGCATTCTGGAAGACCTGGGAGCCTAAAAAAAGAAACTTTTGAGCAACTACAAAAAAGAATCCCAAGTAGAATCATAGAGAAAGCAGTTAGAGGAATGTTGCCTAAAAATACACTTGGGCGTACATTATTTACTCACTTAAAAGTATATTCTGGGACACTTCATCCTCATAATGCTCAAAATCCAACTATTCTATCATTAAACTAATTAATCCAATAAAAAGATATAAATGACGAGCTTATCTAATCGTTCAAGAGTTATGTATTCTGGCACAGGTAGACGTAAATCATCTATAGCTAGAGTCCGATTGATACCTGGATCAGGTAAATTAATCATCAATGGATTTCCGGGTGAGTCATACCTGCAATTCAGCCCTAATTATCTAAGAATTTCTTGTGCCCCATTAAAAGTACTCGGTTTAAGCAGTGAGTATGATATACATGTAAAAGCAGAGGGTGGTGGATTAACAGGTCAAGCTGATGCTATAAGATTAGGAATTGCAAGAGCTTTATGTAGTATCAATCCAGATAACCGAAGTACATTAAAGTCCGAAGGTTATTTAACACGAGATGCAAGAGTTAAAGAAAGAAGAAAATACGGACTACGTAAAGCAAGAAAAGCTCCTCAATATTCAAAACGATAACAAAATGGCAAAAAAAAATATTCATCCTAAATGGTACTCCGATTCTAAAGTTTACTGTGATGGAAAACACATCATGACAGTAGGCTCAACTAAAAATCAACTCAATGTAGACATATGGTCTGGCAATCATCCATTTTTCACTGGTTCACAAAGGATCATAGATACTGAAGGAAGAGTTGAAAGATTCATGAGAAAATATAATATAAAAGATTCATGAGAATTGACAGGTATTAATACAGTGTCTATACTATTTTGAAAAATACGAATCATATCTTATTTAATCATGCCAACTATTCAACAATTAGTCAGACAAGAGAGAAAAAAGACTAAAAAAAAGACTAAATCACCAGCTCTTAAAGCTTGCCCACAAAGAAGAGGTGTATGCACAAGAGTCTATACAACAACACCAAAGAAACCTAACTCTGCATTAAGAAAAGTAGCTCGAGTAAGACTAACATCTGGATTTGAGGTTACGGCATATATACCAGGTATTGGCCATAACATACAAGAACATTCTGTAGTCCTTATAAGAGGAGGAAGAGTTAAAGATTTACCTGGGGTTAGATATCATATTATTCGAGGTACACTAGACGCTGCTGGTGTAAAAGAACGTACACAAAGTCGTTCAAAATATGGAAGCAAAAAACCAAAAACATAATACTTAATATAAAAAACTCATATGTCTCGTCGTAACACTGCAAAAAAAAGAGTTATTCTCCCAGACCCCATCTATAATAGTAGATTAGTCAGTATGCTAACAGTAAGAATATTAAAAAGTGGCAAAAAAAGTTTAGCACAAAAAATTATATATAAATCTTTAGATATTATTAAAGAAAGAACTTCTAATGATCCTCTAGAAATTTTAGAAAAAGCCATTCGTAATGCTACTCCATTAGTAGAAGTAAAAGCAAGAAGAGTAGGTGGATCTACCTACCAAGTTCCAATGGAAATAAGAGCATACAGAGGTACAAATTTAGCACTTAGATGGTTAACTCAATTTGCAAAAAAAAGATCTGGTAAAAACATGGCCAATAAACTTGCAAATGAGATCGTGGATGCTTCAAATGATAACGGTAACACAATTAGAAAACGTGAAGAGACTCATCGAATGGCAGAAGCAAATAAAGCTTTTGCACATTATCGCTACTAATCAATTTAAATAACACTAAAATAAAAGTAAAAACAATATTAATAATAAGGAAAAATTACAACTATGGCAAGAGAAAAATTTGAAAGAAAAAAGCCCCATGTAAATATTGGAACAATTGGACATGTAGACCATGGTAAAACAACATTAACAGCAGCTATTTCAGCAACTTTAGCTGCTGCTAATAATAGTATTGCTAAAAAATTTGATGAAATTGATGCTGCACCAGAAGAAAAAGCAAGAGGGATCACAATTAATACAGCCCATGTAGAATATGAAACACAAAAAAGACATTATGCACACGTAGATTGCCCTGGACATGCTGACTACGTAAAAAACATGATTACTGGTGCTGCACAAATGGATGGAGCCATACTAGTTGTATCAGCTGCTGATGGACCTATGCCACAAACCAGAGAACATATTTTATTGGCTAAACAAGTTGGTGTACCTAATGTAGTAGTCTTTTTAAATAAACAAGATCAAGTAGATGATGAAGAACTACTAGAATTAGTTGAACTAGAAGTTAGAGAATTACTCTCACAATATGACTTCCCTGGAGACAATATTCCCTTCGTATCTGGATCAGCACTACTTGCCCTAGAAAAAGTAACAAGTAATCCAGAAATTCAAAACGGTGAAGACGAATGGGTAGATAAAATTCACAATCTAATGGATGCTGTCGATGACTATATACCAACACCAAAAAGGGATATAGAAAAGACATTCCTAATGGCTGTAGAAGATGTATTTTCTATCACCGGCAGAGGAACTGTGGCCACAGGAAGGATTGAAAGGGGAATCATTAAAGTAGGAGATACTATAGAAATAGTAGGATTAAAAGAAACAAAAAGTACCACAATAACTGGCCTAGAAATGTTCCAGAAAACACTAGATGAAGGCATGGCTGGAGATAATATTGGTATCTTATTAAGAGGTGTCCAAAAAAACGATATTGAAAGAGGGATGGTCCTTGCACAACCTAATACTATTACACCACACACACAATTTGAAGCTGAAGTATATATACTGACCAAAGAAGAAGGAGGTAGGCATACTCCATTTTTCTCAGGTTACCGTCCACAATTTTATGTAAGAACCACAGATGTAACTGGAACAATTACACAGTTTACAGCTGATGACGGGTCTGCAGCTGAAATGGTAATGCCTGGAGATCGTATTAAAATGAGTGCAGAATTAATTAATGCTATTGCAATTGAACAAGGAATGAGATTTGCTATACGAGAAGGCGGAAGAACTGTAGGTGCTGGTGTAGTTTCTAAAATTATTGAATAATACAACTAATTAATTTATGATAATTACTCAAAAACAAAAAATAAGAATTAAACTTAAATCCTATAATCCTACTCTCATTATCGATTCATGCAGTAAAATTATTGAAACAGCGCAGAGAACTAATGCGACAATAGTTGGACCTGTTGCTTTTCCAACCAAACGCAAATTGTACTGTGTTCTAAGATCACCTCATGTAGATAAAGATTCTAGAGAACATTTTGAAATCCGAACACATAGTAAAATGATAGACATATATACATTATCATCACAAACAATAGATTCCTTAATGAAACTAAATATTCCAGATGGTGTGGATATAGAAGTAAAATTATAAAAAACTAGGTGACAAAAATGTCACCTACAATATTAAACAATTAGCAATAATCTTAATACAGCTCGTCTTCTTGATGAGTTTTAATAGTGCAATCACTAGTAGGATAAGCTACACAAGTAAGTACAAAATTGGCCTCTATTTGATCATCGTCAAGAAACGACTGGTCGCCTTGATCTACAGTTCCCTCAATAATTATACCTGCACAAGTAGAACAAGCACCAGCTCGACAAGAATAAGGTAAATCTAGTTCTGCTTCTTCAGCAGCATCTAAGATATAAGAATCTTCTGGACATGTAATTATCGTATCTTCTTCTTCAGTAACTAAAGTAACTTTATATTCAGCCATTATTAAACCCCATAACTATACAATATAATTTTCTAAAGCTTAAAAAATAATAGAATATCCATATTATTATAAACAGATAGAAATCTAATAATCATTAAAGCATCAAATTAAAACATATTATATTTTATAATATCTAAATTACTATAAAAATCTAAAAATCATTTCAATAAAGTCAAAGAATTTGTATATAAGTTAATATAATTAACATCATAATAAATACCTTTTATAAATGCATATATATAGAAAATCTATTCTTCAACCACGTAAAAAAATCAATACAAATTATTTATTCGCTCCACTATTTTTACAAGAAATTTCTAGCTTAGTAAGAAGGCTAATCATACAGACCCAAAGACGTCCTTCAAGCCTAATATCTGGAATTATTCAACCATTACTATGGTTGATTTTATTTGGTGCACTCTTTCAAAACGCACCAGTTGGATTATTTACATTAGAAATAAAATATGGTCAATTTTTAAGCTCTGGAATCATTATTTTCACCTCTTTTACTGGTTCCCTAAATGCAGGTCTGCCTTTAATTTTTGATAGAGAGTTTGGCTTCTTAAATCGAATTCTAGTATCCCCAATAATTTCTAAAGACACGTTACTATGGTCTTCATCATTATTTATAACTACAATAACAATGCTCCAAACATTCACGATAGTGCTATGTAGCTTCAGTCTATTTAACTATAATCTTAACAATAATAGACTTTATTTATTAACATTCATTACTCTACTAATTACAAGTAGTATATCAAGCATTAGTATTGGTTTAGCATTCATACTTCCAGGACATATTGAATTTCTAGCTTTAATGCTAATTATAAACCTCCCAATGCTATTTTCTAGCACTGCATTAGCACCATTGTCTTTCATGCCTTATTGGCTACAGATAATTGCAAGCTTAAATCCATTAACATATGGCATAGAAAGCATAAGATTTATATCTATGGTTCAAAATTGGGATTATACTTCAACTGTCATAAAAACAATTTGGATAAAGTTAACTTTAATACAAATATTATTTGTGTTAATCATACTCACTGCAATAAGCTTCATTTCAATTAAAACAATTATCTCCGATAAATTTGAATAAAAGCTTAATTGATATTTTGATCACTATAAGAATGGTATAATAAATTAAGTAGTACAAAATAAAATTCAGAAATTAATTGTAAGAAAGGCAAAATACTAATTTCTTATATTCGGAGGAATATAGTTTAATGGGACTACCATGGTATCGAGTACATACAGTAGTATTAAATGACCCTGGTCGCTTAATCTCTGTGCATTTAATGCACACAGCACTTGTGGCCGGTTGGGCAGGATCAATGGCCTTATACGAATTAGCCGTTTTTGATCCTTCTGATCCTGTACTTAATCCTATGTGGAGACAGGGAATGTTCGTTATGCCTTTTATGGCTCGCCTAGGTGTTACTGACTCTTGGGGAGGATGGAGCATAACTGGAGAAAGTGTATCAAACCCCGGTCTATGGAGCTTTGAAGGGGTAGCTATAACACATATTGTTTTATCAGGGATGCTATTTCTTGCATCTATCTGGCATTGGGTTTATTGGGACTTAGAATTATTCCGCGATCCTAGAACTGGAGAACCTGCTTTAGATTTACCTAAAATTTTTGGTATTCACTTACTACTATCTAGTTTATTATGTTTTGGCTTTGGTGCATTTCATGCAACAGGGCTATTCGGACCTGGAATATGGGTATCCGACGCATACGGAGTCACTGGAAAAGTTCAACCTGTAGCACCAGCATGGGGTCCTGATGGATTTAATCCATTTAATCCTGGAGGGATAGCCTCACACCATATAGCAGCTGGCACAGTAGGCATATTAGCAGGCATATTTCACTTAACCGTTAGACCTCCACAACGCTTATATAGAGCACTAAGAATGGGTAATATAGAAACCGTTTTATCTAGTAGCATATCTGCTGTTTTCTTTAGTGCATTCATTACTTGTGGAACTATGTGGTATGGATCTGCAACAACACCTTTAGAGCTTTTTGGTCCAACGAGATATCAATGGGATAGTGGATATTTTCAACAAGAAATAGAACAAAGAGTAGAGAATGCATTAAATGATGGGGCTAGTCCTACAGAAGCATGGTCAAGAATACCCGATAAGCTAGCTTTTTATGACTATATCGGCAATAATCCGGCAAAAGGAGGCTTATTTCGAGCAGGCCCAATGGATAAAGGAGATGGAATAGCTGAAGCATGGCTAGGACATCCAATTTTCCAAGATAAAGAAAATAGGGAATTAATTGTAAGAAGAATGCCTGCATTTTTTGAGACCTTCCCTGTAATCTTAGTCGACAAAGATGGAATTATACGCGCTGACATACCATTTAGAAGAGCCGAGTCTAAATACAGCATTGAGCAAGTAGGTGTTACTGTAAGTTTCTATGGAGGTAAGCTGAACAATAAAGTATTTACAGACGCACCTAGCGTAAAAAAATACGCAAGAAAAGCTCAATTAGGAGAAGTATTTGAATTTGATAGAACTACATTAGAATCTGATGGTGTATTTAGAAGCAGTCCAAGAGGTTGGTTTACATTTGGTCATGCTAACTTTGCACTGATATTTTTCTTTGGACATCTGTGGCACGGCTCAAGAACCATATTTAGAGACGTTTTCGCTGGCATAGGAGCTGAAGTAACAGCACAAGTAGAATTTGGAGCTTTCCAAAAGTTAGGTGATATAAGTAGTAAAAAACAAGGATCTGTATAAAAAATATGATTCTATGAAGACTTAAAGTTTTAATAATATGGAGAAAACAATATGGAAGCTCTTGTATATGTCTTTCTATTAACGGGGACACTAATGGTAATCTTTTTTGCAGTATTTTTTAGAGATCCACCAAGAATTGTAAAATAATTAATAATTGCAGCAAAAAATTATTTAAACCACTCTCATCAAATGACTGGATTAAGAGAGTGGATCTAATAATATAAATTCTTACAATTACTCTTCATGCTCTTCAAACGGGTCACGTAAATCTTTAGAAATAGGACCAAAAGCTACATAAACCGAATAGCCTGTTATGCCTAGAAGTAAACTCGAAATAAAAATGCTAAGAACTGTTGCAATTTCCATAAATTAATTAAGAATAAAGTTAACTTATTTTTATAATACTGCTACACAGCTTGGTAAAGTATAACAATAAACTAAATTTTAAAAACTATGGCACTAAGAACTAGATTAGGTGAAATTCTAAGACCTTTAAACTCTGAATATGGCAAAGTAGCTCCTGGATGGGGAACCACACCAATTATGGCAATATTTATGCTGTTATTCTTTTTATTCCTCCTAATTATTTTACAGATATACAACTCATCTCTTATACTAAATAATGTTGATGTTGACTGGGCAACCTTAGGAAATTAATATTCTAAAAATTAGAAACCTTGTGTATAAATACACAAGGGAAAGTATTCATTAACTAATAAGCATTAACTCACTCTGATTAAAGTTACTAGTAGTTACTCCGTTATAAGATTCCTTAGTAAATCTAACTGAGATAGGATATCTTATATCTGATTTTTCCACCTTAGATATAGTACCAATATCTTGATACCAATAAGACTCTTTTCTTAATACTTTTACTTTAGCATTTTTAGTAAGCATAAATAGTAACTTTAATTTAATATGAACAGTATGCATTAATAAAGTAGCAGAAATATGCAAATAAAAGCAAATATATTAATTTTTATAAACTAATCCATTTTTTTTCGTACTCTATAAGTTGCCGAAAAAATACGAAAGATGTTACATTTACTAGTGTAATATTAAATATTTATACTCATCTAATGATAAATATATAAAGCAAATTAACGCCATACTTCATGCAAGGATTGAAAATAATGAAAATATCATGGAAAACTATTTTACTATGGTCTTTACCTATTATTGTAGTTACATTTTTTATATGGCAAGGTTTTTTAGCCCCAACCAATCATGAACTTAATAACAATATTGCTAGTTCAAGAATGACCTATGGAAGATTTCTAGAATACTTAGATATGGGATGGATAAAACGGGTTGATATATACGATAATGGTCATACAGCAATTGTAGAAGCTATAGGACCTGAACTTGGTAATAGGGTACAAAAAATTAGAGTTGAGTTACCCGCTAGTGCTCCAGAACTAATCACAAAACTAAAAAAGACAAATGTAGATTTAGATGCACATCCAGCTAAAAACACAAGTGCTCTTTGGAACTTATTAGGGAACTTATTTTTCCCTTTATTACTTGTAAGTGGATTAGCTTTATTATTTAGAAGATCTAATAGTGGTGCTGGGGGACCTGGACAAGCTATGTCTTTTGGAAAATCCAAGGCATTATTTCAAATGGAAGCGAAAACTGGAATAGTGTTCGATGATGTAGCTGGTGTGGACGAAGCAAAAGAAGAATTTCAAGAAGTTGTAACATTTTTAAAACAGCCGGAATGCTTTACAGCTGTAGGAGCAAAAATACCGAAGGGAGTATTATTAATAGGTCCTCCAGGAACTGGTAAAACACTATTAGCAAAAGCAATAGCTGGAGAAGCTAGTGTACCTTTTTTTAGTATCTCTGGATCAGAGTTTGTAGAAATGTTTGTAGGAGTTGGAGCTTCTAGAGTTCGAGACTTATTTAAAAAAGCTAAAGAAAACGCACCATGTATAGTATTTATAGATGAGATTGATGCCGTAGGTAGACAAAGAGGCACTGGAATAGGAGGAGGAAATGACGAACGTGAACAGACACTTAACCAATTATTAACAGAGATGGATGGTTTCGAAGGTAATACTGGGATTATCGTAATTGCAGCAACTAATAGGGCTGATATTTTAGATTCAGCTTTACTAAGACCTGGCAGATTTGATAGGCAAGTAGCTGTAGATGTACCTGACTTTAATGGCAGATTGGCAATACTAAAAGTGCACGCCAAAAACAAAAAAGTCGACTCAAATGTATCATTATCAACAATTGCACGTCGAACTCCCGGTTTCTCTGGGGCTGATCTTGCAAACCTATTAAACGAAGCTGCAATACTAACAGCAAGAAGAAGAAAAAATACTATAACCATTAATGAAATAGATGCTTCAATTGATCGTGTTGTTGCAGGTATGGAAGGAACTCCACTAGTAGATAGTAAAAGTAAAAGATTAATAGCCTATCATGAAATCGGACATGCTATTATTGGTACATTACTTCAAAACCATGAACCTGTACAAAAAGTGACTCTAATTCCTAGAGGACAAGCCAGAGGATTAACTTGGTTTACACCATCAGATGATCAAAGCTTGATCTCTAGAGCACAAATTTTATCTCGAATCATGGGCGCACTTGGAGGAAGAGCTGCCGAAGAAATAATTTTTGGTGACGCTGAAGTAACAACTGGTGCCAGTAATGATTTACAGCAAGTAACATCCATGGCTAGGCAAATGGTAACCCGATTTGGCATGTCTGACATAGGTCCATTATCTTTAGAAAGCGAAGCAACAAATCCATTTTTAGGCAGAAGCATGTCATCAAATACAGAATATTCAGACGAAATTGCTATCAAAATAGATTACGAAGTAAAAAATATTGTGAAGAAATGCCATACAAAAGCATTACAAATAATAAAAGATAACCGTGTAATAATAGATTACCTAGTAGATTTATTAATTGAAAAAGAGACTATTGATGGTAAAGAATTCCGAGAAATTATCAGTAAGTATACTGTAATCCCAGAGAAATATCAATATATAGGATAAATACACGGGACCGACGGGACTCGAACCCGCAACTTTCGCCGTGACAGGGCGATGCTCTAACCAATTGAACTACGATCCCTTATAGATTGTAGGACAAATAATATTACAATAACACTAAATTGTCAAATGACTTGAACATTGCATAACAATATGCAAGGAGAGAAAGGGATTCGAACCCTCGATACAATAATAAAATCATATAGCAGATTAGCAATCTGCCGCTTTCAACCACTCAGCCATCTCTCCAAAATAGAAAACAACATAAATCGAATTAGGTAAATAATTTTCACAAAGGATGGCTCAGGCGGGATTTGAACCTGCGACCTTGGGCTTATGAGTCCCCTGCTCTAACCGACTGAGCTACTGAGCCATCTAGAATATAATTCTAACATTTTAATAAATAATAAGACAAATCAACAGAAAGCTCTATACTAGCATCGATCCTATTCCGTCTTTAGTCAAAATCTCTAATAGCAATGCATGCTCAATTCTGCCATCAATAATATGAGCTGATTTCACACCATTACCTATCGCTTGAATACAGCAATCAACTTTTGGTATCATACCTCCGGAAATTATATTCTGTTGTTTTAATAAATCTATTTGCGACTTATTTGCTAATCTAACTAAAGTCTTAGCATCATGAACATCTTGCATAATTCCAGCTGTATCGGTGAGCAATATTAATTTTTCAGCGTTTAACTCTTCTGCTATAGCTCCTGCTACAGTATCTGCATTTATATTATAAGCTTGACCATCTAGGCTAGCTGCAACACTAGCAATCACCGGTATATAATCTTCTCTTATTAATAACCTTATTATATCTGAATTTACAGAGTCAATTTTACCTACAAAATTTTCAGAGGCATGAAAAAATTGGGATGCAATAATAAGTCTTGCATCTTTACCAGATAAGCCAATAGCTCTACCTTTTTTTTTATTAATTAAAGCTACAAGCTCTTGATTTACTTTACCAACTAAAACCATCTCCACAATTTCCATAGCTTCTGAATTAGTAACTCTCACTCCTTTATCAAACTTTGACTCTATATTTAATCGATCTAACCAACTATTAATCATAGGGCCACCACCATGAACTAATACTGGATTTAAGCCTATATAAGATAAAAATAAAATATCCTCTATCACTTTATCTTTCAATACTTGATTTTGCATAGTTGAACCACCATACTTAATTACAACAGTACGTCCTGCAAATTTCTGAATAAAAGGTAAAGCCTCACTAAGAACTTGTACTCGCTCAAAATCATTTAACATAAGATCAAAATAGTAAAATTAAATAATAAATATAAAAAATCAGAAAAATAAAATTATATGTATATTTTTTGGGACAATATCTCAAAGTTCCCGAGATTTTTTATCTCGGTACTTATGGGATTCTTCTTGACAACTTTTAACCCGTTTTTCGAGCTATTAAGAGATCAAAAATACAGATTTATATTAATCATTACAATAAGCTTTTTTATAACGATTTTATTGCAAATTTTAAAGCTTATGCTTGCATTAAATTAAATCAAAAAAAAGAGAATTTCATATCAAACAAAATTAAAAATTAAACATATATAATATTGTATATTATATAACAAAAGCCTTCCTTAGAAATCAATATCTATATGATATAAATTTTTAAATCAATTTATTTATAATAATTTATTAAACGCACTAACAAAGGAACTACTATAAAAAATCAATATGATAAAAACCACAGATCAAGTAACTGGTTCATTTGCATTAATAGATAGTTTGGTTAAACATGAAGTCAAACATATTTTTGGCTATCCTGGCGGAGCCATACTACCTATTTATGATGAACTATATAAGTGGGAAAAAGAAGGTAAAATAACACATATTTTAGCTAGACATGAACAAGCAGCAGCACATGCTGCTGATGGCTATGCCAGATCTACAGGTAAAGTTGGAGTGTGTTTTGCTACTTCAGGTCCAGGAGCTACTAATTTAGTTTCCGGAATAGCTACAGCTCAAATGGACTCTGTACCTCTCCTTTTAATTACTGGTCAAGTAAGTAGATCTTTTATTGGTACAGATGCTTTTCAAGAAGTTGATATTTTTGGTATAACTTTACCTATTGTTAAACATTCGTATGTTGTTAGAGATCCTAGGTGTATGTCTAGAATTATTGCTGAAGCTTTTTATATTGCACAACATGGTCGCCCAGGACCAGTTTTAGTAGATATACCAAAAGATGTAGGATTAGAAAGATTTATATATAATCCAGTTCAGCCAGGTCAATGTATTATACCTGGTTGTCGAACTATTTATTCCTCAAAAGTAAAACAATTACCTAAAATTGTTAAATTAATTAGTCAATCTAGTCAACCGTTATTGTATGTTGGTGGTGGTAGTATTATTTCTGGGGCTCATCAGGAATTAAAAGAGTTAGCTGTAATGTGTCAAATACCTATCACAACAACTTTAATGGGCAAAGGTATAATAGATGAAAATCATCCATTATGTCTTGGTATGCTTGGTATGCATGGTACTGCTTATGCTAATTTTGCCGTAAGTGAATGTGATTTACTAATTGCGTTAGGTGCAAGATTTGATGATAGAGTTACAGGTAAATTGGATGAATTTGCATGTAATGCACAAGTAATTCATATTGATATAGATCCAGCTGAAGTTGGCAAAAATCGTATACCACATGTAGCAATTGTTGGCGATATAAAAGAAACTTTGCAGAGTATTATAATTGCTGTTAAGAAAGACTCGAATCTTTTTATAGAACAGACTAGATCTTGGAAAGAAAGAATCTGTAATTGGAAAATGCAATATCCATTATTAATTCCAAAGAAAAAAAATTCTTTGTCTCCACAAGAGATAATCTTCTCACTTAATACTAGTTCTTCGGGTGCGTATTTTACCACAGATGTGGGCCAGCATCAAATGTGGGCAGCACAATTTTTAAATGTTTTACCAAGACATTGGCTTTCTAGTGCAGGTTTAGGAACAATGGGTTATGGTTTACCAGCAGCTATAGGTGCACAGGTGGCTCATCCAGATAGTACCGTTGTTTGTATTAGTGGAGATGCAAGTTTTCAAATGAACTTACAAGAATTAGCTACAATTTCACAATATAGTTTGCCTATAAAAATAATTATTATAAATAATAAATGGCAAGGCATGGTGCGTCAGTGGCAACAAGCATTCTATGGTCAGAGATACTCTCATTCTAATATGGAATGTGGATCCCCAGATTTTCAGGTTTTAGCGTCAGCTTTTGGTATTAATTCTCGGACTCTTGATAATAGAGATTCTATTGATGAAGTTCTAAAGGCTTGTTTTGATACGCCGGGGCCTTTTTTAGTAGATTGTCAAGTAACAGAAGATGAAAATTGTTATCCAATGGTTGCTCCAGGAAAGAGTAATTCACAAATGATTGGTGTACATAAGCAAGCAAGGAGCTTTAATGTAAGCTTAATGTCTTCTGAAGATAAGTTAACAAAGAATATTGGTTAATTAGTTATCGCTTATTGTATTTATTGGTAAAGCCCTTGACGAGAATTGAACTCGTAACCTTTTTCTTACCAAGAAAATACTCTACCACTGAGCTACAAGGGCAAATATATCTATGTTTTGATTGGGCCGGGTTGGATTTGAACCAACGTAGGCAAAGCCAGCGGATTTACAGTCCGCCCCCATTAACCGCTCGGGCACCGACCCATCTATACAAAATCATCCTATCACTTTTTGTTTTAAAAAACAACAAATTAAAGTTGTTTTTTGTTTTGGATGTAACTGGACTTGAACCAGTGACTTTCATGATGTCAACATGATACTCTATCCAACTGAGTTATACATCCGATGTTATTTTATACCGTAAATTTTTGCTTTAATCGTGTCGCTTTACCAGATCTATTGCGTAAGTAGTAAAGTTTAGCTCTACGAACTTTTGATCTTCTGAGAATTTGAATATCTGTAATACGTGGAGAATGTATTAAGTATACTTTTTCTACTCCAATTCCTTGGAATACTCTTCTTAAGGTAATAGTTGTATTTAAGTTAGCATTATTTACTGAAATAATCACACCTTCAGAAAATTGAACCCTTTCTTTATTACCTTCTTGTATTAAGAGACCAATACGAATTGTATCACCCACATGGATTATAGGGATATCATTTTTTAAATATGATTTTTCTATAGCTCTAATTATATTCTCTGTGTTTTTTGCCATCAATGGTTTTATCTATGTTATTTTATTGTTGTACATATTATGTAATTATTCTGTGTTTCGTCAACTTTTTATAATTGTCATCAATTGAAAGTTTTATTATATTATATATCTACAACATTATTCTCTGGTTTTTTTTAAAAAATAATTTTTCTATTAATTTATTTCTATTTTTGTGCTACCATAGTTATTATTAAAGGTAGTTATTTGTTTATTGGTTAATAATAATGTTTGAGCGTTTTACAGAAAAAGCTATTAAAGTAATAATGCTAGCTCAGGAAGAGGCTAGGCGTTTGGGACATAATTTTGTTGGCACAGAACAGATATTATTGGGATTAATAGGTGAAGGAACTGGTATTGCCGCTCAGGTTCTTAAGTCTATGAATGTAAATTTAAAAGATGCTAGAATTGAAGTAGAAAAAATTATTGGAAGAGGTTCAGGCTTTGTTGCAGTGGAAATACCTTTTACTCCAAGAGCTAAAAGAGTTCTAGAGTTATCTTTGGAAGAGGCTAGACAATTAGGCCATAATTATATTGGTACAGAACATTTATTGATGGGATTAGTCAGAGAAGGTGAAGGAGTAGCCGCTAGGGTTTTAGAGAATTTAGCTGTTAATGTATCTTCTATTCGTACGGAAGTTATTCAGATGTTGGGAGATAATGCGGAAGTTAATGTTAATGCTAACGGTAATATGCAAGCCCGTAGTAAAACACCAACTCTAGAAGAGTTTGGATCCAATTTAACAGAATTAGCTATTGAAGGTGTTCTAGATCCAGTGGTTGGTAGACAAAAAGAAATAGAGCGAGTAATTCAGATCTTAGGTAGAAGAACAAAAAATAACCCGGTTTTAATTGGAGAACCTGGTGTAGGAAAAACAGCTATTGCTGAAGGCCTAGCTCAACGTATTGCAAATAGGGATATTCCATCTATTCTTGAAGATAAGTTAGTTATTACTTTAGATGTTGGTTTACTGGTTGCAGGTACCAAATATCGAGGAGAATTTGAAGAACGTTTAAAAAGAATTATGGATGAGATTAAATCAGCCGATAATGTTGTTTTAGTTATTGATGAAGTTCATACTTTAATTGGTGCCGGTGCAGCTGAAGGTGCAATAGATGCTGCAAATTTATTGAAGCCAGCACTTGCGAGAGGAGAATTACAGTGTATAGGAGCTACGACTTTAGAAGAATACCGTAAGCATATCGAAAAAGATGCTGCTTTAGAAAGACGTTTTCAGCCTGTTTTAGTAGGTGAGCCGAGTGTTGAGGAGACTATCGAAATTTTATTTGGCTTGAGGGATCGTTATGAAAAGCATCATCAGTTGAAAATGTCTGATGGAGCTCTAGCTGCGGCGGCTAAATATGCAAATCAATATATTTCAGATAGGTTTTTACCTGATAAGGCGATTGATTTAATCGATGAAGCTGGATCTAGAGTTCGTCTCTTGAATTCACAGTTGCCTCCTGCTGCTCGTGAGTTAGATAAAGAATTAAGATCTATTTTAAAAACTAAAGATGAGGCTATTAGAGCTCAAAAATATGAGAAAGCTGAGCAGTATAGAACTCGAGAAATGGAAATTAAAGCACAAATTGCTGCAATAGCTCAAAGTAAAAAGAATGAACCAGATTTGAATATTGAAGATCCAGTGGTTACTGAAGACGATATTGCAGAAATTGTTGCTTTTTGGACAGGAATACCGGTGACTAAACTTACAAAAAGTGAATCGGAGAAATTATTACATATGGAGGATACTCTTCATAGTAGAATAATCGGCCAAGATGAAGCAGTTGTTGCGGTCTCAAGAGCAATTAGGAGAGCGCGTGTAGGTTTAAAAAATCCTAATCGTCCTATTGCTAGTTTTATTTTCTCTGGTCCTACTGGTGTAGGAAAAACAGAATTAACTAAAGCGTTAGCTTCGTATTTTTTTGGAGCTGAAGAAGCTATGGTTCGTTTGGATATGTCTGAATACATGGAAAGGCATACTGTTTCAAAATTAATTGGCTCCCCACCAGGATATGTTGGTTATAGTGAAGGCGGTTATCTAACTGAAGCAGTTCGTAAGCGTCCTTATACTGTTATATTATTTGATGAAATTGAAAAAGCACATCCAGATATTTTCAACCTTTTACTACAAATTTTAGAGGATGGTCGATTGACAGATGCTAAGGGTCGTACAATAGATTTTAAGAATACTTTATTAATTATGACCTCTAATATTGGTTCTAAGGTTATTGAAAAAGGTGGTGGAGGTCTTGGCTTTGAATTAGGAGAGTCTCAAGTAGATTCTCAATATACTCGTATTCGTTCTTTAGTAAACGAGGAGTTAAAGCAATATTTTAGGCCAGAGTTTTTAAATCGTTTGGATGAAATTATTGTATTTAGACAATTGACAAAAGATGAGGTTAGACAAATTGCTAATATAATGCTTAAAGAAGTTTTTGAACGTATTAAGCAAAAAGAGATACAGCTGGATGTTACAGAAAGGTTTAAAAACCGTTTGGTAGATGAGGGTTATAATCCTAGCTATGGTGCAAGGCCTCTGAGAAGAGCTGTTATGCGTTTACTTGAAGATAGTCTAGCAGAAGAGGTGTTATCTGGACGTATTAAAGGTGGAGATAGTGCTGTAGTCGATGTAACTGATGATGGTAATGTTACTGTATTACTTGGTGAGAAATTAGAGTTATTGAAATCTTAATTTCTATGACTACCGCAGAATAATAAGATTGATTATTCTGCGGTTATTCAATTGCCAGGAACCAGGTTCGAACTGGTGACACGAGGATCTTCAATCCACTGCTCTACCGACTGAGCTATCCCGGCATATTTTATAATAATACATTGTTTTTTCTTCCCTGGCAATTTTTATGTTTAATATTAGATAATAAGTGGATTATTTTGTAAATTACTAAATTTACATGTGTTTTTATGAAATAGTAGTTGGAAAGATCCTACAGGACCATTGCGATGTTTTGAGATAATTATATCTACTATTTTATGCTTTATATTTTCTTCTTCTTGATATAGCATAAGTACTAGATCAGCATCTTGTTCAATAGAATTATGTACTATTTGAGTTTCTGTTAAGAAGTTACAGTATTCATATATTTCTATGTCGTAAACATTTGTTTTTTCTAGTAATCTAATTTGATATAAAGGATTTAATTCTAGTATTGATCGTATCTCTTTTCCTATGTAGTGAAGTCTGTTAGTGCTATGAAGATTATATTTTTTAATCTGGTCTTCTTTTTTCCAGTCTTCTTCAGTTAATATTTTATGATTATGTGTAACATTTATATTAATTGTGTTGTTGCAAGTAATCAAATATGTATACTGGGGTCTACTTTTCTTTAATACAATAGGCCCAGATTTATAGGTAGAGTAAAAGTTGCTAAAGCTATTTAATGTTTCTGTATACTTGTTTATGATTTTATTTTTTATTTTTCTTATATTAGGTAGGTTAGTATAGCTTATGCATCCACTTTCACGTAGATCTGATAAAAGAGGACGTTTATTAACCCGGTTTTCTATGCTACGATTTAGTTGAGACAGTACTATTACGGGTGTGTTTAAGATTTTTGCTAATAACTTTAATTCTCTTGTAATATAGCCTAGTTCTTGTGTGCGACTTTCAATTTTAGATCTATTGATTTTAATTAATTGGAGGTAGTCTACGATAATAGTCGTTTTTTTTTAGTTATATAGTTAATAAGTTTAGTTTTTGATTTTATATAGTTAATTGATGCATTACCTTCATCATCAATTTGTAAATTAGATTGCATTAGCAATTTACAAGTCTTGTGTAAATTTTGCCATTCATGAGCTGCTATTCTTTTATTACTAATATTATTGATTGTTATTTTTGATGCTATAGATATTATTTTATCTAAAATTTGACTTTTGGACATCTCTAAACTGAAAATATATACTCCTAAATTGAGTTTCATTATTATATGATTAGTTATATTAATAGCGAAAGATGTTTTACCCATAGATGGTCTACCGGCAATTACTATAAGATCACCGTTTTTAAATCCATAAGTTATTTCATCAAGTGCCTTAAATCCGGAAAATATATGTTGATTAAACTTATCAATGGTAGTGTGGAGTTTTGATAAAAAATTGTTTATTAAATGATGCAATTTATTATTCTCTTGTAATTCAAGAAGTTTATTAATCTCTTGTAGGTATTGTGTAGATTTATCATGTAGCTGTCGAGTTGATACTCTATTTATATAGCTTAGTTGTAAAATGTTGTAGCTATATTGTATAAATATTCTTTTAGTATAGTGTTGGTATATGATTTTAATATATTCTTGAATTAGGTTGTTCTTTTCAGAGTAAGATAGTAATACTTGTGATTTTTGTATCAGCTGAGTAATCTGTTGAAGACCTCCTATTTTGTTTAAAAGTTTTTTATTCCATAATAAATAAATAAGGTGAGTAGTATTAATGTGATTATATTGATTATAGGTATTTACTATATTTATGTATAAGATCTGGTGTTTTTCTAGGGAAAAAAAATCTGACTTTACGATTGCAAGAATATTATGAGCTGTCACTTCATTTACTAATAAATGTCCAAGTACAACTTCTTCAGCAAGAATATTTTGCGGTGGTAATGTTTTACATTTCATTTGAGTGTGTATGTTTATTACCATTTTGTTGATTTATTAATAATTGCTAATTACTTTTGACTATCTATATGGTTTTTATTAATTTTAGTACATATATATAATTTAGTTGCTATATGGGGATTATTAACATTTAAAGAATACTAGGTAAAATTTGTAATTTAACTATAGTATTTATGTTTTCTTGGATTCTAATGACAATATCGTATATACCAATTTCTTTTATATTTGGAAGTTTAATCTGTTTTTTATCAAGTCTTTTACCGGTTAATTTAATTATCTGTTCAATAACTTCATTTTCTGTAATCCGACCAAATATTTGCTGATTTTGACCAAGCTTTTTTCTGATGTTAATTTTCTGAATTTTTTCTAAATTAGTCTTCATTTCTAAGTTAATATTATAATTAATCTTAGCTTGTTTGGACTTAATATTCTTCAGCATATTTATATGTTTAATTTTGCCTTCACTTGCTATTTCTACTATATTATTTGGAATTAAATAGTTGAATACATAACCTAGAGCTAGTGATTTAGTTGTATTGATTGGACCTAAAAAAGAATCTTTCTGTTTAATTATAACTTGAATGGTTTTTTTCATGTTTTTTGATAGTAAGCGTAATTTTTAATTTTCTTGTTAGTTATATTTCTATGTAGTAGTATTATAATATCCAATAAAGACCTTGGAAAGGTGGCTGAGTGGTTGAAGGCGTAGCATTGGAAATGCTGATTAAGTAATACTTAACGAGGGTTCGAATCCCTCTCTTTCCTTATTGTTTAGAATTATGTTTAATCCCTCCTTTGAGTATGTAGTTTTTAATTTGATGTTTATTTAGAATTTGTGATGCTATATAAGATCTTAGCTCATTGTTGCAATATATTATAATAATACTTTGAATAAATTGTTCTTTTATATATTTAATGGTTGTGATTTTTTTTAATCTTTTTAAAGGTATATTAATAGAATTCTTGATTTGTTTGAATTTGAATTCTATTGGTTCTCTTATATCAATTAATTGATAAGATCTCTTATTGCTTAAATTTTGTATCTCTTGTTTATGCATGTATATCGGTTTGAATAATTGAATATTGAGATTCCTGTTTTCTCTTGTCATTTGTCTTATAGCTATATTGAGCTTTGCTGGCTTAATTCGGATCTTTTTTAGAGATAGATCAAGCGAATTGTATATTAATAAATATCCATTCATAATAGTTCCTATGCCAGTTACAATTTTTATTGCTTCTGTTGCTTGTATTATTCCTATAATTGCAGGTAGTGTGTTTAGGACACCTCGTTCATTACAAGCAATAAGTCTTTTATTTGATAATTCATCATATAGATTATAGTAATTAGGGCCGTTTTGGTAATTGAATACACTAATTTGACCAATAAATTTTTCTATTGCCCCGTAGATATGTATTTTGTGTAGTAAGTAGCAAGACCTACTTATAATGTATCTACTGGTAAAATTATCGGTACCATCTATGACAATATCATAGTTTGCTATGATATTATTGGCATTTTTTTCTGTTAATAGAGCATCGTAGGTTGTAATATTGATTAGCGGATTAAGGCATTGTAAATTATCTTTTGCAGCTTTTACTTTATTTTCTTTTATATTATCTATTTTGTAAATGATTTGTCTTTGTAAATTTGATATTTCTATTTTATCATTGTCAATGATACCAATTGCACCAATACCACATGCAGTTAAGTATAATAATGCAGATGAACTTAGGCCTCCAGCACCAACAAATAGGATTTTTGCAGCTTTGATTCTTTTTTGTCCTTCTTGGTTAATTTCTTCTATTATAAGATGACGAGAATATCGTTCGTATTCTATTTCATTTAGTTTCTCTTCTTTTATCAGTGGGTTAAGCATATTTAACGATCTAATTCATTTGTTAATTTTTCATAGTGAAAATTACATTATATCTCTTTTGTTATAGTATATAAGCATTATAATCTATTGAATTTTCGTATTTGTATAGTTCATTAGATAATTAGATCTCTATTTCCTTGTCATTTATTGTTATGAATATATGAAGCAGTATGTACTATTTAATAGTTTATGGAAAACTATGTTACAATAATTTTAGTATTCCTTTCCTTCTCTTTAGTATAACGCCTTTAGTTCAGTTGGTAGAACATGGGTTTCCAAAACCTAATGCCGAGGGTTCAAGTCCTTCAAGGCGTGTTTACAAAATTTGCGCTTTAAAAAAATTTTAACTGAACCCTTGGAAAAAGATCTACTTACTAATATAATGATTTTATGAACTGTATTTTATGTGTAAATATCTAAAATTGATGTCTTAGGTAAAACTATTATTTCTTGAATTTAGTTGAGAATTTTTATGGCTAAAAAAATTATTGGATTAGTTAAGTTAGCTTTGAATGCTGGTAAAGCTACACCAGCACCTCCGGTAGGACCGGCCTTAGGCCAATATGGTGCCAATATTGTACTATTTTGTAAAGAATATAATGCACGTACAAGTGATAAATTGGGTTTAGTTATTCCTGTTGAAGTTGCAATATATGATGACCGTAGTTTTTCCTTTAGTTTAAAAACACCACCTGCTTCTGTATTATTAGCAAAAGCAGCAGGTATTATTAAAGGTTCAGGTCAGCCAAATTCCCAAATAGTAGGTTCTATTTCACGGAATCAGTTGCAAGATATTGCGTTAGTAAAAATGCCAGATTTAAATACAGCTGATATTTCAAAAGCTATGTTCATAGTTGCTGGTACAGCAAAAAATATGGGAATTCAAATTAATGATTGATTATTGATAATAACTGGAGTGAAATATAGTATAATGCCTAAGTCTTCTCGTCGTTATAGTCAATTATTAAAGAAAGTCACAAAGTCTTTTTATGGTCCTACTGAAGCAATTGAACTACTTAAAGAGGTATCGAATGCTAAATTTATTGAGACTGCAGATGTCCATATAGTTTTAGGATTAGATCCAAAGTATGCTGATCAGCAACTTCGTGCTACTGTGGTTTTACCTAAGGGTACTGGTCGAATTGTACGAGTGGCAGTTATCGCACGCGGAGAACAAGTTTCAGAAGCTCTTGCTGCTGGAGCTCATATTGCTGGTTCAGAAGATTTAATTAATGAAATTACTCAGGGACGTTTAGATTTTGATAAATTAATAGCAACACCAGATGTTATGCATTTAATCGCCAAGTTAGGTCGTTTACTAGGACCAAGAGGTCTTATGCCTTCTCCTAAGGCCGGGACAGTTACAAATAATTTATCTGAATCTATTGAAGAATTTAAAGCTGGTAAACTAGAGTATCGTGTAGACCGTACAGGTATAGTTCATATGTCTTTTGGCAAAGTGAATTTTTCTGTCAATGATTTATTAGCAAACTTAATTGCTATTAAAGAATCAATAGATAAAAATCGTCCTTCAGGATCTAAAGGTAAGTATTGGAAATCTGTTCATATATCTAGTACTATGGGACCATCTATTCCGATTGATATTAGTTTGTTAAGAGACTTAAATTAGTGTAATGGTTGTTTATTTTATTTATTAGCTATCTTTTTTATATTTATATGACTACAAAAATTAATAGTATTATCCAAGATTTAAAATCTTTGACTTTGTTAGAAGCTGCAGAATTAATTAAAGAAATAGAGGATACTTTTGGTGTAGACGCATCGATCTCGAATGCGGGTATGGTAGTTATGGATCCTGGTGCATCACCTTCTTCTGGTTCTAATGATGTTGAAGAGAAGACTGAGTTTGATGTTTATTTAGAAAATGTGCCAACTGCCAAAAAAATTGCGATTTTAAAAGTTGTCAGATCTTTGACTAGCTTAGGACTCAAAGAAGCTAAGGATTTAGTAGAATCTGCTCCAAAAGTCTTGAAAGAGGCTATTTCAAAAGAGGATGCAGATGATATTAAGAGAAAGTTAGAAGAAGCTGGCGCAACAGTTCTAATTAAATAACATGTATAAGCAGTAGTAGAAGTTTTTATGCTTTATGCTACTGCTTTTTTCTAATTCTTTAGAAGAAGCCCAATGTGATAGCTTTTGATAAAGGCATTGTTGCACCAATTCCTAGCCATATTGTTATAATTGTGCCAAATAAAAAGATAGTTGTAGCTACAGGTCTTCTAAAAGGATTTTGAAACTTATTGACATTTTCAATGAATGGTACTGTGATTAATCCAGTAGGCACAGCAGCCATAGATAGAACGCCAATAAGTTTGTTTGGTATAACTCTTAATAGATTAAATGTTGGAAAAAAGTACCATTCAGGAAGTATTTCTAATGGAGTAGCAAATGGATTAGCTTTTTCTCCAATTACGGATGGCTCTAGTATAGCAAGACCTACATCACAAGCTATCGTACCTAGGATAACTACTGTAAAAATGTATAGGAGCTCATTGGGCCATGCAGGCTCCCCATAATAATGATGACCCATTCCTTTAGCTAATTTTGCTCTTAATTTTGGATCTGTTAGATCAGGTTTTTTGATAATAGACATAGTAGTGTTATAGATTATTATATGATTTATAGTGGACCGGAAATGCCTTGTTTACGAATCATTAGAAAATGCATAAGCATAAATACAGCAGTTAGTAATGGTAATACAAAAGTATGTAAGCTGTAGAATCTAGTTAGAGTACCTTGTCCTACACTTACCCCACCTCTTAATAGTTCAACTATATTGCTACCCACTAATGGAATAGCTTCTGGAACACCAGTTACAATTTTTACAGCCCAGTAACCTATTTGATCCCAAGGTAATGAGTACCCGGTTACTCCAAAAGACACTGTTAAAACAGCTAATATGACTCCGGTTACCCAGGTTAGTTCGCGAGGTTTTTTGAATCCTCCTGTTAGATATACTCGAAATATATGCAATATTAACATAAGAACCATCATACTTGCCGACCAGCGATGTATTGATCTAATTAGCCAACCAAAGTTAACATCTGTCATAATATATTCTACAGATGTAAATGCTTCCGAAACTGTGGGTCTATAGTAAAAAGTCATAGCAAATCCAGTTGCTACTTGTATTAAGAATGATGTGAACACTATTCCTCCAATGCAGTAGAATATGTTCACATGTGGGGGAACATATTTACTAGTAATATCATCAGCTATTGATTGAATCTCTAGTCTTTCTTCAAACCAATCATATATTTTTCCCATGTGGTATCGTATCTGTATTATTTTAAAAAATTTTGCATTTAGGCTACTCAGCGAATTCTACTAATATTATAGCATGTCAAACATTTGTTATTCTACTTTTTAGGATTGACTAAGTTTAAGAATATTATAAATAATTAATTGTTGATTATCGTAAGAAATTATATTCTTGCTTTTTAACTTATTCATTATTCTTGTAATATTTACTCGGTTACTGCCAGTAATTGTACTCAGTGTACTGTGAGATAAGTAGAAAGGTATAATAATATTTGTTTGTCTACGTTGACCAAATTCTTTTGCTAAAATGAGTAAAAGTTGTATAATTCTTTTTTTTGTATTTCTATGGCACAGAATATCAGTCATTATGTCGTGGTTTGCGTTATCATTCTTATATAATTGCTTAAATTTTTCTATTGATCTTTGTGTTCTACTAATTTTTTTTGTGAATTCTTTTAGAGGTATACTTATAAGAGCTGTCCTTGTAATGGCATTTGCTTTATAATGATAATTTATGAGTTTACTTTTTGAATTATTTAATTGAATAATATGATTTGCTTTTAATAGTTGCGTACATATGGTTTCTCCATTAGTAAATATCTTGAGTAGTTGCACAAAACCGTCTAATATAATAACTACTTGAGTATCTTGTAAGAAATTAGTAATGATCATTGAATCATTTGGTTGAAGTATTTCTATATTGAAAGATATATTTACATTTTCTAAATATTCCAGCCATATCATTTATTTATCCTTTATGTTTTATTAAATATTAATCTTATGTATAAACAGATTTTAATAGTAGATGATGATATTTGTTTAGCCTATGCTATTCAATCTTATTTATCTTCACATGAAAGAAAAATTTTTATTGTTGATAATTTTAATTCAGCTATACAATTATTAAAGCTTTATTCTTTTGATTTAGTTATTAGTGATATAATGATGCCTATTATGGATGGCTATAAATTTTTGACTCACTTACGTTCTGATTGTGATTTATGCTATATACCCGTTATATTTTTAACTGCTAAGGGTATGACAGCTGATAGAATTAAAGGTTATGATCTTGGCTGTAATGCATATTTAACGAAACCTTTTCATCCGTCTGAATTGTTGTCTATTATTAATAATATTTTCAATCATTTGAATTCGCTAAAAGATGCCAAAGGAATGAGCCTCCTGCAAAATTCAAAGATAGATCAGCTACTGGGATCTCAAAATTGTATTTGGGATTTTACATCTCGAGAGATTAGTGTTTTGCGATTACTTGTTCAAGGTATGATGAATAAAGAGATAGCTTCCAGTTTAAATTTAGGTATAAGAAATGTTGAAAAGTATGTAGGTCGTTTATTGAGTAAAACCAAAACAAGAAATCGTACGGAGTTGGCACAGTTATCTTGGTTTATATCATCTAGGGCGAATGACGGGACTCGAACCCGCGAATAATGGAGCCACAATCCATTGCCTTAACCCCTTGGCTACATCCGCCATATTGTTAGATTATATTAAAATAATTGTAGTATGTTCTTTTTGTGAAGTCTACTATCTATATTATATCGTTTTTTGTCATGTTTACTAATTACATTTTTATTCAATTAAATGGTAAGCCATTTAATTGTTTGCCTAACTTTTCTTTAAGAGATATTTTAACCTATTTAGATTTTGATTTAGATTCTGTAATTGTGGAATATAATTCTGAAATTATACATGATTCTTTTTTAGATACGACAATACCGGTTTCAGGAGACAGAATAGAAGTGTTAACTATTGTTGGGGGCGGTTAATTATAAGTTTCGTTGAGATAAAGATAAGCGCCCCTGTTTTTTATCTATATGTATTATTTTAACTTTAATTTTATTACCTGTTTGAAATACTCTGTCTATATCTTTAAGATTATTGCTTTCTATTTCTGAAATATGTAGTAGTGCAGTAATAGCATAAATTTCTACAAATATTCCATAGTTTTCAATTTTAGTAACAGTCCCAGTAGTAACTTGGCCTATATAAAGTATATTACTTAGATTATTTAATATGGCACGCTTATTACTAAATATAAGCTTATTCAATTTTTCATTTACAAGCAGGAATTTGCATTTTATATGTCTATTTAATAATAATCTTTTATTTTGTATATCCACTAGATGTGAATTAGGTATAAAGCCTTGTATACCCTCAATTGATGTTAATAATCCCCCTTTATTTATTTCATTAATATTTAAGTTAATTGTTATATCTTCTTGTTCCATTTGTTTAATTCTTTCCCATGCCCTTATATATTCGAGTCTTTTAATTGATAAAATTAATTGTTCAGATTTTTTATTATGTGCTAATATAAAAAATTCTCGTGTTTCATTGACGATTTGGTTTGTGAGTAAGTATTTTTTATATATAGTAATTTCATCTTTTGGTAAATATGCCGCAATTCTTGCGCCAATATCCACAAGGAATCCATCTTTCTCTTCACTAAATATTGTACCTGCTGTGATATCCCCTAAATTTAAATTGTAGTTGTACTTGTTTAAAACAGAGGCAAAATCTTTATGTGTAAAACCTGTTTGTGTTTGAAGCTTTGGTTTCATATTAATCTGTTAAGTAGAAAATTTGATTGTTTTAACTTTTTATTCTATAGTATTTACGCAGAGTAAGCGTAGGTAGTTGCAAATTTTCTTGAATTTGAGGAAAGTCCGGGCTCCATATAGATCTTTATAGCTGGATAAATCCCAGTGTAGGTGACTACGAGGATAGTGCCACAGAAAAAAACCGCTTTAGTTAATTTAAAGTAAGGATGCAAAGGTGTGGTAAGAGCACACCAGAAATATGTTCAAAGTATTTGCTTGGTAAACCCCAATAAGGAGCAAAGTTATGATAATGTATATCTATCTTATATTTATCATAAATTTATACTGCATAAAGTTTATTTTGAATAAGCTTTAGATGAATGACTACCCTTAATTAATCACTTTATTATAATTAAGAACAAAACCCGGCTTATGACTTACTCTTCATTAGCTTCATGCATAGTTTATTCTTGAACATTTGTTCAATTTTTTCAACTTCTTCATTTGTTAAAGTTTTATTTTTTGATCTGTATGTTATTCTTAGGCCTATGCTTTTTGTTGTTTCTGTTTCGTAATATTCATCAAATATATTGATAGATTCGATAAATTTACTATTGTCTTGCTGTATCATATTAATAATGGTTTGCATCTTTAGGTATTTACTTACTTTAATAGATATGTCTCTTATGATTTTTGGATAGTTAGAGTAAGGCTTATATATATATGTTAAATGCTGAGGTTGTTGTATTTCTTGTATCAAATCCTCAATATTTATTTCAAATATGTAAATGTTGTATAAAACACCCAGCTTTTTTGCAATTCGACTATTTATTTGGCTGAATAAGCCTATGGTTTTATTTTTTTGTTTTATATAGCTAGTTCTTTTTGGGTGTATATATTGCTTAATGTTATCGAGTAAATAATTCTTTTCTGAATTCTCTGACCATGAAACTTTTATATGCATTCTTTCAAAAAATTCTTCTAGAGTACCTTTTGCTTGAAACCAGCTTAGTTCACTAGGTGTTTTATTCCATTCTGAACGACAAAAAGAGGAATTCCCTAATAAACCTGCTAGATGTAGATATTCGCTAGCTATTGTAGATTTGTTATGATTTATAAAGATTTTGCCAATTTCAAATGCTTCGAAATCGTTGTTGACTTTATTGATATTATACAATTTTGATTCAATTAAATTTCCTATTAAATTTGTTCTAAGTTCTTTTTGATCATTACTTAGAGGGTTAATTAATTGCACATGGTTATCGTTTAGACTTGATCGTAATGAATAATTAAGAACTTCATGTAGTCCTATTGATCTTAATACTTGTCGTATCTTTTTAGTTGTCAATTTTATTGAAGAAAGATTCCCTACTTTGTTGATTGTTGGTAAATTATCGCTAAAATAATTAAATCCATAGATTCTACCTATCTCTTCAATGATATCAATTTCTTTTTCAATATCAAGTATTCTTTCCTCTGGAACTTTTATTTTTAATTCATTTGCCTTATCTATTACTGTAAAATTAAGATCTTTAAGTATATTGATTATAGCTATTTTATCTAAATATTTAATATTTCCTTTGGAGTGTATAGGACCTAATGTTCTGTTAATATTATTTATATTACATTTTATAGTTTGATTTTTCGTTTGTTTATTTTCATATTCATAAATTATCTTATTACCAAGATTTGGTGTATAGATTTCATGTATTAGATGTATGGCTTCTGTATATCCATAAGATAAATATCTTGTAGACTTTAAGCTTGATTTAATTTTTTTATGATTAACATAGTTATTTTGATATATGTTACCTAAGATCATAATATCTATATTAGCATTCTGATAATTGTGAATATTATGGGAATTTATTTCAAATCCCGATGCTTGTATCTTTGTTATATCTATTTCGCTATATCTATTTTGTTCAGAATTTTCTTCTGTGTGAAGAGACTCAAGTGTTTCAATTTGTATATTATTATTTGTATTAATCTGAAATATCTTGATACATTGTCCCCACTTGAAGTTAACAAAGCGAATAATATCCAATATACTGTTTGTAGGATTAATATCGGAAGTAATTAAATAATCTTGTAGCCATTTTGGTGAATTATTGATGCAGACTTTTTTAATAATACTTAAATTTATTTTTGTATATATAATATAATTCTCTAGAGAATTTAGCTGTTTGCGTTTAATTTCAATATTGTATGGCTCTATTCTTTTATAAAGAATTAGAGGTATTTTTAAAATAGCTGCTATTTCTACTGCTATACTTGCTAAACTTATTATATCAAGTCGATTAGCTGTAATGCTAATGTCAAATGTGGTGTCTTTAATATCTTGTTTATATACTATGTTTTCAACCTCGAAACCAGCTAGTGTTAATTTTTCAGCTAGTTCGTATTGATTTATTCCTTTTAAGTCAACTAGTTGACTTAACCAATTCCAAGAAATTTTCATGTTTTTATGAAGTATCAAATTAAATATCCATAAGATTTTATTCTAGATGGATATAATATATATTAACTAAATCCTACTGAATATGCTAGGAAGATGCTTTAGTAAATGATAAATTGTTGTCATTGGAATATCTTTCCATGAAGCGCATAAATCTATCCCAATCTTCTGGGCTTTTGATTATATAGATTGATTCAATTGCTTTTGGTTTACCATTAACAAATTTTGCGTTTACATCGCGAGTTACTAATTCACCTTCTTCATCTTTAAGATACATTCCAGTAATATCACCTTTATTTTGCATTTTAGATGTTAATATATCAGGGCTATTAAATCTAAAGGTAGCAGTACCTGTACTACCATCGCGAGATCTTGTTAATTGAATGTATGGAATAACATTTTCATTGATCCCTTTTATAAACTGTATATTTGCCATAATTTATTTAACCTTTTGTTTAACAGTAGTTAATTATAAAAAATATAATGTATTTCATTATGCTTTTTCTAATATTTAAATTAACTTATCTTCATTACATTTATTGTGTTGTTTTTATTATGAACTGGGGTGGGAGGATTCGAACCTGCGAATGGCGGAGTCAAAGTCCGCTGCCTTACCACTTGGCGACACCCCAATGTTAACACTATAACAATAATTATTTTTTTGTACAATATATAGTGTCAAGGTATGATTTTAGATTTTTCATGAATATAATTAATTATATTATTGTATAAAATTGTCTCTTGATAATATTCTTTGAGCCATTTTACTGTTATTGTATTTTCTTCTATCTCTGCATCTCCTAGTATTAAACAGCTTAACATATTGCACTGGTTAGCTTTTTTAATCTGTTTTTGAAAACTTTGATTACTTAAATCAATATGGAATTTAATATTGTGTTGTTCTAATAAATTTATTAAGTGCCAGACTTTTTTTTGTGCTTTTGAGCCTTGAGTTACTATATAAAATCGATTTTCTTTACTGATAAAGTTGTTTGTTTGATTTATGAGTAATAATAATCTTTCGATACCAATTGCCCAACCTACAGCTGGTGTATTAGGTCCACCTAATTGTTTAATTAGATGATCATACCTTCCTCCTCCACATATTGTTTGATTATTTAAGTTATTATCTATTATTTCAAAGGCAGTATAGTTATAGTAATCTAATCCCCGGACTAATCTTGTGTTAATTCTGTAAGGTATTTCTAATATATTTAAGTATTCGCATACTAATTCAAAGTGTTGCCTAGATTCTTTTTCTAAATATTTATTTAAGCAAGGTGCATTTTGTAAGATTTTTTGTGTTCTTACATTTTTACTGTCTAGTATACGTAAGGGATTTGTATCTAAGCGTTTTTTTGAATCAATATCAAGGTCGTTTTCATATCCTTTTATGTAGTATACTAGTGCTTCCTTATATTTTTCTCTTTCTTCTTGGTTTCCAATAGAGTTAATTTCAATTGTATATTTTTTACATTCTAGTTGTTGCAGTATATTATGCGCAATTTTAATTACTTCTACATCTGCTAAAGCACTAGCGCTACCAATACATTCGATACCGAGTTGATGAAATTGTCTTTGCCTACCACTTTGAGGCCTTTCGTATCTGAACATAGGTCCCATATACCATAGTCTTTGTATCTGATTACTTTGATACAGTTTGTTTGTAATAAAAGCTCTAGCTATAGATGCAGTTCCTTCAGGTCTTAGTGTAATATTTCTTTTGCCTTGGTCAACGAAGCTATACATTTCTTTATTTACTATATCTGTTGTATGACCAATGCCTCTTAAGAATAGTTCTGTTGGTTCTATTATAGGGGTTCGAATTTCAGAATAGTCATAAAGAGTTAGTATTTTTAAGGCTTTTGTGTATAATTTTTGCCAAGCTTGAATTTCACTAGGCAGTATATCTCTTGTTCCCCGGATTTTCTGCATGATGTATTTCCTTGTTATATTTTAGGAGTTTGGAACTCTTTCTTTATATCTTAATGGCTAAATTGTCTGATTATCGGGCAAGGAGGGATTTGAACCCCCGACACCGTGGTTCGTAGCCACGTGCTCTAGTCCACTGAGCTACAAGCCCTAGCTATTAGACAATAGTATCATTTAAAAGCATCTTTTTAAAGTTGATTTTTTGTTAACTTTATATTTTAATCTTTTTATAGTTCGTTAGAGTTTTAATCAATCTGATTGATATATTAGACTTTGTAGTAAAAATATTTGGGGATTTAAATTACATTATTAGATGAGTAAGCAAATTTTATATCAAGACGATGCACGAAAAGCCCTAGAAAAAGGGATGGATATTTTAGTTGAAGCAGTTTCTGTTACATTGGGTCCAAAAGGTAGAAATGTTGTCCTTGAACGTAAATTTGGTCCGCCTCAAATTGTTAATGATGGTGTTACTATTGCTAAAGAGATAGAGCTAGATAATCAAATTGAAAATACTGGTGTTGCACTTATTAGACAGGCGGCATCAAAAACAAATGATGTAGCTGGTGACGGTACTACTACAGCTACGGTACTAGCGCATTCAATTGTTAAAGAAGGCTTGAAAAATGTTGCTGCTGGTGCAAATCCAATACTAATTAAAAAAGGTATTGCAAAAGCAGTTCAATTTATTGTAGCAAAAATTGCTGAATATTCGCGTCCTGTTAAAGATATTAAGGATATTATTCATGTTGCCTCTATATCAGCTGGTAATGATTTAAGTATTGGCAATATGATAGCGGAAGCAATTGAAAAAGTTGGTAGAGAAGGAGTTATTTCTTTAGAAGAAGGCCAATCAACCCGTACTTATTTAGAAATAAATGAAGGTATGAGATTTGATAAAGGATTTATTTCTCCATATTTTGTTACTGATGTATCTAAAATGTCTATAGTTCAAGATAATCCTTATATTTTGCTAACAGATAGGAAAATAACTTTAGTTCAGCAAGAATTAGTACCTATCTTAGAGCAAGTTGCTAAGACTGGTAGACCATTATTAATTGTTGCTGAAGATATTGAAAAAGAAGCATTGGCAACTATTATTGTTAACAAGTTGAGAGGCATAATTAATGTAGTTGCTGTACGAGCTCCTGGATTTGGTGATAGACGTAAAGCCTTTTTGGAAGATTTAGCCATTTTAACTGGTGCTCAAGTAATTTCCAGCGAGGTTGGCTTAAACTTAGATTCAATTTCTTTGGAAGTTATGGGTACTGCAAGGCGTGCAAGTATATCTAAAGATAATACTACAATTATTGCTAATCAGAACGAAGAATTGGTTAGGTTACGTTGTGAGCAGATAAGAAAACAAATAGAAGCAAGTAATAATAATTATGAGAAAGAAAAGTTGCAAGAGCGATTATCGAAACTTTCTGGAGGAGTTGCTGTAATTAAATTGGGTGCAGCTACAGAGACTGAAATGAAAAATAAAAAATTGCGTTTAGAAGATGCTATTAATGCTACTAAAGCGGCTATTGAAGAAGGAATTGTACCTGGTGGTGGATCGATACTTGTACACTTAGCCCATGATCTTAGTTCGTGGTCAAAAAAATATTTATATGGAGAAGAATTGGTAGGTGCGATTATTGTGGAGAAAGCATTATCTTCTCCATTATCGACAATAGTTCAAAATATTGGTTCAAATGGACCAGTAATGGTTGAAAAAATTAAGAAACAATCTTTTCCTATGGGATATGATGCTAACAAAAACAATATTGTTGATATGTACTCTGTTGGTGTAATTGATCCTGCAAAAGTAACGCGTTCGGCATTGCAAAATGCAGCATCTATTGCTTCTATGATTCTTACTACAGAGTGTATTATAATTGATAGTCTAGAAACTAGCCAAGTTTAGATTTTAAATTATATTTGTTTAAGTGTAAATATTTGTATAAAATATATGGTCCATTTGTTGAAAGGATTTTATTTAAAATATATAAATTTATTATGGCAATATTATAAAAATGCTTTCTTTGATTGCTCATCATATGTATTTTCTTGGTTAAGTTATATTTATAGAAAATTTGGCATTTATACGTAAATCTATTTAAATATTGTCTAGTAGTTAAAGAAAAATTTTTTACACGGGTTGAAGAGCAAGAAGAGTAGTCGCTTAAAACAGTTTGAATTTTTTCTTTTAGAGGTTTTTCTAAGATAATGTTATTTATAATGTGTATTAAATGTAGTGTTTCTTGAATAGAATAATTAAATCTATTATTTATATAATATTTGTGATATATATCTGGGTTTTCTTCTGTTTTATATAATTCTTTATTTGTTGATGCGTGAAGGTTGTCTAAACTATATAAGTCTAATGAATCTAAGCATATTAGTAAAATTTTGATTTTCTCATTCATAAATCTTGTCTGTATCATATATCTTTAAAGATAATAATTTAATGTTTTGAAGATGATTAGTCATTTGTGTTGACTAATTATCTTGTGAATAATTTTAAATATAAAATTAATGACTTCCAGAAAAAATGAATTCAGGAAATTTTTCTTGTGCTTGTAGTAAAGATTTATTTTTACCAGTTTCTTGCCAGTAATTAATAATCTCAGTTGCTTGATTTAAGAGATCGATCCTATCATTTTCTGAAATCCATGGTTTTGATTCAAGTTCTGTTCTTAGCTGTTCCCATGCGTCATTACGTGGCCAAAAGAAATAAGATGTTAACGGACTATATCCTTTACCAACAACATGGTCGATTGCTAGTGCGACATTGTTCTCTAGCCATAATATCTTGAATGTGAATTTATTCAATCTTCATGATCCTTATGTTTAAATGTTTTTAATATTATGTAGTAAATTTTTTACTGTATTACTTAGTTTAGCCCCGTTATTAATGCGTTTTTCTATTTGTGGAATATTCAATTTTGTTTCATTTGTTAAAGGGTTATAAAAACCAACTTCTTCTAATGCACGTCCATTTCTTCTTTTTCTGCTATCAATGACGATTATTCTATAAATAGCTTGTTTTTTTCTACCATATCTTTTTAGTCGAATTTTTAGCATAGACAATCCTTAATATACAGCTTGTTTATTTTAATTAATGTATTGTATATAGGATATCATATATTTTTTGTATGTTATTATCAAAAAACTAATAATGATTATATTTTTTAGTATTTATTTCTATCTTCAATTATAGGCATATTGTCAATATTCTACAAACTATTTTTTATTTACTTGTTTATATACTTTAAAACAATAAGGTCTGCTTTTATAATATCAATATAGGATTCTATATCCACTTATGACTTTATATTAATTAATCAGAAAATCCGATTGAATGGTTAAGTTTTATTGGTTAAATAAAAAGTACTTTTTATAGTACTGCTAGGTAAAAGCAACCTAATTTTTTCTTATTGATATTGTTGAGCATGTTAGATATAGATTATTCCCTTTGGCTCAATATTGTTGTGCTTATATTTTAACTTTAACAGTTAACTTTCGTAAGGAAAGTATTAGTATTCACTAAAGTAGAATTTTATTTTCGTTAACCAAAAAAGATCTCTTTATAAAAAAGTGTAGAACAGAATATAGAGAATGATATTCTATAAACTTACAAATATATTGAAATAAAAGTAGTATAATTTAATATAAGTCTAATTTGTTATAATTATATCTTTTAAATAATTTAAAAAGTAATATAAAAGATTGCGAAGCTGTTCAAAACGAACTTATAAAATATAAAGTACTGAACTCCAGATGATAACTTTGTTTTTGTTAAAAAAATTGGAAAATTAGTATTGTATTAGTAAGAAATTTTAAAATTTATATATCTTGCTGTTTTTAATACAATTTTTTTTTGTTAAACTGAGTTAACAATTTGAATATACATACTATGTTATTTATTTCATTTACTAAATCTTATATAGTTTTTTAATTCTAGTTCTTTTCTAGTATTGTAGTGTAATATTATGATTTAAGTTTTTGGAGTTTGTTACTAACTGATTAGATAAAATCAATTATACTATCAAAATATAAAGAGTGTAATTTATATTATGGATTCTATTCTAATATTATTGAAAATTACCATTAAACATTGTAGAAAAATAATACCTAGCATCGGTGACATATCCATTCCGAAAATCATTGGTATGGTTCCTCTAAATAGTCTAAGATATGGATCTGTTAATCTATTTAATGAACAAAAGGGCTCATTATACCAGTTGACAGTTGGAAACCATGCTAGCGAAAGTTTAAGTAATATCAAAATTAAATAGATTTCAGAAAAATTAGCAATAGACGTAAAAATAAGGTTAAAAGAATTGGTAAGTATATTCATGCTATTATTAATGTTTAGAATTTCAACTTTAATAGATTTAGAGTATTTATATGTATTCAAATATTATAATAGCATGTTTTTTAAAATTTCTTTAAGTAATTATCTGGATCTATATTAAGATTGTTTGTTATTTGTGTGGTATATATGTTCAATTTAGGATATTTTTGACTTATTGTGATTAGTTTATTCTCTTCACAGATTATACAAATAAGCCTAATGTGACTAATGTTAATTTTTTTTATATTTATTAAATATTCCATAAGTTGAAGAAAATATTCAAGATTAATATATGTCTTTACTATAAGAATTTTTGTGGATTGATCTATTTCTTTTGGTATGTAGCTGAAATTTGAATCAATTAAGAAAGAGCTATGATTTTTATTAAAATCGATCAAGCTTATAATGCAGCTGGGTAATATATCTCTAGCTTCTTGAATTAGTGCGAGATTCATGGTTATATTTGTCATAATAATATATGATTCTTTAGGATCAAGAATTGTGAATTTTTTTGTCATATTTATCTGTTTGATCTTTAGTTTATATATTTTGATCCAATTTCTTATAGTTTCATATATAAGAAATTGTCCTAATTGCTTCCAGGCATGATCTTTTGTGTGTGATTGAAGTTTTGTGTTTTGTACAGTGCTCGATAAAAATTGAGTAATTGGATGAGATGTTGTGTATATATTGAGTTTCATTATTCTGGCCTTAATATGCTTATTGTCTCATTTATCATATATGTTATAGTCAAGGATAGATATCTATGAATAAGATTTTACGTAATCAATGGATATGGGGTTTTACTTATGGGGCAGAAAATTGGAATGGTAGACTCGCTATGTTATCTTTTGTGTCTATTTTTTTATTTGAACTTCTAACTTCTCGACCAATTGTATTGTTTGTTGATTTTCTGCATTTATAGTATGTACATATTACTATATATTGAATAATAGGTTTATATTAAATTGTATTGTTTTCACGGTTTTCTTTGAATCTTACCTAAAAATAGTAAAAAACTATCCTTGTTCAGAGGATAGTTTTTTATTTTTTATGAAGTATTAATCTAGTGGTCTCATAGATAAAACGGCTTCATTTTCTCGGTTTATACCTTTCTCAAAACCCGCTGCCGCAGCCCTTGCTCTACCAGCATGCCATAAATGTCCTATAAATAAGAAGAAACCTAAGAAGAAATGCGATGTTGTTAACCAGGATCGAGGTGATACATAATTAAATGAATTGATTTCTGTTGCTACTCCACCAACAGAATTTAATGAACCTAGAGGTGCATGGGTCATATACTCTGCAGCTCTTCTTTCTTGCCATGGTTGAATATCGTTTTTAATTTTATTTAGGTCCAAACCATTTGGACCTCTTAATGGTTCTACCCAAGGTGCTCTTAAATCCCAGAACCTCATGGTTTCTCCACCAAAGATAATTTCACCACTAGGAGATCTCATTAAGTACTTACCTAGTCCAGTTGGACCTTGAGCTGAAGCAACATTTGCACCAAGTCTTTGATCTCGGACTAAGAATGTGAATGCTTGTGCTTGTGAAGCTTCGGGACCAGTCGGTCCATAAAATTCACTTGGATAAGCAGTATTGTTGTACCAAACAAAGTTTGATGCAGTTAATCCCATGATCGATAAAGCGCCAAGACTATATGATAGGTATGCTTCACCAGACCAAACAAAAGCTCTTCTTGCCCATGCGAATGGTTTAGTTAATATATGCCAGATACCACCAGCAATACATATTACTCCTATCCAAACGTGACCGCCTACTATATCTTCCATATTATTAACGCTTACTATCCAACCATCTCCGCCAAATGGAGATTTTAATATATAGCCAAAGATGATTAAAGGATTTAAAGTAGGATTATTGATAAATCGTATGTCACCTCCTCCAGGAGCCCATGTATCATAAACACCACCAATAAATAGAGCTTTAATGACTAGTAGAAAAGATCCAATCCCTAATAATAATAAGTGTATGCCCAAGATTGTAGTCATTTTGTTTTTATCTCTCCAGTCGTAGCCAAAGAACGGAAAAGATTCTTCTAGCGTATCAGGACCAATGATTGAATGATATAAGCCACCAAAGCCTAAGACAGCCGATGAAATTAAATGTACTACACCAACAACGAAATATGGATATATATTATTAATTTCACCACCAGGACCAACGCCCCAGCCTAATGTTGCTAAATGCGGAATTAAGATGAACCCTTGTTCATATAATGGTTTTTCTGGTACAAAATGTGCAACTTCAAAAAGAGTCATAGCACCTGTCCAAAATACCATGATCCCGGCATGTGCTACATGAGCTCCTAATAGTTTACCTGATACATTGATTAGTCTTGCATTACCAGACCACCATGCAAATCCTGTAGATTCTAGGTCTCTTCCTCCGATGTCAGTATTGGTATTAAAGGGCGTTTCCACGTGGTAAAACCTCCTCTGGGAATATAAAGTTTTCATGGGGTTGATCTTGAGCGGCCATCCAAGAGCGAATCCCTTCATTTAGTAGTATGTTTTTAGTGTAGAAAGTTTCAAATTCAGGATCTTCAGCAGCTCTTAGCTCTTGCGATACAAAATCGTAAGCTCTTAGGTTTAGTGCTAGTCCAACAATTCCAAACGCACTTGTCCACATTCCAGTTACAGGTACAAATAACATAAAGAAGTGAAGCCATCTTTTATTAGAAAATGCAACACCAAAAATTTGTGACCAAAATCTATTTGCTGTTACCATTGAATAAGTTTCTTCGGCTTGTGTTGGAGTAAATGCTCTGAACGTGTCAGCTGCATCTCCATCTTCAAATAACGTGTTCTGTACTGTTGCACCATGTATAGCGCAAAGAAGAGCACCACCAAGAATACCAGCAACTCCCATCATATGGAAAGGATTTAATGTCCAATTATGGAAGCCTTGTAAGAATAGTAAGAATCGAAAGATGGCAGCAACTCCAAAACTAGGAGCAAAGAACCAGCTTGCTTGACCCAGCGGATACATAAGAAAAACTGACACAAATACTGCAATTGGTCCGGAAAATGCAATTGCGTTGTATGGTCGAATTCCTACTAATCTTGCAATCTCAAATTGCCTTAAACAAAAACCTATAAGACCGAATGATCCATGTAAGGCAATGAATGCCCATAGTCCACCTATTTGACACCAGCGAGTAAAATCTCCTTGTGCTTCAGGTCCCCATAGTAATAGCAATGAATGTCCCATGCTATTAGCTGGAGTTGATACTGCTGCAGTTAAGAAATTGCATCCTTCTAGATATGAGCTTGCTAATCCATGTGTATACCAAGAAGTTACAAAAGTTGTGCCTGTTAACCATCCACCGAGCGATAAATAAGCACATGGGAATAAAAGTAGACCAGACCATCCAACAAATACAAATCGGTCTCTTTTAACCCAGTCATCAATAAGATCAAACCATCCTCGGGTTTTTTCTTGTCCAATTGCTATAGTCATAAGTAAACTCTCCAGAGTGGGCTTAATAATTATATTAAATTAATAAAGTAAGTTAAGGTTCATATATAATTCAGCATGACTTTACTTTTCTTTACGGTTACTACAATTATAAATGTAATTTTTGTAAAAGTGTATTTACTTAATGAATTATATTTTTGTAGTTCTCTAAGTTGACTTAATATTTAATTTATATTGTACTACAATCACAAAAAATTAATATAAATTTTATTTTTATTATTGTATTTTTTATGGTTTTTATTTTATTTTGTCTGTAATTCTTTGAAATAGATAACCTGTTCCTCTCGCAGTTAATATAAGATCTGGATTGCTTGGATCGTCTTCTAGCTTAGCTCTTAGTCTTGATATATGTACGTCGACTACACGAGTATCAACATGCCTTTCCGGAGTGTAGCCCCATACTTCTTGTAGTATGGAAGATCTAGAGAAAGGATCACCAGCTTTACTCACTAATAGCTCAAGTAAACTAAATTCCATACCAGTCAGTCTGACTCTCTCATTATTTTTATATACCTGCCTTTTGTTTGTGTCAACTTTTAAAAAGCCAATATTAATAATACCTGAACTGGGTATTCCACTGCTTATTGTAATTTTATCAACTCTACGCAATACAGATCTTATACGAGCTTCTAATTCTTTTGGGGAAAAAGGTTTTACAACATAGTCATCAGCTCCTAATTCAAGACCAGTAATACGGTCAGATACATCTCCTAAAGCTGTTAGCATTATTATAGGTACATCAGATTCTTTTCTTAGTTCTTGACATACACCGTAACCATCTAGCTTGGGCATCATTACATCAAGAACAACTAAATTTGGGTATTCTCTTCTAAATATTGCTAGTGCTTCTTCACCGTCTGCTGCACTAACTACATTGTAGCCAATCATAGATAAACGAGTTTCTAAAATTCTTCTAATACTAGTTTCATCATCGACTATAAGTATCTTTTCTCTTTGATCTTCCAAAGTTATAATCTCCCTTATATGCAATAACTAATTTTAATCATATCAAGTATATTTCTATAGTATATTTCTCATTGTTTAATTCTTAGATATTATGTTAATTATTCTCTTTGGTTTTTCTCATCAACTAATAATATTAATCGTATATATCATGTAAATAGTTATAAGTAAAAAATGTAGATCTTTAATAAGATATCTTCCTATATTTAAATTTTTACTAATGTATTGTTTAATTTGGTAAATTTTACAATTAATTCCACTTGATATATAATCTGTATTTCTGTTTTCTTAAGATTTATTTCTCAATGAGCATAAGGCAGAATATTTATTTTTTGTTTACTTTAGCAAGTAGATTAGATCTATGATTTTCTATGGAAAAATAATTATCTAAATTAATTGTAATGTATATACTATTATTTAAAACTAGTCATTCATACTGACACATTGCTCGAATTCGTAATTGTTGTAACTTTGTCAAGTTAAACCAGTAAGACTAATTTTTTAGTTATGCTTCAATATTATTAATTTGCGCACGAATATAATGATCTTTAGCTTTGGTATTTTCGATTATAAAAATATTAGTAAAATCTTTTTTGCAAGTTGTTCATTTTTATTCGATTATAGTTTTCTCTTCTTTTATTGAATTAGATATTCTATAAACTTTTCAAGTGGTAGGCCTAAGATTGCTTGTAAAGTGTAATTATATTTTTACTTCACATTTTCTTATTGAATAGTATTAACTGGTTTTCTTACATTTTTAAGTCTGAGTAAGATATAAATTATTCTTTTTTTATTCAAAAGGGGGTTGACAACGTTGGCATAAGCAAGTATCTTAACTTCTAATTAGAAATAAAAAAGCTAAAAAATGAATTTATTTAGCTATTCTGGATACAATGGAGAGTTTGATCCTGGCTCAGGATGAACGCTGGCGGTATGCCTAACACATGCAAGTTGAACGAAAGCTTCGGCTTTAGTAGCGGACGGGTGAGTAATACATGAGAATCTACCCTTGGGAGGGGAATAACAGTTGGAAACGGCTGCTAATGCCCCATATGCTTATTAGTGAAAAGAGTAATCTGCCCGAGGATGAGCTCATGCCTGATTAGCTAGTTGGTAGGGTAAATGCCTACCAAGGCTACGATCAGTAGCTGGTTTGAGAGGATGATCAGCCACACTGGGACTGAGATACGGCCCAGACTTCTACGGAAGGCAGCAGTGGGGAATTTTCCGCAATGGGCGAAAGCCTGACGGAGCAATACCGCGTGAGGGAAGAATGCCTGTGGGTTGTAAACCTCTTTTTTTAGGGAAGAAAATTTGACGGTACCTAAAGAATAAGCATCGGCTAACTCCGTGCCAGCAGCCGCGGTAATACGGGGGATGCAAGCGTTATCCGGAATCACTGGGCGTAAAGAGTCTGTAGGTGGTTCAATAAGTCCGCTGTTAAATATTAAAGCTCAACTTTAAGCAAGCGGTGGAAACTATTAAACTAGAGTATGGTAAGGGTAGAGGGAATTCCCAGTGTAGCGGTGAAATGCGTAGATATTGGGAAGAACACCAGCGGCGAAAGCGCTCTACTAGACCATTACTGACACTCAGAGACGAAAGCTAAGGGAGCAAATGGGATTAGATACCCCAGTAGTCTTAGCTGTAAACGATGGATACTAGATGTTGCGCGTATCGATCCGTGCAGTATCGTAGCTAACGCGTTAAGTATCCCGCCTGGGAAGTATGCTCGCAAGAGTGAAACTCAAAGGAATTGACGGGGGCCCGCACAAGCGGTGGAGCATGTGGTTTAATTCGATGCAACGCGAAGAACCTTACCAGGGCTTGACATGTCGTGAATTTATTTGAAAAAATGAAGTGCCTTAGGGAATACGAACACAGGTGGTGCATGGCTGTCGTCAGCTCGTGTCGTGAGATGTTGGGTTAAGTCCCGCAACGAGCGCAACCCTTGTTTTTAGTTACCATCATTAAGTTGGGTACTCTAGAAAGACTGCCGGTGACAAACCGGAGGAAGGTGAGGATGACGTCAAGTCAGCATGCCCCTTATGCTCTGGGCTACACACGTGCTACAATGATTATGACAAAGAGTCGCAAATTTGTGAAAATAAGCCAATCTCATAAACATAGTCTCAGTTCGGATTGTAGGCTGAAACTCGCCTACATGAAGGTGGAATCGCTAGTAATCGCCGGTCAGCTATACGGCGGTGAATCCGTTCCCGGGCCTTGTACACACCGCCCGTCACACCATGGAAGCTGGCTACGCCCGAAGTCGTTACCCTAACCTTTATGGAGGGGGGCGCCTAAGGTAGAGCTAGTGACTGGGGTGAAGTCGTAACAAGGTAGCCGTACTGGAAGGTGCGGCTGGATCACCTCCTTTTAGGGAATAATTTTATCCTAAGATCGTTAAAAGGGCTATTAGCTCAGTCGGTTAGAGCGCACCCCTGATAAGGGTGAGGTCCCTGGTTCAAATCCAGGATAGCCCAAAGTGTAATTGAGGGGATATAGCTCAGTTGGTAGAGCGCTGCCTTTGCAAGGCAGATGACAGCGGTTCGAGTCCGCTTATCTCCACAAAAAGAAATAGTATTTTAAAAACTATTTGAACTTATATTTATTTATAATTCACTTAATTAAGTAAGTAAGAGCTTACGGCGGATACCTTGGCATTCAGAAGCGATGAAGGGCGTGACTACCGACGAAACTCTTCGAGGAGCTGGAAGTAAGCTATGATTCGGAGATTCCCGAATAAGGAAACTTTTTAAACTATTTACTGAATTCATAAGTAAAAAAGAGCAAACCTAGTGAACTGAAACATCTTATTAACTAGAGGAAAAGAAAGCAAAAGCGATTTCCTAAGTAGCGGCGAGCGAAATGGAATCAGCCTAAACCACTTTAATGAGTTTTAGTGGGGTTGTGGGACAACTAAAAAAGATTAATAAAAGTTAAGCAAAATAGTTGGAATACTATATCATAGAAGGTGAAAATCCTGTAGCTGAAAACTAATATTTCTTAAGTTGAATCCCGAGTAGTGTGGGGCACGTGAAATCCCGCATGAATCAGCGAGGACCACCTCGTAAGGCTAAATATTACTGAATGACCGATAGTGAAGCAGTACCGTGAGGGAAAGGTGAAAAGAACCCCGGGAGGGGAGTGAAATAGAACATGAAACCGTAAGCTTACAAGCAGTAGAAGGACGACTTATCGTCTAACTTCGTGCATGTTGAAGAATGAGCCGGCGACTTATAATCAGTGGCAGGTTAAGATAGAGAATATCGAAGCCATAGTGAAAGCGAGCTTTAATAGAGCGTATGTCACTGTTTATAGACCCGAAACCGGATGATCTAGCCATGGCCAGGGTGAAGCTTAGGTAACACTAAGTGGAGGTCCGAACCGACTGATGTTGAAAAATCAGCGGATGAGCTGTGGTTAGGGGTGAAATGCCAATCGAATCCGGAGCTAGCTGGTTCTCCCCGAAATGCGTTGAGGCGCAGCGGTTAGTGCTTAATCTTGGGGGTAAAGCACTGTTTCGATGCGGGCTATGAGAGTGGTACCAAATCGATGCAAACTCTGAATACCAAGTGTGTAGCTAACCAGTGAGACTTTGGGGGATAAGCTCCATTGTCAAAAGGGAAACAGCCCAGACCACCAGCTAAGGCCCCTAAATATATGCTAAGTGATAAAGGAAGTGGAATTGCATAGACAGCCAGGAGGTTTGCTTAGAAGCAGCAACCCTTTAAAGAGTGCGTAATAGCTCACTGGTCAAGTGATCCTGCGCCGAAAATGAATGGGACTAAGCATTTTGCCGAAGCTGTGGGATGTTTACATCGGTAGGGGAGCGTTCTGTATTAGTTTGAAGCGTTAGCGTAAGCGGGCGTGGACGAAGCAGAAGTGAGAATGTCGGCTTGAGTAGCGAAAACATTGGTGAGAATCCAATGCCCCGAAAACCTAAGGATTCCTCTGGAAGGTTCGTCCACGGAGGGTAAGTCAGGGCCTAAGGCGAGGCTGAAAAGCGTAGTCGATGGATAACAGATTAATATTTCTGTACTATATATTATTAATATTGAGGGACGGAGAAGGCTAGATCATCCGGATGTTGGTTACCGGTTTAAGCTTATAAGGTTATGATAGATGGTTAAAACATCTTGAGCTAAAGAGCGAGTACAAAGTACCAAGGTACTAAAGTGATTGATGTCATGCTTCCTAGAAAAGCTCGGCATATTATAAATAATATATACCTGTACCTTAAACCGACACAGGTAGGTAGGTAGAGAATACTAAGGGGCGCGAGATAACTCTCTCTAAGGAACTCGGCAAAATAGCCCCGTAACTTCGGGAGAAGGGGTACCCTTGTAGGGTTGCAATAACCAGGCCCAAGCGACTGTTTATCAAAAACACAGGTCTCCGCTAAGTTGTAAGACAATGTATGGGGGCTGACGCCTGCCCAGTGCCGGAAGGTTAAGGAAGTTGGTTAGTCATAAGACAAAGCTGATAACTGAAGCCCCGGTGAACGGCGGCCGTAACTATAACGGTCCTAAGGTAGCGAAATTCCTTGTCGGGTAAGTTCCGACCCGCACGAAAGGCGTAACGATTTGGGCACTGTCTCGGAGAGAGACTCGGCGAAATAGACTTGTCTGTGAAGATGCGGACTACCTGCACCTGGACAGAAAGACCCTATGAAGCTTTACTGTAACTTGGAATTGAATTCGGGTTTATTTTGCGCAGTATAGGTGGGAGGCTAAGATGATATATTTGCGGATATATAAGAGCCAACAGTGAGATACCACTCCTAATAAACTAGAATTCTAACTTTGAATGCCATTATCTGGCCAAAAGACATTTCCAGGTGGGCAGTTTGACTGGGGCGGTCGCCTCCTAAAAGGTAACGGAGGCGTGCAAAGGTTCCCTCAGGCTGGTCGGAAATCAGTCGTAGAGTATAAAGGCATAAGGGAGCCTGACTGTAAGACTTACAGGTCGAGCAGAGACGAAAGTCGGCCTTAGTGATCCGACAGTACCGAGTGGAAGGGCTGTCGCTCAACGGATAAAAGTTACTCTAGGGATAACAGGCTGATCTCCCCCAAGAGTTCACATCGACGGGGAGGTTTGGCACCTCGATGTCGGCTCATCGCATCCTGGGGCGGTAGTACGTCCCAAGGGTTGGGCTGTTCGCCCATGAAAGCGGTACGCGAGCTGGGTTCAGAACGTCGTGAGACAGTTCGGTCCATATCCGGTGCAGGCGTTAGAGTATTGAGAGATGCTCTCCTTAGTACGAGAGGACCGGGAGAGACGCACCTCTGGTGTACCAGTTATTGTGCCAACAGTAAACGCTGGGTAGCCAAGTGCGGATTAGATAACCGCTGAAAGCATCTAAGTGGGAAGCTAGCCTCAAGATGAGTACTCTTTCTGCAATAGCAGAAAAGATCACGGTAAGATTAACCGTTTGATAGGCATTAAGTGTAAGTATAGTAATATATTCAGCTGAGATGTACTAACAGATCAAAAACTTAAAAAGTGTATTATTCTGTAATATATAAGTTCAAATAGTAGTATGTTCTGACATTTATGGCGCAGTAGATCCACTCCGATCCATCCCGAACTCGGTTGTTAAATGCTGCAGCGGCGATAATACTGAAAAGGAAGCTTTTTGGAAAAGTAGCTCAATGTCAGGACTTAATTTTTCCATTTTTTATTATTTATCAGGTGAAAATATTCTTTATTTACAGTATATACAAAACTTTTTATATTATTTCTAATTTTTACTTAAACTAATTTGAGTAAAGACTAAAGTTTTTTGAGGAAAAGATTTATGAAATTGGCTGTTTATGGTAAGGGTGGTATAGGTAAATCTACTACTAGTTGTAATATTTCAGTTGCTTTATCTTCTCGTGGTAAAAGAGTTTTGCAGATAGGTTGTGATCCTAAGCATGATAGTACATTTACTTTAACAGGTTTTTTAATACCTACAATCATAGATACCTTACAGGCAAAAGATTATCATTATGAAGATGTTTGGCCGGAAGATGTGATTTATAAAGGTTATGGTAATGTTGATTGTGTTGAAGCTGGAGGACCTCCAGCTGGTGCGGGTTGTGGTGGCTATGTAGTAGGAGAAACTGTTAAATTATTGAAAGAGTTAAATGCTTTTGATGAATATGATGTGATTCTATTTGATGTTTTGGGAGATGTTGTTTGTGGTGGTTTTGCAGCACCTTTAAATTATGCGGATTATTGTTTAATAATTACAGATAATGGTTTTGATGCTTTGTTTGCTGCTAATAGGATAGCAGCATCGGTACGAGAAAAAGCTAGAACTCATTCATTGAAATTAGCAGGTCTAATTGGTAATAGAACTTCAAAAAGAGATTTAATTGATAAGTATATTGATTGTGTTCCTATGCCTGTACTAGAGATATTACCATTAATTGAAGATATAAGAATATCTAGAGTTAAGGGTAAAACTTTATTTGAAATGGCAGAACAAGATAAGGCTTTATCTTATGTCTGCGATTACTATTTAAATATAGCAGATCAGTTAATTGCACAACCAGAAGGAATAGTTCCGCAAGAGTCCCCGGATAGGGAGCTATTTAGTCTGTTGTCAGATTTCTATTTAAATCCTATCAAAAAACAGGATCTAAGTTTTTCTCAGAAAAATTTTGATTTAATGATAATAGAATAAGCAATAGATAAAGAAAATAATAGGTAATTTTATATTGTATGACTTTTACAAAACAATCTGAAAGTAATCGTAATTTAACTTTTGAGTGTGAAACAGGAAATTATCACACCTTCTGTCCAATTAGTTGTGTGTCGTGGTTATATCAAAAAATTGAAGATAGTTTTTTTTTAGTAATAGGTACTAAAACCTGTGGTTATTTTTTGCAAAATGCTATGGGTGTTATGATTTTTGCAGAACCTCGTTATGCTATGGCGGAGTTAGAAGAAGGAGATATATCGGCACAGTTAAATGACTATGAAGAGTTAAAGCGTCTTTGTCTACAGATTAAAAAAGATAGAAATCCTAGTGTGATTTTTTGGATAGGTACTTGTACAACTGAAATTATTAAAATGGATCTTGAAGGAATTGCACCTAAATTAGAGTCAGAAATTCATATTCCTATTGTTGTTGCTAGAGCTAATGGTTTAGATTATGCTTTTACTCAAGGAGAAGATACAGTATTAGCAGCTTTAGCTCAAAGATGTCCTCAAATACAACAAAATGATTTAGTAAATCCTGTAGTTCATAATCCATTGATTATATTTGGCTCTTTACCTAATTTAGTAGCTAAACAGTTAACTTTAGAACTTGCAAATCAAGATATTGCAGTTGCTGGATGGCTTCCTTCGTCGAATTATACGGATTTACCAAGTATTTATCCAGGTGATTATGTTGTTGGTGTTAATCCTTTTCTTAGTCGTACAGCGACAACTTTAATGCGTAGAAGGAAAACTAAGTTAATTGTTGCACCTTTTCCGATAGGTCCGGATGGAACTCGTGCATGGATTGAGAAAATCTGTTCTGTATTAAATCTTCACCCAAAAGGTCTTCAAGAAAGAGAGCAAAAAATATGGAATACTTTGCAAGATTATACAAAGTTACTTAATGGTAAATCTGTCTTTTTTATGGGAGATAATTTATTAGAAGTTTCTTTGGCTAGATTTTTAATTAGATGTGGAATGATTGTTTATGAGATAGGTATTCCTTATATGGATAGAAGATATCAAAAAGCTGAATTGGATTTATTAGAAGAAACTTGTAAAAAAATGCAAGTTATGATGCCTAAAATTGTTGAAAAACCAGATAATTATAATCAATTAGATCGTATTAAAGATTTGGAGCCAGATTTAGTAATTACTGGTATGGCTCATGCTAATCCTCTTGAAGCGCGTGGTATTAATACTAAATGGTCTGTAGAATTTACGTTTTCTCCTATTCATGGATTTAGTAATTCTAGAGATATTCTAGAGTTAGTAACTAGACCTTTGCGACGTAATAGTAGTTTGCCAAATTTAGATTTTATTTAATATGTAAATTATGTATTTGTGTATTTTTAATGGGTCTCGGGTATAAAAGTTTTATTTTATCTTAAGCTTGATTAACTTGATATATTTCTTATTTTATTTTTGTATTTAAATAGTAATCATTTCTAATAATTCTATATTAATATTAGAAATGATTACTATTTTTTTATAATGATTTTCTACCTTTTCTTCTTCTTCTGTTTATGATTTTACAACCGTTCTTAGTTTTCATGAATGTGCGAAAACCTGGTTTTTTTCTTTTTTTATTAATAGTTCTACGGATTGATATTTGATTCATTGATTTAATTCTGTTAATTGTTAATCATGTATAATATAATGTATTAGAGTAAAAATTACTTAAAACTTATGCAACTTTTTTTTCTTGCTAGTATGTTATTTGCAGAAATATATACTGAATTAATACCCAGTATTTATTGTATTATTTTGTTAATTTTTTTGTTTCCGTTATTTATGATAATAACATTTCAATTAATTCAGATTATAAATATTGAGAACCAGTTTAATAGATTGAGTCAAAAAAATCTCGCTGGAAATTTAACTTATGATGATACTTTTGTTTTGGTTAAAATATATGCAAAGAAGAAATTATGGCTTTCATCTATTAAAGTATTAGAGTCATCATGTGTAGATGATTTAGATGCTAAATGTAAGTATTGTAATATTATTGGATTTTCTTATTATAGTATGAAACAATATGATTTAGCAAAAAGCTATTATTTGAAAGCATTAAATTTAAGAAAAGATTATTTAACGGCGTTGCAGAACTTAGCAAAGATTTATGAGTTAACAAAAGAGTTTTCTTTAGCTTTAGAAACTTATCATACTGTTTTACTTTATTATCCACATAATTCAGTTGCTGTTAGAAATATTGAAAGGATAAAAAATCGGGATAGCAGGATTTGAACCTGCGACATCCTGCTCCCAAAGCAGGCGCGCTACCAAACTGCGCTATATCCCGTAGGACTTCAAAACATCATAGCTGTTTTTTGCAATCTTGTCTATCATTTTAATTAACTTAAGTTAATGTGGGTACCAAAACATTCCTTTAACGCCATCTGGATCAGAAATAAAGCCAAGATTTTTATAAAAACTAATGACTTGTGGATCAGCGAACAACGTAATTGTATTTATATCAGCATAGCGCAGTTGTTTGATGGCTTCATTGATTAAAATCTTGCCTAGGCCTCTACCCTGGAATTCAGGATGTACAACTACATCCCAAATTGTTGCATTGAAAGTGTTATCAGATGTAGCCCTTGCAAATGCAATAAGCTTTTTTTTATTATTTTTTTGATAGGATAGTGAGATAGTTAAAAAACTATGTTCAATAGCTATTTTTACCTTTTTTAAAGGTCTGCGAACCCAGCCTACAGTATCACATAGCTCTTCCAGTTCATAAAGATCAATGTTTTTATCTTTACTTAAAAATATGTTGATCTTTTTATCTTTGTAGTCAAAGTCTTTAATAAGTATTTTATTCTGTCTGTAGTTATATTTGTTTGAATGTTGATTTATCTGAAGAATTTTAGTCTTATTCCAGAAAAGTTTCCAAAATGTCATTTTAATTATATCTAATTATTTTGAGGTTATTTTCTTATTGTATTAAATTATATTCAATAAATGTTACTACATATACATAAAGTATATATTATGTACTATTATTTTTCTGTATAACTAGTGAAAAGTAATTGGTTAATACGTAACCATTTGTTATATATGCTTATATTTTTAATTATTAGGAGAATATGCTTTGAAAAAATTATCTTTTTTATCGTTTTTAGTCTTATGTATATTTCTATTTCAACCGTCGTTTTCTTATGCTGATATTGCTGGTCTTCAGCCATGTAAAGATTCTCCTGCATTTACAAAACGTTTGAACAATAGTATAAAAAAATTAGAAGCTCGTTTATCCAAGTATGAACCTTCTACCCCTCCGTTTTTGGCTCTTCAAAAACAAATAGATAAGACGAAAATACGTTTTGATAGGTATGGAAAAGCGGGTTTACTATGTGGTACTGATGGATTGCCACATCTTATTACAGATGGTAGATGGAATCATGCAGGAGAGTTTATTTTTCCAGGTCTATTATTTATTTATATAACAGGTTGGATAGGCTGGGTAGGTCGAGGTTATTTACAAGCCATTTCCGAAACTAGTAAGCCTGTGCAAAAAGAAATTATTATAGATGTTCCATTAGCACTTAAATTTTCTGCATCAGGCTTTACTTGGCCATTAGCTGCGTGGCAAGAATTTACTAGTGGTAAGCTTTTAGCTTCTAGTGATGATATTACTGTATCACCACGTTAATTAATGATGTATATTCGGATTCTATTTTTATTGAGATAATTTATAATGGATAATAATTTAATTAAGTATTTATCAACAGTTCCAGTTGTAGCTTTCTTTTGGCTAACTTTTACTGCGGGTTTAATTATTGAAATCAATCGTTTCTTTCCAGATGTATTGTATTTTTATTTATAAATAATAAAAATATAGTTGCTGATATTGCTTGAAACAAGTCGATTTTAGTCTATAGACTATAGGCTTGTTTTTTTGATTATTATTTTGAATTTTGTTAATATAAGTCATACTTATATTAATAAATTAATTTTAAAATGGCATGAGTTTAGTTAGTCAAATTATAATAAATGCAGATAATGAATTACGCTATCCTACTATTGGAGAATTGCAATCTATTAGAAGCTATTTACAGACAGGAGAAGAAAGGATTCGTATTAGCTTATTTTTAAGAGATCAAGAGCTCAATATAGTTCAAAAAGCTAGTAAAGCTATTTTTCAAATTTATCCTGAATATATTGCACCTGGTGGTAATGCAGAAGGTAGTCGTAGGCGATCACTCTGTCTACGTGATTATGGATGGTATCTCCGTATTATTACTTATGGTCTTTTAGCTGGAGATAAACAATCAATCGAAAAAATTGGACTTATTGGAGTTAGAGAAATGTATAATTCTTTAGGTGTACCTATTTTGGGCATGATAGATGCAATACAATGTTTGAAAGAAGCTACTATAGATCTTTTATCTTTTGAAGATTCTCAAATAATTTCTCCTTATTTTGACTTTATTATCCAAGGTATGTCCTAATTATAGATATGGTTTTCTTCAATTATTTACTTTTTGCACAAATAGTTGTTTCCTGATTAATATAATGATATAATTTGCTTACACTCGGAAGGTTATAAATATAGTAACTAAAACTTGTCAGGACTGGAAAGTAGCAGCAATTTAGTTCAATTATATTTAGATAACTTTCCGGGTTTTATGCTTATTTATTCTATAAATTCTGAAAAAAATTTCAAATAATATTTTCAATATTTGACTAGCAATAATTAATTTTTACAATTCAACTGTATTTCAAAAGTGACATGAAATCATCAATTACGCAAGGGGTTAAATTACTTGCGACAGGCTCTGCTGTGCCCGATTTATGTATAAGTAATGAGTTAATAAGTAATATTGTCGATACATCAGATGAATGGATATTTAATAGGACTGGAATAAAGGAGAGAAGAGTATTATCAGGTTCAACTTCTTTAATTGATATAGCTGCTTTAGCTTCAACCAACGCATTAAATAAAGCAGGTATAAGTGCTTTGGATATAGATTTAATTATTTTGGCTACATCTACTCCCAATGATTTATTTGGCAGCGCAAGTCAATTACAAGCTAAAATAGGTGCTAGTAAAGCGTTAGCTTTTGATATAACTGCCGCTTGTTCTGGTTTTGTTATTGCAATGGTAACAGCTGCACAGTTTATTCAAAATGCAAGCTATTCTAATGTTTTAGTTGTTGGTGCAGATGTTTTGTCTAATTGGACTAATTGGTCTGATAGACGTACTTGTATTTTATTTGGTGATGGTGCAGGAGCAGCAATTTTACAGTCTTGTTCTATTTCAAACAATAATCTTTTGGGATTTCATTTAAATACTAATGGAAGGAAATTTGATCAGTTAAATATTCAATATGAATATTCTAACACGGATGGCAATTTTTTTTCTCCTGGTTTAAAAGGTAATTTCAATTATATTACTATGAATGGAAAGGAAGTATACAAGTTTGCTGTATCTAAAGTACCCCAAAGTATTCAATATTGTTTAGATTCCTTAAACTTATCTGTTGAACATATTGATTGGCTATTATTGCATCAAGCAAATGAGCGCATTTTAAATGCAGTATCATCTAGGCTAATGATCCCTTCTGAAAAAGTTATTTCTAATTTAGCTAAATATGGTAATACTTCAGCAGCATCTATTCCTTTAGCTTTAAATGAAGCTATTGAAGATTCTCGAATTCAAAGTGGTGATTTGTTGGTTATGTCTGGTTTCGGAGCTGGATTAACTTGGGGTACACTTGTTTTTCGGTGGAATCCTTAGTTTTCTAATATTATAGAATATGAAGATAAAATACATTGATTCATAAATTCTATCATAATATTATTATAAATTTTTTAGTCATTTCTAGGAATTTATGATCTCATTAGTTGATCAGTTTTTTATAAATTAATATAATAGGTTAATACAAATGACTCCATCGTTATCTAATTTTTTAAATAGTTTGATTTTAGGAGCAGCAATTGTAGTAGTTCCAATTACAGCCGCACTCTTTTTTGTAAGTAAAAAAGATAAGACTATAAGAAGTTAAATCGTTCAGAATACACCCAAATAGAAAAGTTAATTGTATATAGATGAAATTTAAAATGTCTTTATCTGATTGGTTACTTGTAAAGCGAAATTTAGTAGTTACAAAAAATATTAAAAAGTCAAATCTAAAAATTCCGGATGGGCTTTGGATAAAGTGTGATAAATGTGGTTTATTAATGTATCATAAAACTCTGAAAAAAAATTTAAAAGTTTGTCCACAGTGTATACACCATTTTCCTACATCTAGTTATGATAGGATAAAACAGATTCTGGAACCTGATTCATGGCAACCTCTAAATAATAACTTATCATCTACAGATCCACTAGGGTTTTCTGATCAAAAGCTTTATGGTAAGAGGTTGCAAGATATGAAAGTTAAGACTGGATTGCATGATGCTGTGCAAACAGGTTTAGGAAAAATAGGTGGTATTTCTGTCGCTCTTGGGGTAATGGACTTTCGTTTTATGGGAGGTAGCATGGGGTCAGTTGTTGGTGAAAAATTAACGCGTTTAATTGAACTAGCTACCAGTCAAAGATTGCCTATAATCATTATTTGTGCTTCTGGAGGTGCTAGGATGCAGGAAGGAATGTTGAGTTTGATGCAAATGGCAAAAGTGTCTTCTGCACTGTATAGGCATAAAAGGTTGGGCCTGTTGTATCTTTCAGTTTTAACTTCTCCCACAACTGGTGGTGTAACAGCTAGCTTTGCAATGTTGGGTGATTTGATCATTGCTGAGCCGAATGCATTGATTGCATTTGCGGGTCGACGTGTAATTGAGCAAACTATTCGCCAAGACTTACCAGCTAATTTTCAGACATCTGAATATCTATTCAACCATGGTTTTATTGATCTTATTATACCAAGAACACAGTTAAAAATAAAACTTATACAACTCTTAACTTTTTATTATCCCCTATGTACATGAGGAATATCTATTTGGTTTTAAATTTGAACTCATTCATTTAATTACTTAACAAAATGAATTTTTCTAGGAGGTATGGATTGTATTAGCTGTTCTCACGAATGATTTTATATTATTGAAATATATATAGAGAATAATTGTTTAAGAAATTTAAAATACACTAAGGAAAATTATGCTAAAAAAAATTATTTTTGTTTTTTGTGTGTCGATTATTTCTAATATATTAGCACTGGATTTTGTTAATGCTATAGAGTTAGATGAATCTACAAGGACTGTACAGTTAGAGCAAGCTGGTGACACAATTGTCTTGACACCAGAACAGGTAAAAAGAGGTAAGCGTTTGTTTAATAATACTTGTTCACAATGTCATAATGGTGGTATTACAAAAACGAATCCTAATATAGGTCTTGATCCAGAATCTTTAAGTCTGGCAACACCGTCAAGAGATAATATTACCAGTCTAATTGATTACATGAAGGATCCTACTAGTTATGATGGTGAAACTTCAATAGCAGAATTGCATCCAAGCATAAAAAGTGCTGAAATATTTCCTAAAATGCGTAATCTGACAGATGAAGATTTATTTGCAATCGCGGGACATATATTAATGCAGCCTAAAATTGCATCAGAAAAGTGGGGTGGCGGTAAAATATATTATTAATGTTAAACTGTTAACTATTAATACTTTATATGAATCAGATGTAATAGATATTATAATTGTATTGAATGTACTTTTATTAGGAGAGAAAATTGAATAAGCTTTTGGTTTTGTTATTATTTATGTTGAGTACTTTTTTAGTGGATTTAGCTCCAGAAGCATATGCTGCAGATTTAGAGGCTGGTGAACAAGTTTTTTCAGCTAATTGCTCTGCATGTCATGCTGGTGGTAATAATGCAGTAATGCCAGAAAAAACTTTGAAAAAAGGAGCCCTAGAAGAAAATAGTATGAATAGTGTTGTAGCCATAACGACACAAGTGAGATATGGTAAAAATGCGATGCCAGCATTTGATGGTAGACTAGCAGATGACGATATTGATAATGTTGCTAATTATGTGCTAAGTCAATCTGAACAAGGTTGGTAAATCTTTATATTTAATAATTAATTATTTTTTGTTGTATCTTTAAAATAGATAGTTAAAATTGAACATTACTTTAACTATCTATTTATATTTTATGAAAAATTATTAATATGATACCTAAAACTTACTCATCTTTCTTATTATTAGAAGATGGAAAAATATGCCAAGGTTGGTCTTTTAGTAATTGCTTAATGTCAATGGGTGAAGTTGTTTTTAATACTGGTATGACTGGTTATCAAGAAGTCATGACAGATCCTAGCTACTTTGGTCAAATAGTTTTATTCACTTATCCAGAGATAGGTAATACAGGTATAAATGATCAGGATCTAGAGTCTTTAAGGCCATATATTAAAGGTATAATTGCAAAAAATATTTGCTTAAATCCCAGTAATTGGCGTAGTCAAAAATCATTGGCTCAGTACCTTATTGATCAAAATATACCTCATATTTTTGGTATAGATACGCGATCTATTACGCAATATTTAAGAGATAAAGGTGTAATGTATGGCTGTATCTCAAGTAGTCTTTTGAGTCCTTCTAAGTTTATGAAAAAACTTGAGCAGTTTGCGAGTCTGCAAAATATAAATCTTGTTAATAAAGTTACTACACCCATATCTTATAAGTGGTCCCCTCGTCTATTACCTAGATTCGAATATGCTTCGAATCATAATATGCAAAACATAAATAATCATTTACATGTTGTTGTAATAGATTTTGGCGTTAAGTTTAATATATTAAATCGTTTATCTTTTTCTGGTTGTAATGTAACAGTTGTACCATCTACGACTAGTTATGATATTATTATGTCTAATAAGCCGGACGGAATATTATTATCTAATGGTCCGGGTGACCCATCATTAATTGATAATTCTATACAAACTATTCAGCATTTGATTAACTCTAATATACCTTTATTTGGTATATGCTTAGGTCATCAGTTATTAAGTTTAGCTCTAGGAGCTACAACATCTAAGCTGAAGTTTGGTCATCGTGGTCTAAATCATCCGTCTGGATTATATAATCAAGTAAAAATGACTAGCCAGAATCATGGTTTTGTTGTATCTGTTAATACTTTACCTAAAGATCTGGTCGATATAACTTATTTAAATCTTAATGATTGTACTATAGCGGGTGTTGTGCATAATTTTAAACCTTGTTTTTCTGTACAATATCATCCTGAGGCAAGCCCAGGTCCTCATGATTCGGATTATTTATTTAATCATTTTATAAAAGTCATAAAAGCTTTTAAATATAATTACTGAAGCCTATGTATTGTCTTATGCAGACAAGTTATCCATATTCCATACTGGATGTTCAAATAAGGCAGATATAACTTGTACACCTCTTATTTGATTAAATAAAGGCAGGTGGCCAATAGGAGCTGTATTGTCCCATACAAATTCGTTTGGGTATCTTACAGCTATATTATTGATTTTCCAACCAATTCTATGCCATAATTTGTCCCAGTTTTGGTCATTATATAGCCATATATTTCTTTGTATCGAAAATCCAAACTGACCTTCAGAGTATATTTTCCATAACATGTCAATGGTTTTTAAATCTTTTGATGGTAGATTTAAGATATCGGTAAAATATAGCCATTGGCGATCATTTTGATGGTTTAGTCCTGCTAATTCACGTAAACATTTTTGTGTTAGTTGGTTTGCTTGTTTGAAGTTGTTTGATATTAAAGATTCTTGTAGTGGAATATAGTTAATATTATTTGATGATTCGAGTGCTACAACGCCTTCTTTAAAGTATTTATTAATTTTTGTTTGGATATTTTGAGCTTTTGATGAGTATAAATATTTGAATATAGTACCATCAATATAAGACAAGTTTGTTTTGTTAGTTATTCTACGCTCAATAAGTAATTCTAATAAGGCTATTAATCCAGGATGATTATAGCTGCTAATCTTTTTAACTAATTCTGTTTGCTGATTTATTGAAAAATAATCTTCTAGATGAGCAATTTTTCTTAGAATTGATAAATGATTTTTGAATTGATCAGGCATGATTATTTTGCTTAATTTATCAGTTTATATCTTATATTATTAATTATAATCTTTTTTTTATCAATTAAGTTCTCTGCAGGTTATACGAGTTTTAATTTTGAGGTATTCTTTGAATTATGCTTCTAAAGCATAGTTGAAAACCTTTTCCAATAATTTTTATTGAAATGTAAACTATAAATTTACCTAAAATAATTATTAAACTATTGATTTTAGGTATGATAAAATCTTGTAATTCTAAATATAATATGAGACTAAGTTGAATTTTGGATAACTTTAGGTACTCAGAAGATCTATTTATGTAAATATATTTATAAAAAATTCCTTTTGAGCTCAGTAGCCAAATCTTATATTTAGAGCAATATATCTGTTGTGGATAATAAATATATTGGTTTGCCCAATTGTAACTTATTAAGTTATTCCGAAATTTAGATATTGATCTTATTGAGGTATTGTGATCACTACATAGATTATTTCTAATAAGGAATTGAGAAGTTGCTTGAATAGATGGAAAATTTTCTAGTAAGTTAAAAATGATAAGATTACTAATTTGTATAATTGCGTTTTCTAGTAAAATTCGTACATGGTTGAATGGAGTTTTTAATTTATAAAAAGGGAATGTTATTGCATCTATAGCATTAGAACCAAATACTAAATAAATTAATAAATCTTGAATTAATATTTTATGTTCAGCAAAAAATAACTGATTATAAGAAGAATAGAAATAAATTAAATGAGCATCCTTTTTATGTTGTAATTTATTAATAAAATTCTTCATGGTTTTGGTGACTATATCATGAAGAATTTTATTATTCAGGTTCTTAATATTGTCTATGTCTAAATTAAGTTCAATTAGGTCTATAACTAAGATCTCTAATTCTATCAAAATATCTATGAACAATTGTTTTTTTATATATATATTTAGTATATCAATTGGTAGATTAATTCTAGTTTTGTTAGATAGTTTGTCAGAAAACCTCTGATAAGTTTGTACGAAAAGATTAGCAACAGATAGATTCAAATGAATACTTTGCCTGTTCGGCCAATATTTGGTCATATTATTTTTATAAAGATCTTTTAAATATAAAGAGATTTTTGCTACATATTAATGTATAATTAATTCATTATTTAATATTATTTTAAAGATTATGATTCAGTATTATTTTCTTGTAGCTAGTCAAGATTTTTTATTATCTCAAGAGCCTATTGAAGAAATATTAAGAGAAAGAATCAAGCATTATAAGGAGCTTAAGAAAAATATTGATTTTGGAGTCACAACGAACTTATCATTTTTAAATGATCCAGATTTAAAATATATAAAAAAGCAGCTTTTAAAGCCATCAGCAGCAATTATTTCACTTAATCCTCAGTTTATCAATTGGCTTAAGCTTCGGATTTGTTATGCCATAAAGGGTAGCTTCTCATCTACTTCTATGCAAATACAGAATTCTATAGCATCGTTTGATAATGTTAATGTTCCATAGAAATTTTTCCTCTAGAAGGGGTAACAAATAATGTTAAAATTTCTTTGCTAAAAGTTTTTGTTGCTTTAGATTTATATCTATTTGGATTAATTATAATAGATAACATTCTTTTGATTGTGACATTCTCAATTTTGGCCCAGTGCACAATGCCTAATTCTAGTTCTTTGGCAATAGCAGAGACAGAAACAAATGCAGCCCCTAATCCAGATTGTACTGCATTTTTGATTGCTTCAATAGAGTTTAATTCCATTTCTATTTTGAATCTACTACTATCAATATCATGTTCACTTAATACTTTATCTATAACCTTTCTAATTGTTGATTGGGTGTCTAGAGCTATAAAACGAAGTCTATATAAATCTTCTTTTTGAATATTGGAATTCTTTGCAAATATATGGCATGTTGGTAAAATCAAAGCTAATTCATCTTCAGCATAAGATGTAATTTGTAAGATTTCTCTTAATTCATTAGGGACTTCTCCGCCAATGACAGCTAAGTCTACTTGTCCGTTAGCTACGCTCCATGAAATTAATCTCGTTGAATGTACTTGTAGCTGTACATTAACTTGAGGATATCTTTGCCGAAATAAACCAATTAATCTTGGCATCAAGTATGTACCAGTGGTTTGACTAGCTCCAATTATTAGAGTTCCACCTTGTAGATTTTGTAAATCTTCTAATGCACGACATGTTTCTTCGCATAGAGCTAAGATTCGACTACTATAATTTAATAATAGGCTACCTCCTTCTGTTAGTGTGGCTTTTTTATTACTGCGCTCGAATATGGGTATGTTTAATTGCTTTTCAAGATTTTGTATTTGTAAACTGATAGCTGGTTGAGATACATATAGGCTGTCAGCAGCTTTTTTGAAGCTACCTTCTTTAACAATAGCTTTTAAAATACGTAGTTGATCTAATGTGAATGGTAAGTCTCTCATGTTGTTAATGGGTTTTTGAATAGGAATGATCAGAGTCTTAAAAAAATTAATCATTTAAAGCTCTTGCTTTTGCAATTTTTCGTAAAATATTCTAATTTATAATTTGATAGTATTGCTACAATATAATAAAGGAAGGTTTCATTAATAGCTTTCTAAAACTATTATAGTATTTAAAATATAAGGTATCATAATATATGGATATAAGATTACTGATAGTATTAATTCCGGTTTTAGCTGCCGGTTCATGGGCTCTTTATAATATTGGTAGGGCTGCTTTACAACAATTACGCAGTATGGGATCCTAATTATATTAATAGAATAGGGGATAATCTATTCCCTATTATGGTTATATTAAGTTTGGCAATTCTTTTTTAAAAAATTTACTTTAATTTTAAATATAAGTAATAATTGATAGATAGTAACATTTATTATTCATACAAGTATATTATGGCAGTTCCTAAAAAACGTACCTCAAAATCGAAAACAAGATCTAGAAAAGCAAATTGGAAAAGAAAAGCCTTTCATGTAGCTGTAAAATCACTTTCTTTAGCTAAGTCTTCTCTTTCTATGAAATCAAATAGCTATATCTATATTTCCAAAAATTTGAATATAGATGGTTAAATAGGAATTTAAATCTGAATTTTATTGTTTATGTATTAATTTTAAAGAGTGGCTAGCAAAATTTTGTGAAAATAATCAATTTAAAACAAAAGCATTTATTTATATATTCTTTTCAAGATTTTGGTTCGAGTTTTGTTATTAAAATGCAGCATTTAGGGCAAATATGGATTTTAAATTGTTCTGAAGGTTGCCAGCATATTCTTGCTAGAAAAAAAATAAAAATCAGTCAAATTACAAAAATTATAATTACAGATCTCAGTATTAAAAATATTAGTGGTCTATTAGGTCTTTTGTCTAGCTTAAGTTTAAATACGTCAATCAGAAAAATAGATCTTTATGGTCCAAATGGTCTAGTTAATTATCTATTTTTAGGTCGTAAATATTCTCAAACTAATTTTCGTTATACTTTATCTGTTCATAATATTGAAACTGGAATTATAGCTCAAAATCAATTTTATCAAATATATGCATTTACAGATTTAAGCTTTATTTTGTCATTTAATTGTTATATCTTAATATCCGAAAAACCAGGACGTTTCAATTTATTGAAAGTTATATGCAATAAAGTCCCATTAGGTCCTTTATATGGTGAATTAAAAATGGGAAATGACTTTATTTTACCAGATGGTTATACTGTTTATGGTAATAATTTTATTAATAGTTATTATTTGGGAGATAAGATATTATTTTTATCTAACTATAGTAAAAGACAGTGTTTTGAAGCTATTAAAAACTCTAGAGTGATATTCTATAAATAGGTAACGTGATTTTTCGGTTTTATGGCTGAGAATTTAATGATATATATAATATCTTTACTAAGTATAATTGTTTCTCAAGCAGATAAATGATATGCTAAGCAAATCTATTTTTACTCGTTTTTTATAATATAAAATATGGCATATGCAATTGTTGAAATTAGTGGAAGGCAGTTTTGGATTCAGTCAGGCAGTTTCTATGATGTTAATAAAATTCATGCACAACCTGGTGAAACTATAATATTAAATAAAGTTTTATTTTTAAATAGAGAAGGTAATATTATTGTAGGGTCTCCTTGTATAAACGATGCTACTATAAAAGCTAAGGTTTTAAAGCATTTAAAAAGTAGAAAAATTATCGTTTTTAAAATGAAATCTAAAAAAAATATGAAGTCAAAGCAAGGACATAGGCAAGACTTAACTCGTTTATTAATTCAAGAAATATAATTTATATGGCACATAAAAAAGGTAGTGGAAGTACGAAGAATGGTCGCGATTCAAAATCTAAGCGACTAGGTGTTAAAAAATATGGTGGTGAAAGAGTATTATCAGGGAATATTTTAGTTCGCCAAAGAGGAACTAAGTTTAATGCTGGTAATAATGTTGGTATTGGTAAAGACGGTACACTATTTGCACTTATTAGTGGAACAGTTAAATTTGAGATCGTTAATAAAAACAAGAAGAAAGTAAGTGTTTATGTATTTTTATAAGTAAAAAATATAAGTATGATTGTTTGTCCTGTATACTTAACAAGCCAAATTTTTATCATTAATGTGCTGCATATTCTTGTTTCTTTTTAAAGCTATTTTTCCAGTATGATAAAAAAAATAGTTATTTCACGTTTTAATAATATAGCGGCAGTATTACAAAATAGCAGGACCCAAGAAATTATCGTGATTAACCACGATTATCAGGTTAATGATATTTATCTGGGTAGTGTGCATAAAATTTTTACAAGTATTAATGCTGCTTTTATTAATTTAGGTCATAACAAAAAGAGTGGATTTATACATATTAATGATCTTAAACCTTTAAAAAAAAGTCATAATCTTAGTCAAATTTCTGATGTACTATCTATAAATCAATTAGTTCTTGTACAAATTATTAAAGAGCCAACTCTTAATAAAGGTCCTAGATTAACTACTAATATTAATTTATTGGGTCGATATATTATTTTAATGCCATTCTGTAATACTATTAATATATCTCGTAAAATATATGACCAAAATGAACGTTCTTATCTTCAGGCTTTAGCTATTTTGCTTAAACCTGCTACTATGGGTTTGTTAATTAGATCTGCAGCAAGTGGAGTTAATGAAGAAATTTTACTTGAAGATTTTCGTCTTTTAAAACAGCAATGGTATTTTATTCAAAAGTTGGCTATTTCTAAACCTTTCCCTTGTTTATTATATAAAGATGAAGATCTTGTGAAAAAAATTATTAGAGATTTTTATCAAGATAATATCCATACAATTGTTGTAGATTCTGAAGAAGGTTTAAAGCAAATACGATATTATTTAAATAAGTGGCATTGTATGGCTTCTATGAGTAATATAAAACTACAGTTATTTAAACATTCAGAATGTATATTAGAAAAATTTAATATTAATACAACAATACAAAATGCTTTAAAACCAAAAGTCAATCTTTCCATTGGTGGGTATTTATTTATTGAAACTTATGAAGCTTTAACTGTTATTGATGTCAATTCTGGTTCATTTAATAAAACAGATAACTCTAGAGAGACAGTACTGAGAACTAATTGTTATGCTGCCACAGAAATAGCTTATCAACTGAAAGTTAGAAATATTAATGGAGTTATTATTATTGATTTTATTGATATGGAATCTCATAGAGATCAACTTCAACTATTAGAACATTTTAATCGGGTATTAAGTATTGATAATGCAAAACCGCAAATCATTCAACTTTCTAAGCTTGGCTTAGTTGAATTAACTAGAAGGAGGCGAGGTCAAAGTTTATTTGAACTGTTTAATAGTAAACAATATACCTCCACAAGTATAAACACAATATTATCTATTAATGGTAATCTTATAAAGAAGAATAGTCTTATATATAAGAGTATTAATACTTTATTTTTTAATACAGTTTTTTTTAATACTGTATCAATATCTAATAGTAAGGCTTCTTTGACAAATAGAGTTAGAATAAAAAGTTGTGAAAAACTTGATTTTTTGCGATTGTCTTATCCTTTTATTGTTCCTTTACGTCTTTATTCTGATATTATTGATTCTAACTTTCAGCTTGATAACTAATAAGCACTCCGATTTATTCTAAAATAAATCGGAGTGCTTATTAGTTATCAAGCTGAAAGTTAATTTTTAGCTTTTAGTTTATTAACCGTTAATAGAAGGTGCTCCTAGAGCTACTGGTAAACATTCACCAGAAGCTAAATCTAGTGGGAAGTTATGAGCATTACGTTCATGCATTACTTCCATACCTAGGTTAGCTCTGTTTAGTATATCTGCCCAAGTATTAATTACACGACCTTGGCTATCAACTACAGACTGGTTGAAGTTGAAACCATTTAGGTTGAATGCCATTGTACTTACAGACATAGCTGTAAACCAGATACCTACTACAGGCCATAGACCTAAGAAGAAATGTAGTGCACGTGAATTGTTGAAGCTAGCATATTGGAAGATTAAACGACCAAAGTAGCCATGAGCTGCAACAATGTTATAAGTCTCTTCTTCTTGACCGAATTTGTAACCGTTATTTGCGGACTCATTTTCAGTTGTTTCACGGATCAAACTAGAAGTAACTAGAGAGCCATGCATAGCACTAAATAGAGATCCACCGAATACACCTGCTACACCTAGTTGGTGGAATGGGTGCATTAAGATGTTGTGTTCAGCTTGGAATACAAGCATGAAATTGAATGTACCAGATATACCTAGAGGCATACCATCAGAGAAGCTTCCTTGACCTATTGGATAAACAAGGAATACTGCTGCTGCTGCTGCAACAGGAGCTGTAAAAGCAACTGAAATCCAAGGACGCATACCTAAACGATAGCTTAGTTCCCATTCACGACCGATGTAACAACATACACCTAATATGAAGTGAAGAACAATTAGTTCATAAGGACCACCGTTATATAGCCATTCGTCTAAGGAAGCAGCTTCCCAAATCGGGTAAAAGTGAATACCGATAGCTGCAGAGCTAGGAATTATTGCGCCAGAAATAATATTATTCCCATATAGTAATGAGCCAGCAACAGGCTCACGAATACCATCGATATCAACTGGAGGTGCAGCAACGAATGCAATGATGAATACAGATGTAGCTGTTAATAGAGTTGGGATCATTAGTACACCGAACCAACCGATATATAAGCGGTTTTCAGTGCTAGTAATCCAAGTACAGAAACGTTCCCACAGGCTTGCGCTTTCGCGTCTTTCTAAAGTAGCAGTCATAATATTGTTAATTTTTAGGATAGGCAAGGATACTTCCCAAGTTTTTTGACTTGTTAAATAAAGTATTACAGAAAATCAATGATTTTTCAAAGTAAAATCTCTATTTTTTTTAAAGTTCACTAAGTTATTATTGATTGCGGACGGAGAGACTCGAACTCTCACAAGATAATCTTACTAGAACCTAAATCTAGCGTGTCTACCAATTTCACCACGTCCGCATGTATACTGAACAAATATAACAAAAATGTCTTATGAAATCAAGTACTTAGTTTCATTTCAATAATGACTTGTAATATATTATTAATTTAATTAAGATTACTGTAGAATTCCTCAGTAGCTCAGTGGTAGAGCGGTCGGCTGTTAACCGATTGGTCGTAGGTTCAAATCCTTCCTGGGGAGCTTTATATACTCATAACTATTTAATGTAAGTGAAGAAAAAAAGGGTGAGGTCCTATTCTATGAGTTTTGAATTGACACAATTTGAATTGTCTTTGTATGCTTTTCAGCAATTTATTAGCCGTTCATTGTATATAAATTTTTATTTAAAGCAACCATTGTTTTTTCTTTTACTTTTTTTAAGTGGTGTTTTTACAGTCTTTAATCCTTGTATGTTTTCTATGTTGCCTATTAGTTTATCATATATCACTAGTTCAGATAATAAAAGTATAAATCAGTTTAGTTTTTTTTTAGGTTTATCAAGTAGCTCAATTTTATTTCTTGTTTTTTTTTCTATTTTGAACTATAAATATCATAGTCTTTTTATTGTTTTACCTTTGATTTCTGCTTGTATTGCAGTTATTCTAGGATTATATTTACTAAATATATTGCAGGTAAGACCAGATATTAATTTACCATTTATATCTGCTATGTCAAATGTGTATGTTAGAAATTATATATGGGGATTCTTGCTAGGTATAAATACGTCACCTTGTAGTACGCCTATTTTATTAACCTTGCTATTAGTTCTATCTTCTTCTAATGATTATCTTTTAATTTTCTTTTATATGGTTATATATTTGCTCGGATATATGTTCCCATTGCTTTTGTTTATACTATTAATTTTACAATTCCGTTTTGTTAATAATAAGTTATTTTCCTTTACTTCAAGTATATTTACTTCATTGATTGGTTGTACTGTTTTAAGTTTTGGTATATTGAGACTCTTAGAAAAAATTTTCTTATAATATTTTTATACATACTAATTTAGAGGTATTTATGAGTTTTAAAAATCTTCTCTGGAATTTTCTGAAAAAATTGAGTAGTTTGAGTATTTCTATAGTTATGTTATTATCAATAGCTTTAGTAAGTATTCTAGGAACTATTATAGAACAAGATCAGTCTATTGAATATTACAAATTAAACTATCCTGTAGATCAGCCATTATTCTATTTTTTTACTTGGAAACAAATCGTTAACTATAATTTAAATCATGTTTATTCCAACATTTGGTTTATAGTACTTTTGTTACTATTTTTTCTTAGTTTATTTGTATGTACAATGTCAACACAGTTACCTGTTTTAAAACGTGCCCGGCAATGGAAGTTTTTTCATAATAAGACTTCTTTAAATAAATTTACATCCCGTAGTATAGTGCAAGATGAATCATTTATTAATTTTATATATTTATTAAACTTAAAAAATTATTATATTTTTCATAAAGGTAATGCTCTCTATGCTTATAAGGGATTACTAGGTCGAGTAGCACCTATTTTTGTGCATTTTAGTATTATCTTTACACTAACAGGAGCATTTATCGGATTATTCGGCGGGTTTTTTGCACAGGAAATGATACCAGTTGGGGAAATTTTTCATTTTCAAAATATTGTACGGTCAGGTTATATTAGTAAATTGCCAGTTAACATATTGGCTAAAGTAAATAACTTGAATATTTCTTATAATAGGGATAATTCAATACAGCAATTTTTTTCTAATTTATCTATTTTGAATAATCAGGGAATAGTTATATATAATAAAACCATTTCAGTAAATAATCCATTAAGATTTAGAGGGCTGACTTTTTATCAAACAGATTGGCAAGTAAATGCTTTAAGGCTTAGATTGGGTTCTCGCTATATTTTTGAAAAGCCATTAAATAAAATAACTAATAAAGAGACTTTATCTGTTTCATGGTTTTGTAATTTATTTGTTAGTGCTGATCATCAGGTTTCTATTTTTGTTACAGATTTAAAAGATAGTATTCTGATTTATGATAGTGATGGTATTTTAATAACTGAAACAAAATATGGCTTATGGAATGTAGTTTATGGTGTACCGATTGTTATTCAAGACCTTATGACTAGTACTGGTTTGCAGATAAAAATTGATCCAGGTATTCAAATTACATATTTAGGATTTTTAATTTTGATGATAAGTATTGTAGCTAGTTATCAATCTTTTTCTCAAATATGGGCTAATAGTAGTGGTAATATTTTGTATTTTAGTGGTGTTACAAATAGAGCTTTTTTGTCTTTTGAAGATGAAATGTCTCTAATCTATAGGACTTATATTAATTTATCGAATTCTTTTGAGTAAGAAGTTTTTTATAAGAATTTTACCATTTTCTGTCCATAGACTTTCAGGGTGAAATTGAATACCTCTTAAGTAAGGATATTTTTTATGTTGACATGCCATAATAGTCCCATCATTAGTTTTTGCTGTAATTCTTAATTCTTCTGGAAAGTTATCCGTATTAATTACCAAGCTATGGTATCGAGTAGCTAAAAAAGGATTTGGTAATTCTGCGAATATATCTTTGCCATCATGATATATCTCAGATATTTTACCATGCATTGGGTGCATAAGTTTTATGATTTCTCCTCCATAAACATGGCCAATGCTTTGATGTCCTAAGCATACTCCTAGAATTGGAATGTCATTAGAGCATCTTTTTATTATTTCTAAAGAAATACCAGATTCTCGAGGGTTTCCTGGACCAGGAGAGATTATTATATGTGTTGGCTTGATTTGTTTAATTGTGTTTATTGATATGTTATCATTGCGAGCAGTTGTAATTTCAAAACCTAGTTCTCCTACATATTGTACTAGGTTATGAGTAAAGCTATCATAATTATCTATTATTAATATCATGGTTCTTTTATAATTAATATTATTATGTAGATATACCTTGCTTAGGTGAGCTTGCAGCTGCTTGCTCTAACTTTTCCATTCTTCCAGCTAAATATGCATATTTTCCAGATTCTACAGCTAGTTTCATTGCATAAGCCATGGTTTTTGGTGAAGAAGCTTTTGCGACAGCAGTATTAAGCAATACTCCATCTGCGCCTAATTCCATTGCTTGAGAGGCTTCACTAGCTGTACCAATACCAGCATCAATAATTACTGGAACTTGAGAATTATTAATAATAATAGATAAGTTGAATGGATTTTGTATTCCTTGGCCGGATCCTATTGGAGATGCTAAAGGCATAACTGCTGAACATCCAATTTCTTCGAGTTGTTTTGCTAATACAGGATCTGCACTAATATAAGCTAATACACTAAAGTCTTTTTTTACTAGATATTCTGCTGCTTTTAGTGTCCCAATTGGATCTGGCAATAAATAGGTGGGATCAGGAATAACTTCAAGTTTAATGAAATTATTATCTATTTGCCCAATTCTTTTATTAATTTCTTTGCCTAATAAAGCTATTCTTATGGCTTCTTCAGCGTTTTGGCAGCCAGCTGTATTTGGTAATAGCCATAGTCTACGCCAGTTTAAAGCATTAATTATGCTATATTGTTTTACTAAGTCTGTTGATTGAGCTCTTCTTATGGCAACTGTAACTATAGATGCTTCACTTATATTAATACTTTGTTGAGCTTCTTTTATATTTTTATATTTGCCAGTACCTAACATTAAGCTTGACTGAAATGTTTTGTTTGCAATTTTTAATTCGTGATTTTTTATTTTAAAGTTACTTTTCATTATATTACTTGATTTAAGAAAAAGTATAGTCTAGTAGTCATTGAAAATTATTGGTATTCTATTGTAGAATCAATATTATTATTTCCTTAATATTATTTTATAATATAAATCGAATATCTTGTTGTTTTTTATTTTTTAATTCAATTATATAATATAACTATGCTCAAAGGATTACCTGAGTGGATAATTGCCATTATAATAATTTTAATATTATGTATTATAGTAATTGGAATGTATCAGTTTTATAATTTTGCTATTAATACATTAAATGCTAAGTATACTAAATATAATATTACTATTATAGATAGATGTGGTTCAATACTACCGTATTGGTTACCATTGCTTGAAGGATTACAGAATTTTGGTCAACAAATTTTGCCGGATTACCCATTTAGTATAATGAGTATTTATAAAAAAACTTTAATGCCATTTGTTCTTTTTTATGTTACACATCCTGCACTAGCTGTTATTACTTTTTTTGTATTGTACTATTTATTTGTTAGGCCTAAAAGTCCTATACCAGATAGACCATTTATAAGGTTTAATGTTTTGCAATCTATTTTATTGTTTTTAATTAACTCATTATTAGGTGCAACTTTTCGTGCATTACCAATAGAGTTTAGAATGAGCTTGTATGGTTTAATGTTGTGTAATACTCTTTTTTGGTTTGTTTTATCAACAATTATATACTCTGTTATTAAAGCATTAGAAGGTAAATACGCTAAAATTCCTGTAATATCACAGGCAGTGAGAATACAAATTGATAATCAATTATAATATATTTTTTTATTTTTCAAAATATAATGGATTTTTATGACTTTAAATAAATATGAAGTAATCTATATCTTAAAACCAGATGTGACAGAAAGTGTAAATTTGGCTTTAGTCAATCATTATAAAGCTTTAATTAAAAAAAATGGTGGTCAAAATATATTTGTACAGCATCGTGGAAGACGTCATCTAAGTTATAATATTTTTCATTATTATGATGGTATCTATGTTCAGGTTAATTATGATGGCAATGGATCTTTAGTAAGAAAAATAGAGAAAGCTATGAGATTTAATGAGAATATCCTTCGCTACTTAACAGTTAAAAAAGAGGTTTTAATTGATGTTTAATAGATTTAACTGAAATTTTATTATGGATTACTGATACCAATTGATTTTATATAGTGTAAACTAATATGTATAGTTATTAATTAAATATTAATTCTTTCTGCTTTAAGCTACTTGTGACTTTCGAAATATTGTATAATTCAACTATATTGAGTGATTGATGACTTTTTGAAAATTTGAAAATAATATTTTTTATACAATTGTATAATCTATTAAATTTACATTTAGGAGTATTTTATTATGATAAGTGATAGCCAGATTTTTGTTGCATTATTATTTGCTTTAGTCTCAGCTCTTTTAGCAATTCGCTTAGGCACTGAATTATATCAATAATATCTTATTTAAGATTGAATATAAACTGTCTAGTATTTTAGAATTATTGCAGATGTAGCTATTTATGCTACATTTTTTTGTTCTTTGGACTCTGATTTTGTCTTATTTCTTGATTTTTATAAATCAATTGATAAATTCTTATAATCTGTAGCTTTATACATCAGAATATTTAGTGTAATCTAATTATTGTATACACAATAATTAGATTATTTTTATGGATTTTATAAAAAATATAATTCGTCCTATTTTTCCTTTTACTGCTATTATCGGTCAGGAAGAAATGAAATTGGCTTTACTTTTAAATGTGATTGATCCTAAAATTGGTGGTGTAATGATTATGGGTGATCGTGGTACAGGAAAATCAACAACGATAAGAGCTATTGCAGATTTATTACCTCAAATTTCAGTAGTTCAGGATGATCCTTTTAATTCTCATCCCTCTAATTATGAATTAATGAGTAATGAAGTGAAATCCAGTATTGAGAATGGTGATAATATAATACAAAAGCTTATTAATGTTCCAATGGTTGATTTACCTTTAGGTGCAACGGAAGATAGAGTTTGTGGTACAATTGATATTGAAAAAGCTTTAACGGAAGGCATAAAAAGTTTTGAGCCAGGTTTATTAGCAAAAGCAAACAGAGGTATTTTGTATGTTGATGAAGTTAACTTATTAGATGATCATTTAGTTGATATTTTATTAGATTCAGCAGCTTCTGGTTGGAATACTGTTGAAAGAGAAGGTATCTCTGTCAGACATCCTGCTCGTTTTGTTTTAGTAGGATCCGGAAATCCAGAAGAAGGTGAATTACGGCCTCAATTATTAGATCGATTTGGTATGCATGCTGAAATAAAAACAGTGAAAGATCCTTGTCTGCGAGTAAAAATTGTTGAACAAAGGAGCAAGTTTGATCAAGATCCTTATTCTTGCTTGAATGAATATCAAGTCAAGCAAAATGAACTCAAAAAAAGAATTCTATTAGCACAGGATAAATTACCTTCTGTTGTTATTGATTATGCTTTACGAGTTAAGATATCTGAGATATGTAGTGAACTCAATGTAGATGGTTTGCGTGGCGATATAGTCACAAATAGAGCGGCTAAGGCTCTTGCGGCTTATAATAATAAAGATATTGTTGATGTAGAAGATATTAAGGCTGTAATTAAACTTTGTTTAAGACATAGGCTTAGAAAAGATCCATTAGATACTATTGACTCTGGGTCAAAGATTGATCAGGTGGTAGATAAGATCCTAAGATCTTAAATTAGCTTTATAGGCTTAGTAGGATTCGAACCTACATTAGAGACTTAGAAGGTCCCTGTCCTAATCCCTTAGACGATAAGCCCTAAAAAAATGTATATAATTTTGATTGGGCGGTACTGGATTTGAACCAGTGGCCATCTGCTTGTAAGGCAGATGCTCTACCACTGAGCTAACCGCCCTTCTAAGATAATTCTATTATATTTCATGTCAGATTGCAACAGACTGAATATCCGAATATTAGTAGAATACTCTCTATTTATATTCAATTAATAAATTTTATGTTAAGTATATGTTTTTATTGAAAGTTAATTTATTTGAATGGTTGAAAAAAATAACTGCCGCTTGTAATTTAGCACTATCAGCTATATCTAGTTTAACTATCTCTACTGTTAATTGTAATCGTACAATAGAGCAAATGATTATAGTTGGTCCAGAATCACTTAGTATTTGTATAGTAACAGCTTTTTTTATTGGCATGGTTTTTACTTTGCAAGTAGTAAAAGAATTTCTATACTTGGATGCTACCAGTATAATTGGTGCTATTTTATCTCTTGCATTTATCAGAGAGTTGTCGCCTGTGTTGACAGCTGTTATTCTTGCAGGAAGAATAGGTTCTTCTTTCACTGCAGAGATAGCGACAATGAAAGTGACAGATCAAATAGATGCTCTTTATCTTTTAAAGACAGATCCTCTGCTATATTTAGTAACACCAAGAATTATTGCTTGTGTCATTATGTTACCATTACTTAATTTAATTTCTTTATTTACTAGCATTGCTAGTAGTATATTTGCTTGCTTTGTCTTTTATAATATCCATCCTTGGATTTTTTTAAAATCAGCATTTTCTGCTTTATCCTACTTGGATTTTTTGAAATCATTATCAAAAACGATTGTTTTTGGTTTTATATTGTCGAATATTAGTTGTTCTTGGGGTTTAACTACAGTTGGCGGATCAAAAAGTGTGGGTCAATCTACAACTTCTTCAGTTGTTACTAGTTTACTTATGATTTTTGTAATGGATTTTATACTATCATATTTAATGTTTAGTCAATCTAATAGTGCTATTAAGTCTTTGTAAGAATAATCTCATGTGGTCGCAAAAATATGAATAGAATTTCGCAATTATGGTTAAATATTAACTTGAAAACTCGATTGATGTCTGTGACTACATTAGCGGTCTCACTTCTGATGAGTAGTTTGACATTTTGGGCATTGACTACTATACAGAAAGACTCTATTTATACAGATACACGTTTTTGTAGAGATTTGAGTATGCTGTTTACTTACAATCTTGTTGACTTAATTGATCGAAATAATTATAAAGAGTTGATAAGTTTTATTGAAAATGTTTATCTAAGTACATCTAGTATACGTTATATACAAGTTTTTACGTCAAATGGAGATTTATCTATTTCTTTACCGTTTTATGATAGTAATTTTCATGATTTATTACAGTTGTATCAAAATATCTTGCAATTAAAGAGTCAGGATTATTTATTTAATATACCTATTATTAATTATTCTATTATTTTACATGACAGTATTATAAACCTTACTATACCCTTGATAAAAAATGGTAAGAGCTTAGGTATACTTAATTTAGGCATTAACTCTAATCCTAGTATATTATCTGCATCACGACTAATACAAGATGTTAGTGTAGCTATTTTTGTTTCCATTTGGTTAATGGTTATAATAAGTGCAGTGTTTAATGCATTAATTATTACTGAGCCTATTAAAGAGTTGTTAACTGGGTTAGAGAATATTGCCTCAGGTAACTTTAGTCAAAAAATTACCTCATCTTTTGATGGTGAGTTGGGTGACTTAATTATTAGTTTTAATGAAATGGCAGAACGTTTGGAATCTTATGAAGAAAAAAATGTAGAACAATTAACTTCTGAAAAAGCAAAATTAGAAACATTAGTTGCAACAATTGCTGATGGAGCAATATTGTTAGATACAGAACTGCGTTTACTATTTGTTAATCAAATTGCTATAAAGGTTTTTCATTGGTCCAATAAAGACTTAATTGGTACAATGATTTTCCAGCATTTGCCATTACATGTTAATGAAGCTTTATTGCCTATTTTAAATGGCATGGTTAAGTCTAATTGTTTAGATAATAATATGCCACAAGCACAGGAAATATGTATTGACTTGAATTATGAATCATTAAAAACCTTCCGTTTTTTGCTTGCTACGGTTTTAGATCAGAATAATAAGTTACTTAGAGGTCTTGTAATAACAATTCAAGATATAACAAGAGAAGCACAATTAAATGAAGCGAAAAACCGGTTTGTTAGTAATGTATCTCACGAATTGCGTACGCCATTATGTAATATAAGTTCATTTTTAGAAACTTTAATAGATTATAATCATAAATTAAGTTTAAAACAAAAAATGCAATTTCTTAGTGTAGCTCATGCGGAAACTCAGCGTCTTAATCGGTTAGTTAATGATGTTCTAGATTTGTCTAGATTAGAGTCAGAGTATAATTATATTTTAAGACCCATTCAATTAATAAATACTGTGTCTTCTATAATCAGAGCTTCGCAGATTATAGCATGTAATAAAAAAATCAAAATTATATTTGAGATTTCAAGCCATATTGAATCAATCCTTGCTCATGAAAGTTCATTATGTCAAGTTTTATCTAATTTGATAAGTAATTCTTTAAAATTTACTCATCTTGGCGGTCGAATAATTATTCGAGTTTATCCATTATTTTTTCCTTATAGTTATAATACAAACCAAGGCATGTCTTTTAGTATTGTTCGCTTGGAAATAATTGATGAAGGTATTGGGATAGATAAGAATTTTCAGCATCAAATATTTGATCGATTTATGCGTATAGAAAATCATGTTCATACTCTTGAAGGAACAGGTTTAGGCTTATCAATTGTAAAAAACATTATTGAAAAACATAATAGTAATATCTCTCTTTACAGTGAAGTAGGTATAGGTACGAGTTTTTGGTTTGATTTATTTATTGTTAATTAATACTATCAGGTCAATTTTTTTTAATTTAAAGTTGTTTACTTCTTCTTTTTTTCTAAAAGGTTATAAATAGAATAATTTTTTCAATTATTTAAGGTATACTAAGTGTTAATTATAATTAATTGTGAACAGTTTTTTACTATAGTTAGTTATTTTAATATAATTTATTTATAGTTCTTAATAAATAATTAAATTGTTGTTTCGTTTTATCTGTTAGTTGATAATGCGCTAAATATAAGTAACTTAATTATGCCTGCATTTTTTTTGAGGAGGAAGTTAGCATGTCAGGAGGATCAACTGGAGAACGTCCTTTTTCGGACATTATTACAAGCGTACGTTATTGGGTTATTCATAGTATTACTATTCCGGCGCTTTTTGTCGCAGGATGGTTATTTGTAAGTACAGGTTTAGCTTACGATGTTTTTGGAACTCCTAGACCTAATGAATATTTTACTCAGGATCGTCAACAGGTTCCATTAGTAAATGATCGCTTTAGTGCAAAGCAAGAACTTGAAGATTTAACTAAAGGTATTTAACTGGAGAATATGAGATGATACAACGAAATCCTAATCAACCAATTTCGTATCCAATTTTTACATTTCGATGGTTAGCTATACATGGATTAGCTATCCCCACGGTATTTTTTTTAGGTGCTATTACGTCGATGCAATTTATTCAAAGATAGGAGATTACAATGAGTGGTCCAAATCCTAATAAGGAGCCTGTAGAATTAAATCGTACATCTTTATTTTGGGGCTTGTTATTGATTTTTGTTCTTGCTGTTTTATTTTCAAGCTATTTTTTTAATTAAGAATTTATCACTTAGCTTATTTATTAATGTTATTAATCTAGTTTTTATAGCCTAAAAACTATATACATATTTATTCAAGGAGATAATTAAATGGTAGGTACAGGTAGGGTACCTTTATGGTTAGTTGCTACTGTTGGTGGTATAGCAATAATTGTTGTTTTAGGAATTTTTATATATGGTTCTTATTCTGGAATAGGTTCTTCTTTATAAGATAAGATTCTTCTTTTATTTATTTTAAGCTTATTGTAAGGGCCGCTTTTCAATAATTTTGACAAAGCGGCTAATCTATTAATTTACGATATCGTTTCTTGTTCTATGTAGATAAAAAGTAATGCCATACTTAGGCCAGGAAAAACAATTCCTATTATTGGAACTAATATAGATGGTAAATAAGATGCTGTCATTTTACTGATTCAATAAATGTTTTAATATTTGATTAAAGTAATCTGATTTTAATTCTATTACTTTTCAGTAATTCTAATTAAAATCTATAAATATAGTTGAAAAATATTGTAAAATTTAATATTTGTAATAATAGGATTATCAGTTGCTATAATTATAAGAAAAGGTTTTATCTATGTCATCTAGTTCGTCTAAATTAATGCCGGATAGCTTAGAAGCTATGCGTAAATTTGCTGAGGTGTATGCTGACAGAACAGGTACAGTTTTTTGTATTGATTCAAGTGTAACAGCAGTTGTTATTGAAGGTTTAGCTAAGCATAAGGACGAATATGGTTCACCGTTATGTCCGTGTCGTCATTATGAAAATAAGACACTTGAAGTACTTAATGCATATTGGAATTGCCCCTGTGTACCCATGAGAGAAAGAAAAGAGTGCCATTGTATGCTGTTTTTACAACCAGATAATGAATTTGCTGGTTCTAATAAAAAAATTCCTGCTGTGGATTTATTAAACCATATTCGTTGATTGTATATTAATTGACAGACATAATTGTCATGTTATTATGTCTGCTTTTATATTTTATATAGTAGAATAATATTCATAAAACCAAATTTATTACTATAAATTACCTCTTTTAAAAGATAATAAAATAATTACGGCAGGACCTACTAATACAATGATAGCTAAAGATGTTAATTGTCCAATTACTTGCCAGTTGACCATTTGTTTACTCCTTAATATTAGTTTTACCTAATATTCTTTTTTGTTACTAATATAATTATACCCCTTTTTTAATATTTATTTATTCATTGAGTATCTTATATTATCTTTTATAGTTTATCTATATTAGTAATATTAAAGCTCGCTAAAATAAGTTTTTATATTATTTCAGATATATTATAAATATATATTGATAAATTATCATGGGTTTTATTCTTATGAAGCAAGTAGTTTAAGCTTTAATTATTCACTGCTAAAATTTCTGTTTTATATGTGATTTATGAGTTAATTCTATTTTTGAAATTTGTATAAAGCCAACCATTTTGTTCTTGTATGATTAAATTATCTGAGTAGATTATCAGACTAGGGATTTTTTCTTGATTTATTATAGATATAATTTTTTCTAAAGAGCTTGTTTTTATATTTTTGTTAAAATGGTAATGAAAGTACATTTGTAATGTACGTTTTTGTAAAGCATAGTGCTGATTTTTTATAATACCTAGATTTAAGCTAACAAGTTGATCATGTTTGCTTTTTATATAAAGTTTGATAGAATTTTCTCTAATGTATTCATTTTCGCGGATAGATAAATATAAAAAATTGTTGATAGATTTATTAATGTTAGGATTAAAGTACTTTTGTAAGTATGGTAGAAGTTCATATCTTAGTCTATTCCTTTGTATTTTATAGTTATAATTACTTGTATCAGACCATATCGGTAAGCAGAATTTTCGACAGAACCATCCAATTTCTTCTCTATTAAAATTTAATAAGGGTCTTATAATGGACAAACTATAATTGATTTTTCTTTTGGCGGTTAAACCTGTAATTCCATCTAGACTACTGCCTCTGATTAAATTTTGAATAAGAGTTTCTGTTTGATCGTTTTGATTATGTCCAGTTATAATATTTGTGAAGTTATTTTGTAAAGCATGTTGAATTAATATTTGGTATCTTATTGCTCTTGCTTCAGCTTCTGAAAACACTAAGTCTTTTATTTGATAAATAGAAATGGGAATATCTATCTGGTGAATAATATTAACAATATGTTGTGAATGTTTCAAGCTATCTTTTTTCCATTGATGATCAATATAAATAGCTTCAAATTTGTATTTATATTTTTTAAAACATTCATGAATAAGTTTTACTAAGCATAATGAGTCTTGTCCACCAGAAATAGCGATTAAGGATCTTTCATTTTTTTTTAAAAGTTTAATTAAACTTAGTTTAAATTTTTTGTGTAAAAAAGTATACATTTGATGATCATTATGTAAAAAAACTTGCTATTCGATACTGTTTATGTTATTTATGTTTTATCCTTATCTAAGGGTTACTAACTCAATGGTAGAGTACTCGGCTTTTAACCGATTAGTTCCGGGTTCGAGTCCCGGGTAACCCAATAATACTTTATATTTTTAATAGTTTGTTTATTTGTACAAAGCCACTATGTAAATTATTGCCATGCTTACAATATCAGAAACTATTGCTAGTGTAAAAACTAGATCTGCTCTAGTACCATTTATTACTGCGGGCTATCCAAATCTTGAAACTACTGTGAACCTTATCTATTTATTGGATAAAAAAGGTGCAAATGCTATAGAATTAGGAATTCCATATTCTGATGCATTGGCAGATGGTATAGTTATTCAAGAATCTTCTCGTATAGCTTTAGAGCAGAAAACATATGTTGATCAAGTTTTGAAGCTTGTCCAGCAAGTTAGTCCTAATGTTATAGCTCCAATTATTATTTTTACTTATTATAATCCTATATTATGTAGGGGTATAGATCGTTTTGTGAAAGAAATTGCAGAATCTGGAGCAAAAGGCTTAGTAGTTCCTGATTTGCCACTGGAAGAATCAGATTATTTAATAAGTTTATGTAATGAGTATGAAATTGAATTGATATTATTTGTGTCGCCAACTAGCTCAGAAAATAGAATACAATCAATTGTCTCAAAGGCTCCCGGATGTATTTACTTAGTAAGCAGTTGCGGAGTTACTGGATTAAGAGGAAGTATTAATTATAATGTTCAAGAATTAGTGAAAAAGATTAAGAGAAGTACTAATAAATGTGTTATGCTCGGTTTTGGTATATCTAATGAATATCAGGTATCAAAACTAATGGATCTTCAATTAGACATTGATGCTATTGTCATGGGTAGTGCTTTTATAAATAAAATTACGGACGGTTTGAAAGATAGTAACTACGAAAAGGTCGGATCTTTTTGTGAAAATATAAAGTCTGCAATAGGTAATAAATAGTATACCCCCAGGGGAATTCGAATCCCCGTTACCTCCGTGAAAGGGAGATGTCCTAGGCCTCTAGACGATGGGGGCTTTATTCATGATTAATTAGTATAAGTAACAGAGTATCGAATTTTCTTTTGACTGTCAACCTTTTAATAAAATTCTGATACTAGTTTGAATTAATGATTAAGCGTGAACGCATGATTAAATATACGACTGTTTGTCGGATATATATTGTCATATTGATGAATAGATGGAAAGCCTCATTTTTATATTCAATTAATGGATCTTGCTGTCCGTAGCTTCTCCAGCTAATAGATTCTCTTAATAGAGTCATCTTTTCTATGTGCTCTTGCCATGCTTGGTCAATCTGTTCTAATAGATAATATTTTTCTAGTTGTCGGATTAATCCGGGCCTTAATTGTTCTAGGTAAGCTTCTTTTAAATCATAGGTTATATGTAATTGTTCATATAAAAAATTTCGTAATTCATCTACTGTTATGGTAGTGTAAAAATTTTTATCTATTTCATAAGGCAGGTTAAAGACTTTACGCATATCTTCTAATATTTTCTTTTTTGATTTATTATCTGTATTATAAAATAATAGAATTTCATTAATTGTACTTTCAGCGTATTCAATAATACAGTCTCGTACAAAATAGGATTCTAAAATTTTTTTTCTTTCAGCATATATGGCTTGTCTTTGTTTATTAATTACTGCATCGTATTCAAAGAGCTGTTTTCTGATATCATAAAAGTAAGACTCCACTTTTTTTTGCGCAGTATCTAAGCTTTTATTTAGTATTGTTGATTCGATAGGTGTATCATCATCAATTTTTAGACTTTGCATTAAATCTTTAATTTTCTCTCCACCAAAAATTCTTAATAGATTATCATCTAAGCTAAGAAAGAATCTTGAAGATCCAGGATCCCCTTGTCTACCCGACCTTCCTCTGAGCTGGTTATCTATTCTGCGTGATTCATGTCTTTCAGTACCTATAACGTGTAAACCTCCTAATTTTATTACATCTTCCTTCTCTACTTTGGATATATCTTCATATTCATTTAAAATAGTTGCGTACATTTTTTTAATGATTTTTTGTCTAGAATCAGTAATAATGGTGGAATTAATAATATTGTATATGTAATTGTCAATATCTTTTAATTGAACATCTTTAAACATCTTATGATTTATTATTTCTTTTTCGTATTGTTCGAATCTTTTTGATATCTGTTTGTAATCCTTAATGATTGTATTATCTTTTATATTAGCTTTAAAAATCTTTGTTTTGATAAAATTGCTAAATATAAATTTAGCAATTGATTTTGGATTACCTCCCAGTACAATATCAGTTCCTCTACCAGCCATGTTAGTTGAAATAGTTAAGGCATATTTTCTACCAGCTTGTGCAATTATTTCTGCTTCTCTATCTACATTTTCTGGTTTAGCGTTCAGTAGATTGTAGGTAAGTTTATAACTATCTAACATTTGTGCTAATAGCTCAGATTTTTCTATGTTAGTAGTACCAACTAATACGGGACGTCCTATTTGATTCATATCTAGGCATTCTCTAGCTACAGCTTGCCATTTACTATATTCGTTTTTATAGACGAGATCGAATAATTCTTTGCGAATACATGGTTTATTAGTTGGAATAGTCACAACTTCTAAATTATAGATTTTATCTAATTCAGTTTCTTCAGTTTTTGCTGTTCCAGTCATTCCACTGAGCTTATTATAGAGTAGAAATAGGTTTTGATATGTAATCGAAGCTAGAGTTTTATTTTCCTTTTGAATTGCAAGGTTCTCTTTGGATTCAATAGCTTGATGTAATCCATCACTCCATCTTCTTCCATTCATAATTCTTCCTGTAAATTCATCTACAATGATTATTTCTCCTTTTCGTATGATGTAGTGTTGATCTTTTAAAAAAAGTTCTTTTGCTTTTAAAGCATTGATAATATACTGTGCCCATGGATTGTTAATATTGTATAAGTTATCGACTTTTAGTATTTTTTCACAGTATATGATACCATTATCAGTCAATGTAATGTTTCTGGCTTTTTCATCAATTTCATAATCTAGTTTATTTTTTAGTTTACTTGTTATTGCAGTTGCTTGTTTATATTTTGTTGTTTTTGCTTCAGATGGTCCTGAAATGATTAATGGTGTTCTAGCTTCATCAATCAAAATAGAATCAACTTCGTCAATAATGGCATAATTAAATTCATTTTGAACAACATCTTTTTTCTCAATAGCCATATTATCTTTTAAGTAATCAAATCCTAATTCGCTATTAGTTATATATATTACATCATAGTTATAGTTTTTTTGTCTTTCTACTTTGGTCATATTTTGTTGAATAAGACCAACTTTTAAATTCATGAATTCGTGAACCTGACCTACCCATTGGGCATCTCTTTTCGCTAAATAGTCATTGACAGTTATAATGTGGACACCTTTATTTTTTAGACAATTTAAATATGCCGGTAATATACTAACTATTGTTTTACCTTCGCCAGTTTTCATTTCAGCGATTTTACCCTTATGTAACACAATTCCACCTAAAATTTGTACGTCAAACATATGTAATTTGAGAACTCTTTTCGTGGCTTCCTTTGCTGTTGCAAAAGCTTCTGGTAGAATATTATCTAGTGTATATCCGTTATGTAGTTTTTCTTTTAATTTCTGGGTTTGTCCTTTCAATTCATTGTCAGATAGTGTTTCAATTGTCTTTTGAAATGTATTTACTTTATTTATCAGATATTGATATTGTTCTAGACTTTTATAGTTTTTATTTATCAAAAATTTAAACATTTTTTAAAATTTAATTATTTTATGTGATCTAAGTTAGGTGAAAAAAATTCTTTAATCGTGGTTAATGGTTTATTATTATACCAAATTATGTATTCTCTGGAGAATATAGGATGTTTTATTTGTAATGTTTTTTCTATAAAAAAATTGTATCCATAGTTTATGTTGTGAATTTTTTTAGATATATCAAGTTCGTCATTTATCATAGATTTACCTATTGGTTTACAATAACTTAATTCTGATTTTTTGATATCATTTTTTTTCCAGTAAGATTCTGCAAATGCCATTTTGTTTTTATGTAAACCTTCTATCCATACTTGTCTGATGATTTGATTCTTGTTTATTAAATTTTGTCGAATTAAGTTAATGTTTATATTTTGTCCTATTATAGAGTTTAAATTTTGTGTAAATGAGCCATCACTTAGTAACATTAATTGCCATTCTAGTGGAAAATTTTTTGATGTATAATATGAATTCTTCACATTAAAGCTATAGAATGTTATACTGTGATTGTTTATAATCATAATACCTCCTAGTGATCATAAATACTAATGATTTATATCTACTTAGTAACCCGCTGTTATGTTTAATTTGTTAGTAATATCATTTATTAAGGATATACCACTCATGTCTTTAGGAATATCTATTTGTAATAGATCTAAAATGGTTGGTGCTATGTCTGCTAAAGAACCTCCTGTTTTTAATGTATTTGTCTGTGAATTATTTAAAAAATTGATAGAATCTTTGTTTATGATCATAAAGGGTACTAGGTTACTAGTATGAGGCTTACAAGGTTTATCATTTATGTCGAGCATCTCTTCTGCATTACCATGATCAGCAGTAATGATTACAGTAAATTGATGGGTCTTTATTTTTGCTAATATCTTGCCGATACATTGATCTACTAATTCTATGGATTTTTTTGTGGCTTTAAAGTTCCCTGTATGCCCAATCATATCTGCATTAGCATAATTAACTACAATTAATTGATAAATATTTTTTTCAATAGCTTTGATAAGTTTTTCAGTTATTTGTTGAGCTGACATTTCAGGTGTCGCATCATAAATGTCAACTGATGGACTAGGTACTAACTCACGATCTTCACCAGGGAAAGGTTCTTCTTGACCGCCATTAAAAAAATATGTTACATGCGCATACTTTTCAGTTTCTGCTAATCTAAATTGTCTCAAGTTGTTTTCTGATATTACTTGTCCAAGAAAATTGTTGTTCGAAATCTTGGGAAAAACAATAGGTAAATTTAATTTACGATCATAAATCGTAAAAGTGCTGATATTAAGAGCCTCAAATTTTTTTGTCTGAAAACCCTTAAATGATTGATTGGCAAAAACTTGTACTAATTGTCTCATTCTATCCGGTCGGAAATTGAAGAAAATAATACCATCTCCATCATCTATTTTGCCACTATGAATTCTTGTTGGAATTATAAATTCATCAAATACGTTATTATTGTAGCTATCATTAATTAGCCTAATCGGGTTATTAAAATACTCTATTTTAACAATATCTTTTATTAAGCATCGGTATATTTTTTCAGTTCTTGTCCATCTACAGTCTCTATCCATACTATAATATCGACCACTTATAGTACATATTTTAATAGAATGTTCTTCTTGGATTATATTTAGTATTTTTTTAATAAAAATTTTTGTATTTTGTGGTTTTGTATCTCTACCATCTGTAATAATATGTATGCAAGTTTCCAAATCTCTATATTGTTTACTTATATTAATAAGAGCAATTAAATGATCAATATGTGAATGGACGCCGCCATCTGAGCATAATCCAATTAGGTGTATCTTTTGCTTATTTTTTAGTGTTTGTTGATATATATTATTTAAAACATTGTTTTTGAAGAAGTTTTTACTATGAATACTTTGACTTATTCTTACGAGGTCTTGATTTATAATTCTTCCGGCTCCAATTGTTGTATGTCCTACTTCAGAATTGCCCATTTGACCTTCTGGTAAGCCAACATGGTAGCTAGATGCATGTAATAAAGTTGTAGGAAATTTATTCCATAAAAATTTTAAGTTTGGTGTGTAAGCTTGTTTAACAGCATTACCATGGTATATAGGGCTTTGACCCCACCCATCAAGAATAATTAGAATTACTGGATTAATATTTAATTGGTCTTTCATGTATTAAAGAATAAATATAACTAAATAATTGAAAGGAAATGTTAATTATTTTATTTATAGCATAAAAAATTTTACTTTTGCTTTTATAGTTTAAAAAATCCACGAAATACATATGCATAGTTTGTATTCCATGGAGTAACAATTTATTGAAAAATGACTTTTGAGTGGTGGATTAACTTAATACATTGATTGCATAGTCTAAATAAGTGTTAGCTTCATTAGCTGCTTGTCCAGATAAGCCATGGCTATTTTTTATATACTGTAAAGCTTCTATAAACCAACTAGGTGATAATTCAAAACTTCTATTGATTTCTTCTAAGCCAGCTACTAGGTATTCATCCATTGGACCTGTTGCCCCTACTACTAAGCAGTAAGTAGTCATGCGTAAATAATATCCTATATCACGAGCACATTTAGCTTTACCTATTGCACTTGATGCATAAGTGGGTCCCGGCATTTGTGTTACAAAAGGAAATTTAGTATATACTGCTTGTGCGGCTCCAGTGATTAGTCTTTGTGCGTTATTGGTTAGTGATTTTGCAGCTGTTAAACTAGCGGATGCTCTTTGATATCTACCATTAATGGATTGCAATTCTCCATTGCTCAAAAATCTACCTTGACTATCTGCAGATGCGATAGCTTCTGTAATTGGTGTTTTCATTCTTTATCCTTGAGGTGTTTAATAATTTAAATTAATGACTTGAATTTTATAGAGGAAAAGAAAAATTTTTCTTTTAATCATTTATTTACATAACTGCTATAGCAGCACGATCAAAATAACTTCCTAGTTCGGCAGTTAAGGAGCTGCAATCTCCTAGAGGTACACCATTTAAGTCGCTGGCTAAAGCGATAGAAGCTTCTTTCATTTTTTGTATTGCTACTGCTACAGATGTACCTGGTGTACCTAATGCTTGATATGTTTCTCTTAATCCATTTAGGCATCTATCATCTAAAACACTTGAATCACCAGCAACCATTGAATAGCTAACATATCTAAGAACTATTTCCATATCTCTTAAGCATGCAGCCATTCTTCTACTAGTATAAGCATTACCACCAGGTTGTACTAATTGTGGCTGTTCTGCAAATAAAGCTCTTGCAGCGTTAGTTACAATTGCTGATGTATTAGAATTAATTTTATTAACTATGTCTAGTCTTTTATTGCCTTCAGCGATCATGATACTTAAGGATTCTAGCTGAGTATTGCTTAAAAACTCTCCTCTTGCATCCGCTTGTGCTACAAGCTTTGCAAATGCATCTAACATATTTTGGATTCCTTATAATAATTGATTAATTTAATATATACACGATTTTTTAAATCAATTATTTTACGAATTATTATTATGTATTAGTGCTATACCTTATTTATTCTCCAATGATTTCAGGTTGCGTTATCTCATCGACCATTTCTAGAATAGCCCTAATAACAGGTTTAACTAATGGATCTTCAATGATATCAATATCCTCATATTTTCTTCTTTTTGCTCTGTTAGCTACTTTTACTGTTATTCTAAATCTGTTTTCTGCTGCTTCTAGTAGCTCTTCAGTTTTGTAGGTAATTTGGTGAGATTCAATATTGCTATATTTATTATTATTTTTCTTGCTGCTATTACATTGTGTTGTTGTAAGCATATAAGTATAACTTTGTAAGATGTCTATTCTTTAAATATATATGTAATACTATAGTCGTAACGGTCTATTATAGTAATAAGTAGATAAATCTCCAATTCTTAATAGATTATTCTCTTTGGTTTTTCATATAATTCTCATTAATGTGTTTTTATTTGAGATATTTATAGCTAAGGTTTTTGAAAGTTTTAGATAAATTATAGAAAAAATTATAATTTATTTTTTGATCATAATAAAATAATATATATGCAAGTATCAAAACATTTTACTTATAAGCTTAATCAACATTTAGGATATCCTGCAATTACAACTGAAAGAGATGCATGTGGTGTGGGTTTTTTGTTCAATCTCAATCAAAAATCTTCTCATGAAATAGTTCTTCAGGCTTTGGAAGGTTTAAAGTGTATGGAGCATCGAGGTGCTTGTGGTGCAGATGGTATTTCAGGTGATGGTTCAGGATTAACTACTCGAATACCCTGGTCTCTCTTAGATGATTATTTCAAAGATAGTATCTTGAATACTATCCAAAAGCAAGGCTTAGGGTTGGCCATGGTCTTTTTGCCTAATGATTTTATAAAAGAAATTCATAAGGTTTTTCAATGGGTTGCAGAACAAAATGGTTTTAAAGTAATTGGTTGGAGGCCTGTACCGATTGATAAAAATGTATTAGGTATACAGGCATTAGCAAATCAGCCGACTATACATCAATGTCTTGTCTATTCAGACTATTTGACAGATGATAATTTAGAAAGAGAGTTATATATATTAAGAAAAAAAATAGAGAAAAATATATCACAAACAAATCTTAATCTTAATAAGCAATTTTATTTTTGCTCTTTTTCTTCTAGAGTAGTTGTATATAAAGGCATGGTGAAATCTGAGGTTCTAGGTCAATTTTATAAGGATCTTTCTAACCCAATGTATTTTAGTGATTTTGCTATTTATCATAGAAGATTTAGCACAAATACTATGCCAAAGTGGTCTTTGGCACAGCCCATGAGGTTTATTGCTCATAATGGAGAAATTAATACTCTTTTAGGCAACCTCAATTGGATGAGATCAAAAGAGCCTATTCTATCTCATCCATACTGGAACAATTGCATTGAGGATTTGAAGCCTATTACTAATTTAGAAAATAGTGATTCATCTAATTTAGATGCAGCTGTAGAATTATTAATCGCGTCAGGTAGAAGTCCACAAGAGGCATTTATGATACTGATTCCGGAAGCCTATGAGAATCAGCCCGCATTAAAGCAGTTTCCTGAAATTGTAGATTTTTATGAATATTATGCTAGTTTACAGGAGCCATGGGATGGTCCAGCCCTAGTGGTGTTTACAGATGGTAAAATTGTGGGTGCTACTTTAGATCGTAATGGTTTAAGACCAGCTCGTTATTGTATTACAAGCACAGGACTTGTAATAGTTTCTTCAGAAGCAGGTGTTATTGAAATTGATCCAGATACTATTATACAGAAGGGTAGGTTAGGCCCTGGACAAATGTTCTGTGTTGATATGATTAATAATATCGTTTTAAATAATTGGACAATTAAGCAGTCTATTGCAAATAAATTCCCATATAAAAAATGGATTCATCAGTATCAACAGACTCTGCAACCTCAGCTATATTTGGATGATTTGGGTATTCATTCAACAGAAATGATTAAATTACATACTGCTTTTGGTTATACAAGTGAGGATGTTGAGTTAGTTATTGAGCATATGGCAAGTTTAGCCAAAGAACCTACCTTCTGTATGGGAGATGATACACCTTTAGCAGTGTTATCAGAAAAGCCACATTTACTATATGATTATTTTAAACAAAGGTTTGCCCAGGTGACTAATCCAGCTATAGATCCTTTAAGGGAAAGCTTAGTTATGTCATTAGCTGTATATATTGGTTCTAAGGGTAATATTCTAAAGCCATCAGATTATATGGCTAAGTCAATAAAGTTAAAATCACCAGTCATAAATGAAAATGAGCTTTTGCAATTATCTTCTTTTGGGTATAAAGTTACAACAATCAGTACATTTTTTAATCAAAATAATGAACAGTTGAGTCAAAAAATTAAACAAATCTGTCATCAATGCCTTGATTCTATCAATCATGGGGTTGAGATTTTAATTTTAAGTGATAAAACTGCTGTTTTATTATCAAATCAGGTTTTTATACCGCCGTTACTTCTTGTTGGCGCAATACATCATTATTTAATTGATAAAGAACTTCGTCAAAAAGTTTCTTTAGTTGTTGAGACAGCTCAATGTTGGAATACGCATCATTTTGCTTGTTTAATTGGTTATGGTGCTAGTGCAATTTGTCCCTATATGGCTTTCAAAACAGTTCGTCAGTGGTGGCATCAATCTCGTACGCAAAAACTAATGTCTACAGGTAAGTTATTGAGAATAACTTTACAGCAATCTCAGCATAATTATCGATTAGCTATTGAAGCAGGTTTGTTAAAAATATTATCTAAGATGGGTATCTCTTTACTCTCTAGTTATCATGGAGCACAAATTTTTGAGATTCTGGGTTTAAGTCAAGAATTAGTAGAAATAGGATTTAAGGGAACCGTTTCTCGTTTAGGAGGTCTTTCTTTACAAGAATTAGATATTGAGACTAAGCTTTCTTATAATAAAGCTTTTATAGCATTATTACCTAAAAAACTTACTAACTTTGGTTATATACAGTATCGTCCAAGTGCAGAGTATCATGTGAATAATCCTGAAATGTCAAAGACTTTACATAAGGCTGTTCGTAGTCAAGATTCCGATTTATATAATAAATATAAAAGTCTATTAGAAGAACGTCCTCCAACTAATTTAAGAGATTTATTGAAATTTTCTAGTAAATTTCCTCCTGTTTCTCTTAATGATGTTGAATCAATAGATTCCATTTTATTAAGATTTTGTACAGGTGGAATGTCTTTAGGTGCTTTATCACGAGAAACTCATGAAACATTAGCAATAGCAATGAATAGAATTGGTGGTAAATCAAATTCAGGTGAAGGTGGTGAAGATGCTATGCGGTTTTCTCCAATTCAACACATTAATTCATTGGGTACATCCGATGCCTTTCCTCATTTAAAAGGTTTGCAAAAAAATGATATTGCTAATTCTGCAATTAAACAAATTGCCTCAGGGCGCTTTGGAGTAACCCCTGAATATCTGATTAATGCTCATCAGCTAGAAATTAAAATTGCCCAAGGAGCTAAGCCAGGTGAAGGTGGACAACTACCGGGTAAAAAAGTTAGCAATTATATTGCTGAGTTAAGGAATTGTAAGCCGGGAGTTACTTTAATTTCACCGCCACCTCATCATGATATTTATTCTATTGAGGATTTGGCACAGCTGATTTTTGATTTACATCAAATTAATCCGAGTGCTCAGGTATCAGTTAAATTAGTCTCAGAGATTGGAATAGGTACTATTGCTGCGGGTGTTGCTAAGGCAAATGCGGATATAATTCAAATTTCAGGTCATGATGGTGGCACAGGGGCTTCTCCATTAAGTTCAATTAAGCATGCAGGCTCCCCTTGGGAATTAGGCTTAACGGAGGTTCATCAGGCTTTATCAAGTAATAAGCTAAGAGAAAAAGTTCTTTTAAGAGTTGATGGAGGTTTAAGAACGGGCCGAGATATTATTATTGCTGCTTTAATGGGTGCAGAGGAATTTGGTTTTGGTACTGTTGCAATGATTGCAACAGGTTGTGTTATGGCTAGAATTTGCCATACAAATAATTGTCCTGTAGGTGTAGCATCTCAACGCAAAGATTTGCGTAGTCGTTATCCTGGCATACCATCAGATCTAGTAAACTTTTTTAGATTTGTTGCTGAAGAGGTTAGACAAGTATTAGCAGATTTAGGCTTTATAAGCATTCAGCAGCTTATTGGTAATATTTGTTTATTGGAGAAGAAAAATAATATAAATCTTGAAAAAACGAGTAACCTTAATATTGATAGTATCTTGGTAAATAATATTTCGTCTTTATCTTTAAATTATCCCCGTACTTCTGTTCATGGTAATGGTTTGGTTTTAGATGATACATTATTGAATGATTCAGAGTTATTAGATGTAATTTTAAACCATGGAAATTATGTAAAGAATATGAAAGTGCTAAATACAGATCGTACTATAGGTGCAAGAATTTCTGGAGTAATTGTTCAGAAGTATGGTAATTTTGGTTTTAGAGGTTCAATTAATTTAACTTTTAATGGTACTGTAGGTCAGAGCTTTGGTGCTTTTATTTCTCAAGGTATGAAATTAGTTGTTTTTGGGGAAGCTAATGATTATGTTGGTAAAGGAATGAATGGAGGTCAAATTATTATTTTACCTTCTAAAGATAATAACTGTCTTTCTTCTGAGCAAGTAATTTTAGGTAATACATGTTTATATGGTGCCACTGGTGGAATTTTATTTGCTAATGGTCAAGCAGGCGAAAGATTTGCTGTAAGGAATTCCTGTGCAAAAGCTGTAGTTGAAGGAGTTGGTGATCATCCTTGTGAGTATATGACTGGTGGTGTTATTGTTGTATTGGGACCTTCTGGAAGAAATATTGGAGCTGGTATGACGGGAGGTATCTCTTACTTTTTAGATGAAGACGGAGATCTATTGCCTAAAATTAATCAAGAGATTGTCAAGCCTCAAAAGGTTATTACGCGTGAAGGTGAAAGACAATTATTAAACTTGATTAAACTATATAAAGAAGATACTAATAGTAAAAAGGCAAAAAATATATTAGATAACTGGGACTATTTTTTGCCCATGTTTTGGCAATTAGTACCTCCTTCAGAGATTAGTACGTCAATTACTAATATTTCTTTGTCTTCTTTTGAAGCATTGCAAAGTTAGAAAATCATTTTTGTAAAAGTTAAGTTAGATATTTTTATGAAGATTTAAGAATATTAATACCCATCTTAGATTTAGCTAATTTACAATATCATTTATCTATCCGCTATTAAAGCTAAACTACTCGTTGTAATTCAGAAAACAGAGGTATTATTTTTATGGCTCATAATGTAAAAGTTTATGATACTTGTATTGGTTGTACTATGTGTGTACGAGCTTGTCCATGTGATGTATTAGAAATGGTGCCTTGGGATGGTTGTAAAGTATCCCAGATCGCATCTGCGCCAAGAACTGAAGATTGTATTGGTTGTAAAAGATGTGAAACGGCATGCCCAACAGATTTTTTGAGTGTTAGGGTATACTTAGGTGCTGAAACTACACGAAGCATGGGATTAGCTTATTAATTACTTAATATATGTAGTTATTTTATAACTATTTTTATTATGTATGTAGTAAAGAGTAATTAAAAGGATTGAAAATATCATTTAATTGCTTTTTACTTTGTATTTTATTTACTATATATTTTATTATGTCTTTATTTAATGATCAGCTTGAAAAAGCATTTGTGGAAAAAAAAACTTAAAAATTATTACAGGTATAGATAATTTTAATGTTGATCAAGTAGTGGAAATTGCTAAAGCGGCTGATATAGCCGGTGCTACTTATATAGATGTTGCTGCAAATCCTATAATTGTAAGAGAGGTTAGAAAAGCTACTAATTTGCCAGTTTGTATTTCTTCAATTAGTCTTCAAGATTTATATTCTGCTGCTTTAGAAGGAATAGATGTAGTTGAAATTGGTAATTATGATTACCTTTATGACAATGAGATAGTATTTTCACGCAAACAAATTGTAAGTTTGGCACAAGAAGCAATTAAATTATTCCCAAATATAGATATTTGTGTTACAATACCGCATACTTTACTTTTAAATGATCAGATTTATTTAAGTTGTCAATTAGAACAATTAGGTATTAAAATTTTACAGACAGAAGGTATAAACATTAAATCTCCTATAAAATCTTCTAGTTTAACAGAATTTATGAGTAAAGCCTATTCTTCATTATCTGCAAATTATGCTATTTCACAAGCAGTAAAAATACCTGTTATAGCATCATCAGGTATGAACCTTGTCTCAGCTTCTTTGGCAATTCTTTATGGAGCATCTGGTGTTGGCATAGCTACATCTGTTAAAGATTGTATAAATATTTATGCCAAATCTATTTATATACAAGAATTAATGAATTCTATGAAAAAAAATAAAACTATATCACCTTCTTATTATCTTTCTTCAATTCAAAACGTAAATAATCTTGTTGTTTAATGATTTAACTTAAGAAATTATGAACTGTATATGAAAAGAAATATAATAAATTACTATGTAAAAACTATGCAAGGGAGTCTTGTTTTTGGTTTTACTGCTATTATTTCCATCGTAATAATAATTTGTTTAAATAATAGAAATTCATATTATTCATTTTTTATAGAATTTAATAATGCTCATGGCATTGATAAAGGTACTCCTGTACGTATGAGGGGTGTTAATATTGGTTCTATTCAGAATCTTAGAATTCAACCTAACTGTGTTTTAACTTTAGCCAAGATAAATTCTAGTAATATTTTTATTCCAAGAGATTCAATTATTGAGACAAACCAAACAGGTTTATTAAATGAAGCAGTAATAGATATTATACCTTTAGCCTCGTTGAAATTTCCTAATGAGGCAAGCCTAAGTCCATTTTCTAGTGATTGTGAAAACTCTAATATTGTTTGTAATAATATGTATCTTGTAGGTGATAGAGGTCTAAATTACGATGATTTAGTTAGATCTACAACGAGAATCTCTCAAAGATTTGATGATCCACGTTTTTTTAATCTTTTTTATGTTTTTTTACAAAACGGTATAGAGTTGACGGATATAATTTTGGAATTAATGGTAGGAATTTTAGATGTAACTTCTATTGGATATATCTATCTACAGAAATTTTTATCTAATAGTTTATTTTGATTAAACAGAAAGCAATGATTGGGTAAATTTTATTGTAATTATTTATAGTTTTATATATAAAAGTTCTTAAGTATATGAGTGAAAGACAAGGTTTATTGCTCCCTTTTTTGAAGCCAGTATCTGAATTGGAATCCAGAATTGAACAACTTAGTCAGATAGTTTGTTGTAAAAAATTATCATTAGTCAATGAATTAAGTATTGTAAAATATCAGCTAGGTGAATTAAAAAAAGAAATTTTTTCTTCATTAACTCCTTTGCAACGTCTTCATTTGGTTCGTCAGGCTGACAGACCAACTACTTTAGATTATATTCCTTGTATTTTAGATGATTGGATTGAATTACATGGAGATAGAGGTGGGGCTGATGATTCAGCATTAGTTGGTGGTCTTGGTCTTTTAAATAATCAAACAATTGTATTTATTGGCCATCAAAGAGGTAAAGATACAAAAGATAATGTTATAAGAAATTTTGGCATGCCTTCACCAGGTGGGTATAGAAAAGCTCTTCGATTAATGAAACATGCTAATCGTTTTAAATTTCCTATCTTAACTTTTATTGATACTCCTGGAGCATGGGCAGGTATTGAAGCTGAAAGATTGGGACAAGGTGAAGCAATAGCTGTTAATTTACGTGAAATGTTTTCTTTTGATGTTCCTATTATTTGTACTGTAATTGGTGAAGGTGGCTCAGGTGGAGCACTGGGGATAGGTATAGCTGATAAAATTTTAATGCTTGAGCATGCTGTATATACAGTTGCTACTCCAGAGGCCTGTGCTGCAATTTTATGGAAAGATAGTAAATTATCACTTGAAGCAGCCGAAGCTTTAAAAATTACGTCTGCAGATTTAAAGATCCTTGGTATTATAGATCGAATAGTTGCGGAGCCTATCGGCGGATCTCAATCTAATCCTTTAGAAGCAGCAACAATTTTAAAATCTGTTTTAATAGAAGAGTTAAGAGCTCTATTATCTATGAGTAATATTGAAAGGCAGAATTTGAGATATAATAAATTTCGTAAAATAGGAACATTTTATGAAGAAGTTGAGTGAGGTATCAGTAGTATAATTAATCAATTAACTACTGATTTATTCTGGCTTAGCTAATTAAACCTATACTATTTAATCCAATGATAGCCCCAGCACCCAAAATATGACCTAAGCTGGTTGTTGCTAATAATTCGGCTAATCCAAATCCAGCTATTCCAGAAATTGGAATAGATGGTCCTAGACCCCTTACTTGTATTGCATATCTACCTATAAGAATTGCAATTAAATTGCATATAATCATTATCATTGAGTCTTGTGCAGACCAATTAGGTGTACTCGGTAGTGAACTTAGTAGCATATAAATATACATTTTTTTAGTTTAATTACATATGATATTAATGTAAATTGTAAATTAATCTTTATTATCCTTCAACTATAATAAAATGTTTATTCACAAAATTATGCATATAAGTTTTTTATATTATAGTAACCATCCATAACTATGCAATCCTTTACCTAAAAAATTAACACCCAGATAGCAAATCCAGACTACAAAAAAACCAATAGATGCTAAGATGGCTGGTTTTTTACCTTTCCAAGATTTGGTGAATCTAGAGTGTAAATATGAGGCAAATATAAGCCATGTAATTAAGGCCCAGGTTTCTTTTGGATCCCAACTCCAATAAGATCCCCAAGCTTCATTAGCCCATACAGCACCAGCAATAATGCCTATGGTTAAAAGAGGAAAGCCTAATCCAATAATACGATAACTAAGATTATCAAGACTTTCTAAAAGAGTTAATTTTGAATGTTTATTAGTGCTTTTTATAAGAATTTTATTGTTGTTTAGTTTATATGGTGTATTTAGTGAACTAATAGTTAGTGGTTTTGAGGAAATTTGATTAATGGAACTACCCTGAATTTCTATTTCATTGTTCTTTGCTATAATAAGAAATAGTATTGATAATAAAGAGCCAATAATTAATGTTGCATAGCTAATCATCATGATTGTGACGTGCATCATGAGCCAATTGGAGCGTAGTGCAGGGACAAGTGGAGAAGCTTTTTGCATTTCGGGTGGTAAAGAAAAACTGGCAAAAGCAATAATAAATAAGCATATGGGCATATTTATTGCGCCGATTATTTTACTATTATTTTTTCTTTCTAATATTATATGAGTAAATGTCAGACTCCAAGTTAAAAAAAGAAGGGATTCGTAAAGGTTACTTAGAGGAAAATATCCATTTAATATCCATCGTGATAAAAGTGTAATAAATAAGCAAGTATTAATTAATATTGTGCATCCTATGCCGATTTTTCCAAGTTTTTTAATTTCAGGGAATGTAAGGTTTGACCAATAGACTATGAGACTTATTAATAATAGACCAAAAGATGTGTTGACGAAAAAATTCTCAAATAGATTCCAATCCATAATAGCTCCAGTGATTTTTAAAAGTAATTATATGATGGTATTTCTATTATATATAAAATCTATATAAAAAAAGATAACTTAAGTTAAACCTAAGTTATCTTTTTTATATTATCAAATAGTTTATGAATCTATGATAGAGAGTTAATTACATAATCTAAAGCAGCAATATATTCTACACCAGCTTGTGCAGACATGTCGCGTGCGGGACATACTCTATCGCGTGCAAATGCAAAAGCAGCTATATAAGCAGATCCTGGCAGATTTAATGCACGGTATACTTCACGAGCACCTGCAATACCCCACTCATCAACAGGACCTGTGCCACCAACTACTAGAGAGTAATTGATAAGTCTCATATAATGGTCGATATCACGATAGCATTTGCTGATTTTTTCTTGAGAATCACCAGCCTCACCTGAATTTTTCAAATAGGAATATTTAGCAAAACAAGCATCACCAGCTTCTTTTACAACAGCTTCATGATTACTAGCTAGTTTTTCTGCTGCTTCCAATCTTGCAGCAGCTCTTTGAATATTTCCTTGTACAGATTCAAGATCTGAACAAGATGGGAAACGACCCGCTGCATCAGCAGCGCTAATTGTAGTAGTGATAACAGATTTCATTTATTTTTCCTTAAGGATGGGTATTAAAAATGTACAACTGGTGTCTATTTTTTATAAATTACTCAATTGAACTGATAGTAAGCTATCTAATTACTATGTAATAGCAGCAGCTACTCTATCAAAGTATGCAGCAGTTTCTGCTGCTAAACTAGAGCAGTCTCCATCAGTAGTCTCAAATTTACGGATAGAAGCAGTATTATTGATAAATCCAGTTGCAGCAGATTTCATAATAGTTACAGCTCTAACTGAAGAGTTAGTTGGTACACCAAGTGCAATATAAGTTTCTTTTAAGCCATTTAAACAACGATCTTCTAAAACAGAAGCATCACCAGATAAAATTGCATAGGAAGCGTAGCGTAAGATGATTTCGCCATCACGTAAGCAAGCAGCCATACGACGATTAGTGTAGCAATTACCGCCAGGTGAAATAAGGCCATTATTTTCGCAAATCATACCGGATACTGCATCAGAAACGATGCAGCTAGCATTTGAAACGATTGCATTTACAGCATCTAGACGTTTATTACCTTCAGCAATGAATTTTTTAAGAGCTTGTAGATCACTACCACCTACATAAGCAGCTTTAGTATCGGAATTTACTACAACTCGGGAAAATGCGTCAAGCATTGAGCTCTCCTTAATTTTTTTTAAAGGACTTCGCTGTTTCAGCTGTCAATTTTTATACAGTCTGATGTATTAGTATCGTGCATGAAATATAATATATTTATATCTGTATAACTGTAACAAATTAATATTCTGTAATATTCTAATTTTAGAATTATGACAGATAAATTATATCTACTGTCTTGATGTTTAGAAAATGTTAAGTTAATTAGATATCTTATTCATTTGTCTAGCATATTCAAATATTCCTCCTGCATTTATGATATCTACTAAGCTGCCTAGATTTTTTGATTTTATACGCGTTATCTTGTCTGGTAAAATGATTTCATCAGTTAAGGGATTAATCTCAACAATATCACCTGTTTTTATTAAATTATATAAGCTTTTCGTGGTTTGTACAGGTAGTATTTCACCCGTGGAAATACAATTACGAAAGAAAATTCTAGCAAAAGAATCTGCTATAACAGCTTGTATTCCTGAGGCGCCTAGTGCTATTGGAGCATGCTCCCGTGAAGACCCACAACCAAAATTTGAGCCTGCAATAATAATTTGATAATAAGATTTTCCAGTATCTTTATTTATGAATGGTAAGCTGCTATCACATAATCCAGACATTGCTAAAGACCCTAATTCTTCATACCCTTCTTTAGTTGCTGGATTGATTTTCATAAATTCAGCTGTTAAAATTTGATCTGTATTTATATCGTTTTCTAAGATATATACTTTGCCTTTAATATATTTATTCTTCATGGTCGGATTTTGCGTATTTAAATTATTATAGTTATTTTATATAAATTCTTTAGGATTTGTAATGTATCCATTAATGGCTGTAGCTGCTACTGATAGAGGTGAGCCCAAATAGATGCTCGCAGATTTATCTCCCATGCGACCACTAAAATTTCTATTTGTGGTTGATATTACAGACATAGAACTATTTATTCTGCCAAAAGTATCTATTGGTCCACCACAACAAGCAGCACAGCTAGCTTCACCTGTCATATTTACACCAGCATCTACTAAGATCTCATATACAGACTTATTACCTATCTGTTGGTTAATTATGTCATAAAATACCTGCTTTGTTGCTGGTACTCCAAAAGTTTCAATAGTAACTTTTCTATTTTTAAGAATCTGTGCAGCTGCAAGAAAATCTGAGGTTTTACCTCCAGTACAGCTACCTATATAGGCTCTATCAATTTTTTTACCTTCAACATTGATAATACTATCAACATTATCAGGAGAATGTGGTTTTGCTATTTGTGCTTGTATATTAGTCAAATCATATTCTAAAATTTTTGTATAATTTGCAGATTTATCAGGTTCAATAATCTCAAACTCGTTTATTGTAGATCTTTCTTTAACATATTCAATAGTTTCTCTGTTTGGTATTATGATTCCGTTTTTAGCTCCAGCTTCAATAACCATATTGCATAGAGTCATTCTATCTTCAACGGTCATATTGTTAATTACTTCACCTGAGAATTCAATTGTTTGATAAGTTGCCCCTTGTGTAGTCAAATCTTTTAATAATAATAAGATTAAATCTTTGGCCATTATATGTGGTTCTATTTTTCCATGAAAAATGACTTTTATGGTTTCCGGAACACGTAGTAGAATTTCTCCTGTACCTAATATGAAAGCAGCATCTGTATTACCTACTCCGATAGCAAATGTTCCGAAGGCACCACTTGTAACAGTATGAGAGTCTGTACCAACTAATACTTCTCCGGGTCTATTATGCCCTTCTTCAGCTAATGCAATATGGCATACTCCTTTGTAATTGTTGGTTTTAGGATCATAAAAGTATTTATGCCCTTGTTCTTCTGCAAATTCTCGCATCATATCAACATTGGCATTAGCTTTTTTATCGGATGTAAAAATAAAATGATCAGGTATCATAATATGTTTATTCTTATCCCATATTTTTGCTTGGTCGCCAAATTCTTTTTTGAAAATACTAATTACTCCTGGTGAACATGGGTCATGAGTCATTAAAATGTTTACTTTTGACCAAACTGTTTGTCCAGATTGAGCAGAAGGATTGTTGCTTGATTTAGCTAAAATCTTTTCTGACATTGTCATGGGCTGCTTAATAATCATTCTTAAATTTAATATAAAAGCTTGTAAATAAGTTATTGCTAAGACGTCATTCTAATAAGAAGTTTAATACTTCAATTGTAATGTCGTTTATAATCAAATTATATATGCTATTTTAGAATATTAAAAAATATAAGATAATATCTAGTTTAACTAGAGATGAGCATAATTTATAAATTTCTTTATTCTAGTTTATATATTTTTGTTAATTTGATTAAGTTAGTTCTTAATATTGAGATTGTTATTTAATTCATCTTTTTGTGATAGTTGTTTTATATTAATGGTCTAATCGTTTTATTTATGCTATATTAAATCAATAATTTTTTTAGTATTTTTATTTAAAGATTGGAATTTTGTATAAAATATTTAATAATATTATCTTTTATCATCATTTGTTTCAATGTAGCCATTAAGTATTTTTTAGATTCTTTAGAGTCTAATTTTGTCAATTGTTTTTTATAGTTAGCTAGTTTGAATTCTTGTTCTAAACTTAATTCATTAGATCCATTCATTTTTAGGCATTAGTTAAATTTTATAATTAAGGTTAATAATATCATGTATCATGGTAGCGCTTATTTATTGGTATATGTTTAGATTAAGATTATGTAGTTTTTATTAATGTCTTATTTTTATAAAATATATGACAATATCGTAGATAGTTGTTTGTAATATGTGAATAATTTTAATCAATTTGTTTTATTTTATAAAATTTAGCATATATTGATATGTATATAAATTTATTCTATGTATAAACATAGCCACGGAGAATTATTATGTCTATTCCAATTTTAAGATATTCTTTAACTACTCAAAATCAAAGAGTGAATGGCTTTGAGACAAATCCTGGTGAAGAGCAACCTAATATTTATACAACAGACAATTTGCCCACAGCTTTTGAAATGGATGAAATTATTTGGGCTTGTTACCGTCAAATTTTTAGTGAGCATCAAATTTTAAGTAGCACCCGTGAACCTTTTTTAGAGTCACAATTAAGATTTAATCAAATAAAAATCAAAGATTTTATTACTGCATTATTGTTATCAGATTCTTTTAGATATTTAAATTATAATGTTAATAATAATTATCGTATTGTTGAAATGTGTGTACAAAGAATACTTGGGCGAGATGTTTATAATGAACGAGAAAAATTAGCATTTGCTGTAGTTGTTGGAGATAAAGGCTTTGAATCTTTTATTGATTTATTAATTAATAGTGATGAGTATGCAGAAAATTTTGGAGAAACTATAGTTCCTTATCAAAGGAGACGTATTATAGCTCAAAGAAGTAAAGGAGAAATACCATTTAATTTAAAAACGCCGCGGTTAACAGCAGCCTATGCGATTAAACAAAATTCTGCTCAATTATTGTCTTCTATTGCTGTACGTAAGTTTAGACCTCAAGAGCAGTCTCCAAAAGCTGGAGATCCGGCATTATTCTTAACAATGGTCAATGAAGTTGCACCATTAATTATATAAGTTTTAAGTCTTTATTTTTTTATTTAGAGTTTATAGAATATATATAAAATTCTGTAAACTCTAGTTCTATTAATTTTTTTAGCTACCCAATTTAAAAGCATCAACAAATAAACCGTACAAAATTCCTATTTTAATACTATTGCAATATTTTAACCATCTATTTCTAAACAAATTTTTGTTTTTGAAATAATTTGCTTGATATTTTTGATATATTATTTTACTTATAATTTCTTGATTTGTTACTATAATTGCAGCAGCTATAATGCCCCAATCTCCAGTTTGAGCAGGAATTGTTGATAAGGCAGTAGAAATAAAAAATCCTAATAAAATATTTAATAATTGAATACTTAAATAATTTAATTTATAATTGAGGAAATCTAAAAAATTATGAAAAGTTAAATTGATTTGTATTTCTAAATTTGTTTTAGGTATATACTTCATTACTACATTTAGTGCTAAAAAATAGATACAGTAAGATATAGTTATACATCTTGCTCACTAATCGTTTGTATTAGATGTTGAAATGGTTGGCTAATCAGTAATTTATTAATGCTATAGATAGTACTTATCTCATCTTGCAGGATATCTTGTAAGATTTGTATACTACGCACTGTTGGTGCTATAGGGACACCAAGAGAATTATATGTATCTCTTAAACCATCTAAAACACGTTCATTCAATATATTGTTGCTGCCTGCAATTAGTGCATAGCTTGCATATCTCAAATAGTATTCTAGATCTCTTAAACAAGCTGCATATCTTCTTGTAGTATAAGAATTTCCACCAGGACGAAGTAATTCTGGCTGTTCAGTATATAATTGTATGGAGGCTTCTTTAATGATTTTAGACGCTTTTCCATTAATAAATTCTATTGTTTTAATTCTATCGAGACCAGTATCAAAATAGGCTTGCAATTCTTGAATTGCTGTAAGGTCAAGATATTTGCCTGTTAAGTCATATTTGTTTAATACATTTGTAATAGCATCTTGCATAAATTAAATCTCTAAAAAATATTGATAATATTAAGTATAACTTAATGAGTTTGGTCTTTACTTATCTAATATACTGTATTTCAGTTGTTTTTTGTAACAAAATTGATAGCTTTTAACATATTATATCTATATTAATTAGTCTACATGTTTCTATTACCGCAAATTAATTATGTTTTTTTAAAAAGTATTAAATCTAGTCATAAAATTTCAAATAACATTATTGATAATGATTATTGTGTTATTTCAGTAAAGAATAATTTGATTATTTGTTCATATTTTAGATTCTCTGAAAATATTTGTGATCAATGCTATCAAATTAATTTTTCTTCAACTTCAGCAGATTTATTATTTGATTTAATAAATAAGCATCATTATTTATCTCAATTTATTTCTTTAAGCCATGCTTTATATTTAGGTAAAGAAATTTATAAAGCTGAATTATCTTTGATTTTATTGCAGTTCTATATACAATCATAAATTAAGAATTGTAAGTGAAGTCAGAGTATTGATTTTTACATTATATATAAGAATTGGTATTTCTATTATAATTTGTCAATTAATATACTGTAATGTTTAATCAGTATTATAATGGATAGTAAATATAATCTTTAAGTTATTTTTTGGGGAGGTTTTATTCGTCGATTATTATAAATTTGATTAGTTTTTTCAAAAAGGTTTTTAGAATTATCCAGCTCCATTTTTTTAAGTATATAATCTAAATATTTTTTAAGTTCCTTAAGATTTTTTAAGTGATTGTATCTTACATAAATTCTTCCAAAATTTATTGTATCTTCATCCGTAAAGTTGGATTTCTTTAATAGTTCTAAAAATATTGTTTGATCTTTATACCATGATGGATAATAATATAATTCTTTTCTTAGTTTATAGAGATTAATGAAATCATTAGGTCTTTTCATAATTAATAATTTTTAAGAGCATGTAACTCAGTGGATAGAGTGCCAGATTCCGATTCTGATGGTCGCTGGTTCGAATCCAGCCTTGCTTATTTAAGATGTAGCTTTTATCAAGTTGACTTGATTAATATTATAATTTACACTATCTTAGTGTGACTTTCCGGATTTTATGGGGGCTGCTCGGTTTCTACATGCAATTGATTAATATAAGTTTTAGAACACTAAGTTTAGCTTAACTTGTTGAGTTAAGCTTTAATATAAATCCAAAACACCAAATTATTCCTTTCTCTTTAAATAAGGTTTTAGCTTAATTAGAAGTAGTTTTATACCTTTTTATATTATTGAGTGTCAAATAAAAAATCTTCATTTTTGTTTGATTAATACATTGAAGATGCTCTTAAGCATTTGTTTTTAAGCAAAGTTTGTATTCTTGAATATACTTTGTTAATTTCTTTTTTATGATATTTATTTAATCAAAAATAGGCTATCATAATTAGCTTATAGAATTCATTGCTATGGACGTGGGTTCGAATCCCACCAGCTCCATCAATATTTTATAATATACTATAGTAAATTTGATATTAGTAAATGAAAGACCTCAACTTTATGGTTTAATATTTTCAACTTATATGATTATTAAATAGTATATTTGCTAATAGAATATCTAGATCCATATAGAATATCTTTATTATAGAAAATGATAATAGATTCATCTATCTTTCTATACAACTAATCTTTTTTTCATAACCACATTTCATGCTTTTATTTAACTTAATCTTTGCACAAACTTTTTTTAAATTACCAGATTATCTTCTGGTTCGTGATGATAATCAATTAACAATTGGGTCTTATAAATATAAACAAAGAGAGATATATTTGTCTTCATTGCCATGCTTAACTTTAAATGCTGATTTTTTAACTCAATCAAAAGAAAGTCTAGCGGATCAGAAACTAATACCTAGCAATTTATTCAAAAGATTTATAGATAAGTTTTGGCAACAAAAAATTGTTTTATCTGTGCCAACTAAAATATCTGAGAAATATATTGCTGATCTGAATTCCTTAAACTTAGTAAAGCATAAAGTTAGTCAAAAAAAATTTTTATCTCAATTTAGTAAATCTTTGATTAATGGCTCTATTGAGTCATCATTATCAAGTAATTTATTTAATGACCAAACATCTTCTTCTATTATATATGTTTGGAAAAAGGTATTAAATCTAAAAAAATTGATGAATTTTAACTTACCTATATTAAATGCAAGTAAAAAATCTTTGCGAGAAATTAAAAAACAATTAGAAGGAAAGTTAAAAATAAAAAATTTGCCTTTATTTATTGTTACTAATCATTTGGGTCAAATGGTTATTGCTGAACCACCTGAAGTATCAAATGTAGGTACAAGTATTATAGGTATGTCTTTCCAAGCTTCTAATTTAAGGCCTTGTTATGAAGGATGGTTTTTTATTAATTTTCAAGATGCAGAAGAGTATCTTCAGCATATTAAAAAACAGTATAGTATATCTGATACTAGTGATAAACTGCAAGTATTTATATGTAACTTAGAAACTTTCTATAAGCTTTCACTTAATTCTAGAAATGTAGTTCATTTTAGATTAGTCCCAGATTTACATGAAATTGGTCAATTGGTTAATAATTACAGTTCTTACCTTAATGTGAGATTTAATAAAAATCAAAACTATGGCAAGGATTACTTTCAAGGTCAGCCAATTTACACTATTAAAATTAAAAATGAGGGTTCTGATTATTATTATCCGATTTCTAGAGATGATAAACAGATCAAATATAAACCTGTTTTTATGAATTATAAAACAGCTATATATTCGTGGAATAATTTTGTAAAAAAACAAAAATATTCTAGACTATTGAAACATCCTGAGCTTATTGTATATAACTTAGAAGATTTTTTAGAGGAGCAAATAAGTGATTCTAAGCATAATCAGCTACCTTTTTTATTAATTCCATCTAAAAGTTCTTATGAATTTACTAAAAATAGTCAATTTAAGAAAACTCAATCAATCACATCGACTTATTTTTCTTATTTTAAGTTATGGACAAAAAGAATATTCTGGTCTTTGACCAGTAGACAACCGCAGGATTGGTAATACTGGTTTTTAAGTGAAAAATAGCTGAATTGTGAATTTATTTTCTTGAGTAGTATTCGACAATCAACAATTCATTGAGTTGTAAAGCAACCCATTCTCTTTCGATAGTACCATTTATTTTACCTAATAATTTATTTTTATCCAATTCTAAATGATTAGGTATATTAGCTAGGCCAGGATAGCTTATGTATTTCTCAATTATTTTTTTGGATATGTTAGTATTTTTAGCCTGTATTAAGTCACCTGGTTTACATTGATAGCTACATATATTTAGAACTTTATTATTAACAGTTATATGTCCATGATTTACTAATTGCCTTGCAGCAGGTATTGTAGGTGCTAATCCTAGTCTGAAGATAGTATTATCTAATCTCATTTCTAGCATTTGTAATAATATGAATCCGGTAGGTCCTTGAGCTTTTTTTGCTATCCTAATATATTTTAGTAGTTGTTTTTCACTTATTCCATAATTGAATCTTAGTTTTTGCTTTTCTTCTAAACGTACCGCATATTCAGAAGGCTTTTTAGGTTTTTGACCTTGTTCACCAGGTGGAGTAAGTTTTTTTGATGTTTTACGTGTTAAACCAGGTAGTTCTCCTAATTTTCTACATATTCTTAGTCTTGGACCTCTGTAACGAGACATAAGTAATTCCTTAAAATAGTTATAAATAGTAAAAAATAATAATTCAATCAATCACTTATTACAATAGTCTTTATTTGGACTTGTGTTTTTTAGGTGATAAAATCATAATAATATGCTTACCATCTCTAGATGGTGCTTGCTGTATATCAGCTAATACATTTAAGTCTTTTGCCATTTTATGTAAAAGTTCAATCGCTAAATCAGTATGCTGAATTTCTCTACCTTTAAAAGTAATTGTGGCTTTTACTTTATCTCCTGCTTCTAAAAAACGAAGAGCTTGATTAATTCTTACTTTGTAGTCATGTTGCTCAATTTTATATCTCATTTTTACTTCTTTTAGACTAGCATGGTGTTGTTTTTTACGTGCCTCCTTAGCTTTTTTTTCTTGGGTGAACTTATATTTTCCATAATCTATAATCCTACAAACTGGAGGATCTGATCGATCACTAATCATAACTAAATCCAATCCTTCTTCCTGAGCAATTTTTAATGCCTCTTGTGAAGAATAAATACCTAATTGAGAACCGGATACTCCTATTAAGCGTATTCTTGAATTAGTAATATGGTGATTAATAGTAACTTGGTTATTATGTCCTTGTTTAAAATTTTTTGATTTATCTAGCACAGATGAATTAATATATCCTGATTTATAAAAAAATACTCATAAAGGTTGTCAAACTATTATAGCATTACATAAAAACAGAATACAAATTCTGTTATCCTAGTTAGCAAATATAATTTAATATTATAGATTCACTAATCTTTTACTTATTTAATGACATGAAACATACATTATCAGTTTTAGTTGAAGATGAAGCCGGTGTACTATCAAGGATAGCGGGTTTATTTGCTCGTAGAGGTTTTAATATTGAAAGTTTGGCTGTAGGACCAGCTGAAAAGAAGGGTATTTCAAGAATTACGATGGTAATTCCTGGAGACAATAGAACTATTGAACAATTAACTAAACAATTATATAAATTAATTAATATATTGAAAGTTCAAGATGTTACCAATATACCTTGTGTAGAAAGGGAATTGATGTTGTTAAAAATAAAAGCTTCTACACAAAATCGTTCAGCAATCTTAGAAATAGCTTACATTTTTAGGGCTAAAGTTGTTGATATTGCATATGAATATCTAATTTTGGAGGTTACTGGTGATCCTGGAAAAATGGTCGCGATTGAACAATTATTAGATCAGTATGGTATAGTAGAAATTGCTAGAACAGGAAAAATTTCTTTAGTACGAGCTTCAAATGTTAATACTGAATTATTGAGAAATAAGTTGAATAGAAAACATGTTTTTGCAGATTAAGTAATTTGAAATTTATTGGGGGTGGAGGGACTTGAACCCTCACGATTATAAAAAATCAACAGATTTTAAGTCTGTTGTGTCTACCATTCCACCACACCCCCTATTTGTTTAGATTACCAGGCGGCACCCAGATTTGAACTGGGGATCGAGGATTTGCAATCCTCTGCCTTACCACTTGGCTATACCGCCACTATAATATGTAATTATTTTATCATAGTTTCATTAATTATTATTTCATCTTTAAAAGTTTTCTAAGAATCCATAAATAGGCGACTTTTTAAAATATCTTCGGATTGTATAGTTACTAAATCAGCTTTAGTTAATACTTTATTGCCACTGCCAAAAATACGATTTGCTTGTCTCATTCGAGCTCTATCAATTGCATTTCGTATACTTCTTGCATTTGCAAAATGTGGTTGCTTCATTCGTTTTTCTGCATAGTCTAATAAAACTAAGTCAGCTTCCATAGCAAACCTATACTGTTGATCTTCGAGCATTAATTTTGCTATTTGAAGTAATTCTTGAGCTGTATAGTCTGGAAAATCTACGTGATTAGTAACTCGAGAAGATAAGCCGGGATTTGATTCGTAAAATTTGTTCATTCTATCTTTGTAACCAGCAAAAATAACCACAATATCATCTCTTTGATTTTCCATAACCTGCAATAATATTTCAATTGCCTCAGCACCATAATCTCTTTCATTATCTGGCTTATACAAATAGTAAGCTTCATCTATAAATAAAACTCCACCCATTGCCTGTTTAAGCACTTCTTTGGTTTTTGGTGCAGTATGACCTATGTATTGACCAACTAAATCATCTCTTGTTACAGTCATTAAATGACCTTTGCGAATATAGCCTAATCTATTTAATATATCTGCCATTTTCATTGCTACTGTTGTTTTTCCAGTGCCTGGACTACCAGTGAAAGACATATGTAAGCCAGGGTTCCCTGATATTAAATTTAAGTTATTTCTTAATCTATCAATTAATAATAATGCAGCTATTTCTTTGATTCGTGTCTTAACAGGTATTAACCCTATTAATTCTTCTTCTAATTCATCTAGTACTTCTTGTATTTGTGTTTTATCGTATTCTTCTTGTAAATTAACAAGAGTATCATCAGGAAAATTTTGAGTCATGTTATCTTAATTTAATTGGAATTTTGTAATGGCTCTATTTATCGTTTAGAAAAGGCCATAAATATAATTATGACCTCTGCATATAAATATGTTTTTGAGTATTAGTAACGAGATCCTTCAGGTTTCTCTACTGCGTAACTATGGAAACTATATTTCTGATTTCGGCTAATGTCTTCTGATCTTATTAAAGCAAATCCAGGTTCAGAACTGGGTCTGTTAATGATAAAAGATAAAACACAACTTTCTATACCTCTTGTATTGTCAAAGGCATTAACTTTAATATATAAATTAGGATAAGCTTTACGGCAGTTCTTAATTTCATACATTACTGCTGCACTATCTTGAATATCAAATAATGGCAATCCCCAAAGTTCCCAATAGCTATTTCTTGGATGTGGATCTTCTGTATATTCAATATTTACAGACCATTTCTTAGAAATTGCATAATCAATTTGCTTACTAATTTGTTCATCGGTCAAATCTGGAAGAAAGGAAAAAGTTCCTTGTGTTAATCTCACTATTATATACTCCTTTAATGTATAAGAAGGTTGTATTGATTTTTAAATATAATAATTATTATTAGTACTTAAACATTTGCTGTTGGAGTTTCTACGTAGTCAGCAGTATCTGTAGAAGTATAGTTAAATGTAATATCTTTCCACAGATCTAAAGCTGTTTGTAAAGGTCCGCAAGTTTTTGCAGCATCACGTAGAATTTGTGGCCCTTCAGTAACATAATCACGACCTTCATTTCTTGCTAAAACCATTGACTCAAGAGCTACACGATTAGCTGTTGCACCAGCTTGAATACCGTCTGGATGTCCAATTGTACCACCACCAAATTGAAGAACTACATCTTCACCTAAGTAATCTAACAGTTGATGCATCTGTCCACAATGTATACCACCAGAAGCTACAGGAGTAACTTTTCTAAGTGAGGCCCAGTCTTGTTCAAAGAAGATACCTTGAGGTAAATTAACATCTAGATGACTTAATAATAAAGTATTGTAAAAGCCTTTAATCATTAAAGGATCACCTTCTAATTTACCAACAACTGTTCCTGCATGGATATGATCTACCCCTGCCATACGCATCCATTTACAAATTACACGGAAATTCATACCATGTTCTTTTTGTCTTGAATACGTAGAGTTACCTGCTCTATGTAAATGTAGTATCATATCATTTTTACGTGCCCATACTGCCATAGTTTGTATTGCAGTATATCCGATAACAAGGTCAACCATGATGATAATACTACCAAGAGCTTTTGCAAATTCTGCTCTTTCATACATATCTTCCATAGTTGCGGCAGTTACATTTAGATAATGACCTTTTATTTCTCCAGAAGCTGCAATAGATCTATTAACAGCTTCTATAGCATAAAGATATCTTTCCTTCCAGCGCATGAATGGCTGCGAATTAATATTCTCATCATCTTTTAAGAAATCCAATCCACCTTTTAGGCCTTCATATACTACTCTTCCGTAGTTTTTACCAGATAAACCTAATTTAGGTTTTACTGTTGCACCTAGAAAAGGACGACCGAACATATTCATTCTTTCACGTTCTACAATTACACCTGTTGCAGGTCCTTGAAAAGTTTTCAGATAAGCAACAGGCAGACGCATATCTTCAAGTCTTAAAGCTTTAACCGCTTTGAAACCAAAAACATTACCGATAATAGAAGCTGTTAAGTTAGCAACAGATCCTTCCTCAAATAAATCAATGTCATAGGCAATATATGCAAAATATTGATCATTAGTATTAGGTACAGCATCAACTTTATATGCCTTAGCTCTGTATAAGTCACAAGCTGTTAGTAGATCTGTCCAAACAACTGTCCAAGTTGCCGTAGAAGATTCGCCTGCAACCGCTGCAGATGCTTCAACAGGATCTACTCCAGGCTGAGGTGTAATACGAAATAAAGCAAGTATATCTGTGTCTTTAACTACATATTCAGGATCCCAGTAGCCCATTTTTGCATATGGTATTACACCTGATTCATAGCGCTCGTTCTTAATCCTTGTCCGTTGTTGTACGGATTGAGACATATATTCCTCCTTGAATTTAAGGCAGTATCATTAGATCTTATTTAAATCAATAAAAATAAGTCGTTTATTTTATTGACCTTAGTCTAGAATATATCATTATATGCTTATCAAATAATCTCAACCTTATTTATATTAGTGATAATATTTATTAATACTATGAGTATTTTAAAAATCGACTCAATAATTAATATTGTTATAAATGAAATAAAAGTATTTAAATAGATATTTAAAATTATATTTAGAATTCAGTAAATATAATGTGTATATATGTTAGAATTTTTTCAGCAAGGGATGTAAATTAAAGAGATTTTGTCTTGAAAGCATTACAAATTGGAGATAGTACTTTTGAAAAAGAAGTACTAAAATCAACTAAGCCAGTATTAGTTGATTTTTGGGCACCTTGGTGCGGTCCTTGTCGTATGGTTGCAACAGCAGTTGATCAAATTGCTGATGAATATAGTGAAAGTCTTAAGGTTGTAACAGTTAATACAGATGAAAATCCTGGTACAGCTACGACTTATTCTATAAGAAGTATACCTACATTAATGATTTTCGATAAAGGCAAGAAAGTTGATACTGTAATTGGAGCCGTTCCTAAGTCTACTATAGAAACAACAATACAAAAATATTTATAAGATTTAAGATATATGTCAAAAAAATGTCAAGTCACTAATAAAAAAGCAAATAATGCTTATGCAATATCTCACTCGCATATTCGTACAAAAAGACTGCAACATATTAATTTGCAAAATAAAAGAATTTGGTCAAAATTACAATCTCGTTGGATTCGTTTACGTATTTCGACAAAAGCCATAAAAAATATGGCTAAAATTAGTATTTAATCTTAAAAAAAAGAATAAAATAGTGACAAATTAATATTATTATGTTAGTATGTTACTATAATAAACCAATTTTAAAAGAGAGTTTTGGGAGAATAAATATGCAATTTCTAAGTAATCAATATAATTTAGATACTGAACATGAATTAATGTTAGAAAGACCAATTGGCTGGTCTTCAGCATGCCTAGATTCTACTATAGATTATTATCTAAATTGTAACTATATTGATTTACAAATCAATGAAGAAGAAGAAACAAATCAAAAAAATAACTAATTTCAATAATTAGTTTAAGCATCAGAAGTTAAATTCACTTCTGATGTTTATATAAATTGCTAGTATAGCTCAATTGGTAGAGCAGCTGATTTGTAATCAGCAGGCTATGGGTTCAAGTCCCTTTACTAGCTTCTTAAAATAAGCTCAAGCCAATGCTTTGTACAACGGGCGAATTAGCTAAAAGTAAATATGCAAATCCAGCTCCGCCAATAGAACCAACTAAAAAACCACCTGTAAACTGTCTCCATCCGATATTAGTTTGTAATAAATCTTTCGAATTTTCTTTATCAAAAGATACATTCCCATACATTGATAGACAGGTTGTTAAAATTATAACTAAGCCAACTGTAGATAAGAAACCTGCAAGTAGTGCAATATCAGTATTTCTTAAAGGACCTAATTTGTCAAAAGGACCGATCAAAAAATAACCATGTGCCATACCAATTTCTAATCCTCTGGAAAGTGGTGAAAGTCCTCGACGATATGCTGGTAAATTACTAATAAATACTTTAGTAAAATTTGAAGTACTTATTGGGGTAGAAAGATTTCCAACAAAAGGATCATTATTATAAGGCTGAATGAAGTCTGACATGAATCTGTTATCCAGGAGTAAATATATAAAAGATTATTATAATGTAAATGTAATTTACAAAATTGTGAGAGATATACTCAGATAATTTGTCAAAATATTAAAATATTCATAATCCAAAGCATAAAAATAGTATAATCTATGAACTAGCGACTTGTATAATTCTAAATTATATAGATAATATTGGTTGAAAGTTATTATATTTCTTATACAAAGGATCTACTTTCGTATGTTTACGTTTATTAGTTATATAATTTTTGTTGCTCTTTTTTCAGGTTTAGCACTAGGCTTATTTTTTAGCTTACAGGCAATTAAGCTAATTTAAATTTTTAGCTACTTAATGATAACTATAGTTAAGTAGCTAAAAACTAATTAATAAGTTTGATATTTTTTGATATATTAACTAGAGTAATAAAATTAAATAGAAACTTGAAATATTATTATGATTAATAAAAGAACAGATCAAATTCTTGGATCTCGTAGATTAAGTAATTACTGGTGGGCTACAATTATTTTGTTAGGAGGAATATCATTTTTCTTAGTTGGAATATCTAGTTACTCTCATATAGAAATTTTACCTTTTACTCAATCATCAGAAATATCATTTATACCTCAAGGTGCTATCATGATATTCTATGGTACTCTTGCTATATGTTTAAGTTTATTTTTATGGTTAACTATTTTCTGGAATGTAGGTGCTGGTTATAATGAATTTAATAATGAAAAAGGCATAATTACAATATTTCGATTGGGATTTCCTGGTAGAAATAGAAGCTTATCCTTAACTTATCGTATAAAAGAGATACAAGCTATACGCATAAATATCCAAGATGGCTTAACGCCAAAACGTGAAATTTATTTAAAAACAAAAGATAAAAGAGAAATACCTTTAACCCGTGTAGGACAACCCTTACTGCTATCCGAAATTGAAAAACAAGCCTCAGAGCTTGCAAAATTTTTAGGAGTTGTATTAGAGGGTTTAGAATAAGCAAATATAGTATACAAAACTCTTATTTAACTGAATTTTTGTGTTAGTATAATTAGAGTATTATTAAGCGGGTATAGTTTAGTGGTAAAACCTTAGCCTTCCAAGCTAATGATGCGGGTTCGATTCCCGCTACCCGCTTTATTATAAAAGAAGATGTTTGAATATTAATTCAACATCTTCTTTTTGCATCTGGCTGGATTCGAACCAGCGACGTTCTTTTCAGAATGGCGGATTATTAGAGTCGATTTTATAGAAACCTCTCTTACAAAACCGTACATGAAATTTTCATTTCATACGGCTTATCCTTTTTACCTAGTCTTTTGATTTATTTTTATATCAATCAGAACAATGTAATATAAATAAGCTTATAAATATATCTAGATTATTTTTTTATTTGCCAGATATAAAATATTTTATCTGAAATTACATGGATTTTAGATATTTGTATGCTATCTAAAATATGATAATAATACTTGTACCAATTTAATAATGTTTTTTGTACTGCTGATTTTGCATCAGCTGAAGTCAAATGATTTCTTGATCTCCATTGTCCTATTTGATTTTTATTATATAAAACAGAACGGATGTCGTTTAACAGCAATTTAATAACATTATTACTTGGTTCAAGGCTAAATTTTTTATTAGTTTTTATTAATATGTTAGCATCTGCAAAGCTGATTATCTGATCAAATTTTTTTTCATTTTTATATTTGATATAATTAATATCAATATCTATTTTTTTCATAAACAATGCTATACAAGGATTCAAATTACTAAGCTTTGAATATTTTATAAAAAGAATTTTATTTTCACTAATTAAGATGATGCTTTTATATATATTTTTAATTTTTAGGTTAAAATAAATATGCCACTCTATACCTATATACAATATAGTCTCTAATAACTTATATAGTTTATTTTGATTAACATGATAATTAGTCAATTTTTTTTGTATTTTTTTATAATTATAGTCAATTAAATTCTGTGAATTTAGCCATAGTTGTAATTTATTAGATATAAATTTAATACTGTTTATTTTATTTATAAAATATTGATTATTAAGAGACTTACTGTTTACATCAATATTAATAGAAGTTTTATAAACTTTTTTAGAGATTTTTGCAAAGTCTATAAAAAAATATTTGATTCTTATTTTTAACTTGTTAGAATATATTTCTTTTTTTGTAAGACATAAAAAATGTTCATATCTTGGTTGCCACTCAGGTTGCAGTAATAAAAATATTCTATATTGATCAACTTTATCTTTTATAAATCTAACAATAATATGTGGAGTTTTTTTTTATATTTATACAAAGGTATGAATAAATAAATATTTTCCAATAATAATGGCTCACAAACAAAACGTTTTTGCTTATTTGCTTAACTACATGTTGTATAAATAAAATTTGATAATCTGGATTCTTAAGAAGATTAAACTGTATCTTATGAATTTTATTTATATCACATTTTTTTGAAGCATTATATATTTTTTTTTGAAGATATAATATTATTTGTTCAATTTTTTTTAGATTGATGGTGAAATTATTTTCAATAATATAATTATTAATAGACATATTAAATTTCAAATAGCTTCAAAAGATTAATAGGTTTATAGTATAGGTGCAGTACGTTGGTTTAACTTTTATAAAAGCTTTTAAACTTTTTACTACATCTTAATAATATATAAATATTCATTACCTTAATTAACTCTAGCTAAAAACTTGAGAGTTTATATATTATTTATTCCGTTCCATATTTTCTATTGTATGATTAACTTAGACTCCTCTCTATATACCATCTCCAACTCTTATAAACCATATGTTAGTTAACTCATAATAACTACATATAGGTGGGTAAATATATTATATTCAATATATTTTTTCCAGTACTTTTTTCGAGGGTTTGTATGCCTAGTCTTATTAATCTTCCTAATAGCCTGCTTTATTTAAACTGATGTTAAGGTATAATCATATTTAAATCGACTATTAGAGTTCATTCATGATTTTAAATGGTCAGATTATAGCTGACAAAGAAAATATAGTTGTATATTTATTTAAAAATATCTTTTGTTTCGCTATAAAGTTGCATTGATAATTTTATTTAGAACCTTTAACGATCAAAAAACGGATCGCACATGAGTCCGCTGCCTTCGGCCTCTCGGCCACAGATGCATATAGATATCAATTATATAATTAAATTTATAAAAAATCAATATTATGTTACTCATTCATATTATGATATGTAGCAACAGCTGAAGGTGAAATTTTATTTAAATACTTAAATATCCAGTACTTAAAAATAGTATCCAATACCACAGGGAAAGTTGATATAAAAACAAAGATAAAGTTTCTACTTTCTGGTAAACCAAAGTGCCTTAAAATTACTTCAATAACTACTTCCCATCCATGGGGCGAATGAAAACCAACAAAAATATCTGTAAATAGAATAATTAGAAATGCTTTTGCTGTATCACTTAAGCCATATACCAATTGATTAATAAAAGATTTAAGAATAGAAATTTGTCTTCTAGTAAAACTAATAATTAAAGAGAATATTATAATAGATAATATATCGGATAGTACATTCTTAATAGCATTAATACTTTCTTGGGCATATTTTTGGGCAATTTCTATAGCCTTTTTTGTGATTTCTATATTTATTCTTTGGTAAGATGATTCAGGTATTTTACCAATTAAAATCTCAAAATGTATTTTTTCTTCAAATCTTTGTAACTCTGCAAAAGCTCTTTCTTCCTGAGAATCATTTAAAAATAAAATAGCTTGATCTCTACTCCACATATAATTTATCAATGGACTTAGAAGAAAGCTTTTGGATATTTGATTAACTAAAATAGGAGCAATAATCAAAATTAAGATGTATTTCATGGATGTAGCTGTATGGTACTGTGAGATTTTAAATTCTTCCAGTGCTTCAATTTCAGCATTAGGATCGAGTTCTTTTTTAAATTTCTCAAATATTTTTGTGATAGATTTAGGAATAAGGCTGATTTTCTCAAGACGAGATCTACTTATTTTATTAAAATTCCAATATTTCATATCGATTCATATAGTTAAAACTAAAAATTCATGTCTTGATTAGTTTGGAAATCATTGGGATACTTTAAATTAAAAGAGATAAATTCAAAACTAATTTCAAAGACGAATTTATTTATACTTATATATTTTACTTCTAATATGAATTTTCAAAAGGTAAAACAACCAGTATATTTACATAACAGGAGAACTGATAGTTTAGTATCACAGATGGTGCATGTAAATCAAAACGATTTATTAAGACAAAATATTAAAACAGTTATTGTTAAAGGTATAAGTAATGCCAATCTTAAGAAGATAATTTTTCAACATCTAAATATTAACCATATCTTTACACAAAAAAAATACTTAAGTTTTTATAAGCTTAATTTTATTATAAATAAATTAAGATATTCGGGATTCTTTAATAAAATTAGTGCATCTTATTTATCATTCAATAATCACCCCTATTTAATTATTCAACTTAACTTAAATCCTATTTTACAAGAAATTCTGATTCAAAATGTGGATGAATTAAAAGTACCAAAAAAGTATTTGATTTCTATATTACAAAAACAGATTGGTTATCCAAAAAGTTTAAAGATTATTAATAATATGATTCATAAAATACAATCTTGGTATTTTATTAGAGGCTATAAATGGGTTAAAGTCTCATACAAAATTTGTTATTCAAATAGACGCAAAATAGAGATTGCTATTCTGGAAAGCCAAATTAGTGATATTGAGATTCATTGTATAAATGGTATATCCCAAATCTATAAAAAAGAGATAGAATCTTTTATTCTGAATCAATTAAATATAATACGAGGTCAAAGTTTAAATTTTTATAATATAGAACTTGGTATAATCAAATTAAAAACCCAAAAATTGATTTTGAGTTGTAATTATGAAGTTCAATACACCAATAAAAATACTCTAAAAATTATTATAAAATATCGTTGTTTAGAAGACAGAATATCATATTTTTTCAATCGCAGTATTTACTTGCATTACCAATTATTAGATTCCATTTGTAAAGAAGCTTATATGGCTTTCAATGATATCCTAAATAGCTTTGATAGTTCTATTTACTGGAAGCAAATCAGAAATATTTATTTATGCTTACAGTATCAAGTCAATTCTTCAACTTTCAATAATTTGAGCTATAATAATCTCTTTCTTTCTAATTTTTTACAGATAAAAGATATTATAAAATATAAAAATCAGGATGATGCATTTATTATTCTAAAAAATAATCTAAAATTCAAGCATCATATTAATCATTTAAATAATTTTTTCACTAACTTAATTATCTATCTTGAAAAATACCAAAGAAAAACAAGTATTATTATTTCATATAATTATCCTATCGTGAAAAATAACCAATATCATGAAAAATATTCTTTATTATCTACATTTCAAAATATATTTAAAATTAAAAGCAGCATATTTAAAGCCATTTTTGAACAAGTAAAGTATAAAAAAAAGTTTTTTGATAATGACTATATTTCTTACGGCACAGATATAATGTTTACGCACAATTTATCATCAGATATTTATATTTTTCAAAAGTTAAGTTTATTTGATAATATATATGACAAAAACCTTTTATATAGAAAGAACTTGCCTGAAAATTTATATAAATTTTTCAGATTAACAAATAACACACTGAAAAATAAAGTCTACACAATACATCAAAAATTTATTTACTACATAATAGATATCAAATCAAATGCATTAAATTTCAAAGATAGACTTATCCCAAGTAATCTATGGAATTTTTCTATCAGTGCTTATACTCCACTGCTATTCAATTCTAAAGAATTCAACAGAAGTAAAAGAATAAATCATTTAATTAATATACAACATAGCCGTATAATCAGTTTTTCTAGTAATACATTAAATGCTTTAACCAATACATTTATATTTAATATAGATTTCAAAACATTTTTAGGAGCTGTTAGATATATCCCTGTTAATGTGCTAAATTTTTTCAATAATTGGCAAATATTCCAGAATTCTAGTGCTGATTCAACGATAAAAATATACCCATACTTGTACACTAATATAGAATATCATATATACAAACAATATAATATTTGCTTATTTCTATTTCTTGATCATAAGCAATATTTTAATCTCAACCATATTGACCATGAAATTAATCAAATAAAAGGAGGCCTTTATCTTTTTGGCACTGGTTTAGAAATTAGTTTACCAATTCATCAGATACCGGTTATAAAAACAAAATATGAAATGAATATTAATGGAAACTGTCGGCTATATACTAAATTATATTTTAAGTAAATAAAAGATTATATATAATGAATTCTAGATTTTTTATGAATAAAATAGAAGGGAATTGGATTATACAAAGTACAAATTATTCTTTATTAAAGAATACAATCTCTACATCCATTAATGAGGTAATTTGGAAGGAAATACAAAATGTGAATAATGACATAGAAATAATAATAAAAAATATTATTACAAAATTTTCTATTAACAATATTAGTATTTATATTATAGAATCTAGTAATCATAAAAGAATTAAAAAATTTTATAAATTTTTTCTGTATAATGAAAAAATAAATAAAGGTAGTATTCTAAAGCTAAATCATACCGGCAATATAGTTAGTAAAGCTTCTTTTAGTTATAGAAATAATCAATACTTTCATATTAAATCTAAATATAATGATTTTGATATAACCGAAAATGTATATTTTATTAATCCTAATCTGAAAATTATAAAATCCGTGATTAAAAAGAATGAAACATGTATAGGTATATCTTTTTCATCTGAAATTAGAATTAATTAATTAAAATACTGAATAGCAAAGTATTTTAATTAATTAATTTAAAACACAATATAACAGATAAATTTTATTCTAGGTCTTTACGATTCGGATTTCTAGAGGGATCATTTGATAAAAATCCAAAAAAGAATAACGATACAAAGAAAATTACAGTAGTATAAACAAAGATTTTTAAAGTAAACATTATCTACATCCTTAATAAATATAATTACTCCAATATATTGTATATTAAAAGTAAGATGAAAAGACTAATTTATATGAAGAATTATCTTTGGATAATTATATGAGCAGGATGTATATTTATTATATTAATTGCAAGCTCTTTATTGTTATTAATGTTCTTTGATATTAATAATTTGCCTTCTATAATTACATAATCTCCCTTAAAATATAAATCAAAAGCATCTTGGCTAATTTTACCATAAACTACTGCTGTTGCATAGCATAAAAGCTTTCTTTTGTGTGGAAAGCTAATCTTGAAAAGTGTTGAATATGTATTATTATTAAGTAATCTTTGTGGTAAATCAATAATTCGTGCAGTAATAAAACAGATGTTCATATATAGTTGAAGAAATTAAATAGAATGCTAAATTAATATATTAAAAATTATCTATATAACTTATGTTTTTATTTTGTTCACTCAATTCTTTCATTTTCTTTAAAATACGTGAAAAATATTCTTCTAAATAGTTTTCCAGAGAATTAATTTCAGAAGCATTAATATGAAAAATAGAATAAACTTCATCCATTGATATATCAAAAGACTGTTTTTCTATTAACATATTTGTAAAAGCCAATCTTTCTGAAATATTCCAACTCCATTGAAAAAATTTAGTAAATTTACGCATAAATTGCAAGGTAAAAATAGGAATGGTGGAAATTCTTGATTTTTGACCAGAAAGCTTTTCACACAATTCAATAATTTCAAAAGAAGTCCAAGAATCCTTTCCTGCCAAGATGAAAGTTCTATTTTTAGTAGCTTGAATAGATAAACTTCTAATAGCAAATTTAGCAACATCCTGAGTATCAATATACGGAATAGATGTAGATTCTTTTGTGGTCCATACAGATTGCTGATCCAATATAGGTAAAGCGTATTGACTAATTAAACCCTGAAAAAAACCGCAAAGTGAAAAAATCGTATAATCTAAATCAGAATTAATTAACTCTTCTTCAACTCGAACTTTTAAATTCATCAGAGGTATATTAGAATAATTTCGGGCATCAAAAATAGAAAAAAATATGTAACGTTTAATTTTAGCTAGTTTGGCTGCTTTTATTAAAATTTTTTTGCTGTCTAGATCTATTCTATTAGCTGTATAAAAATCAGAAACTCTGGCAGTTGAAGCATCAATTATAGCAGTTATTCCATAAAGTGTCACAGGTATTGTCTGTAGTACTTTCAAATCACCGTAAATTAGTTCAGCACCCCACTCTTTTAAAAAAGCAGCTTTTCTAAAGTTCCTTACAAAACACTTAACTTGAAAACCTTCATCTAATGCTTTTCTAACAACTTGTCTTCCTAAAGTCCCCGTTGATCCTATAACTAATAAGCTCATATTTTTTTAATTTAGTTAAAATAGTATATATAGGTAGAGAGGGACTCGAACCCTCAAAACTAAAGTTGTCACATTTTGAGTGTGATGCGTATACCAATTTCGCCATCTACCCGATCATAAAAACGATATTCAAATAGTATTATAAAAAGAGAACATAATTAAAATTGTTATTATATAATTGAAATAAAGCTAATAAAAATATGAACCTTTCTCAATTATCGAATACCTATCAATTCTTATACTCACCTAAGAGCTGGTTACATGTAAAAAATAAAAACTATAAAATAGTATATTTTTTTCTACAACTTATTATATTACCATATATTAGTTTACAATATATAGTTATCATTTTTACCACAACTTTAATATTTTTCAAATTTGTTAATTTACCAATTAGCATACAAAAAAACCTTTGCACAACAGCTACATTTTTTTTACTTACTCTAGCTAATAATATACATTATACAACAAAATATGTAAAATATAAGTATATAAATAACAATATCATAAGAATTAAACCCTTCAATTTCATTGATAAACTTCTTTATACAAAAAACTATGCTTTTGAAAAAGTCATCCAATATGAATTATATTTATCTAGTTCGATAAGCCGCCTTATAATGATAAGCTTAACATATTTATTTACTATAAAAATATTTTTACTGACAACTAATTATGAGGAGATTATTATTTCATTACTAGGACAAAGAAATATTACAACAATTATTCAAAATTCAGAAATACCTTTTATAGTAGTTTTATCATCACAATTTTTAAAAATTATTTTTACACATATTGATAAATTAAAAGTAGCATATTTAATTAGAGGTATCAAATTGAAAGAAAATAACTCTTTTCAAAAGAACATATTAGCTTATTTTTTCCTTATAAATGGCTTTTTTATTACTTTTTACACAAATATTGATTTTATTGCTAAGACATTACATAGCCGAGATTTATTAAGTCGTGATTTATATCTTATTAATATTTACAATACAAAAAAATAAATTCTTAAGACTTACATTATACGAATTTATTATAATCATATTAATAAAAATATGTATAATATATAGAATAATGACTAATAAAAGATCATCACAGCTAGATAAATTGATTAATCAACCATACAAATATGGTTTTTCTACCAACATTGAGTCAGAAAATTTCCCAAAAGGATTAAATGAAACAATTATTAGCTCTATATCTGATAAAAAGAATGACCCTTTATATCTACGTAAATTTCGTTTGAATTCTTACTCAAAGTGGACAAAAATGAATGAGCCACTATGGTCGAGATTAAAATATAATAAAATTGATTATAATGACATAATTTACTATTCTACACCTAAATTTAAGAAGAAGTTAAATAACTTAGATGAAGTAGATCCAGAGCTGCTAAAAACTTTTGATAAGCTAGGAATCTCCTTAAGTGAACAAAAACGATTAACAAATGTAGCTGTAGATGCAATATTTGATAGTGTCTCTATTGCAACAACTTTTAGAAAAGAGTTATCTGAAGCAGGAGTAATTTTTTGTTCTATTTCTGAAGCTATTCTCCGATATCCAGAATTAATCAAAAAATATTTAGGTTCTGTTGTGCCTAGTGGTGATAATTATTTTGCAGCATTAAACTCTGCTGTTTTTAGCGATGGATCTTTTTGCTATGTTCCTCCCCATACACATTGTCCACTCGAATTATCAACTTATTTTCGAATTAACAATAAAGAATCTGGACAGTTTGAACGTACTTTGATTATCGCTGATAAAAATAGTTATGTAAGCTATTTAGAAGGCTGTACTGCTCCTCAATATGACAATAATCAATTACATGCTGCAGTGGTTGAATTAGTTGCATTAGAAAATGCAACCATTAAATACTCTACAGTTCAAAACTGGTACTCGGGTAATAAAAAAGGACAAGGAGGTATTTATAATTTTGTTACAAAAAGAGGTTTATGCATAGGTACAAATTCAAAAATTTTCTGGACACAAGTAGAAACAGGTTCAGCAATTACTTGGAAATATCCTAGTTGCGTTCTAGTTGGTAAAAATTCAGTTGGAGAATTTGCTTCTGTAGCATTAACAAATAATTATCAACAAGCTGATACAGGCAGTAAAATGATTCATGTTGGTAGCCATACAAAGAGTCGAATTCTATCTAAAGGTATTTCTGCTGGTCATTCTATTAATAACTATAGAGGACTTGTTAAAGTTGGTCCAAAAGCTTATAATTCTCGGAATTATTCGCAATGCGATTCATTACTTATTGGAAAAAAATGCCAAGCAAATACTTTCCCATATATACAGATACAAAATGCTTCTGCTAAAATAGAGCACGAAGCCTCTACTTCAAAAATCGGAGAAGAACAGATTTTTTATTTTTTACAACGTGGTATTCATATAGAAGAAGCCATCTCTTTAATGATTAGTGGCTTTTGTAAAGATGTCTTCAATGAACTTCCAATGGAATTTGCGATGGAAGCAGATCGTCTGTTAAACTTAAAATTAGAAGGAACAGTAGGTTGAAATATGAAAAAAAATATACTTGAAATTCAAAATTTACATGCTAGCATTAATAATGTAGAAATATTAAAAGGCTTAAATTTATCTGTAAATGAAGGAGAAATACATGCTATCATGGGTCCAAATGGTTCAGGTAAAAGTACTTTATCAAAAGTTATTGCTGGACATCCTTTATATAGCATTACAGAAGGATCTGTTAAATTAAATCAAGAAGATATTACATATTGTGAGCCGGAAGAAAGAGCTAATAAAGGCATTTTTTTAGCGTTTCAATATCCAGTAGAAATTCCTGGTGTAAATAATATAGATTTTTTACGTTTAGCCTATAATGAAAAACAAAAAAAGAATAATCAGCCAGAGCTTGATCCACTGTCTTTTTTTGATTTGATTAATCAAAAAGCTAAACAAGTTAATATGAATCCTGAATTTTTAACCAGAAATGTTAATGAAGGTTTCTCAGGAGGAGAAAAAAAAAGGAATGAAATTTTACAAATGGCTTTATTAGATAATAAGCTCTCAATTTTAGATGAAACAGACTCTGGCTTAGATATTGATGCTCTCAAAAGTATTTCGACAAGTATTAATAATTTTTTTAGCTCTCAAAAAGCTATCGTACTCATAACACATTACCAAAGACTATTGAATTATATCATTCCTGATTTTGTACATATTATGCAAAATGGCAAGATTATATGCACAGGTACTGCAGAATTAGCAAAACAATTAGAAAAAGAAGGTTATAATAATCTACTCAAAATGAAAAATAATTAGCATAATAATTAATAAAATAATGATTAATTTAATATTAATCATTATTTTAATAAGATTTTAAGAAAAGAATCCTTGCTTAACATCTGCAATAGATTTTTTTAATAACTCTTCATTATCTGGATTTAATTTTTTAGTATTACGAATATCTTCGCCAAATTCTGGCTTAGAATTTTGTAAATCTTGACGTAATGCAATAATAAATTTATTTACTTCTGTTAAGGGAATACTATCTAAGTAACCGTTTATGCCAGTATAAATAATAGCTACCTGTTCTTCTACTGGAATAGGGGAATTCTGAGGCTGTTTTAAAATTTCACGTAATCGCTGACCTCTTGCTAACTGATTTTGTGTAGCTTTATCCAAATCAGATGCAAATTGAGAAAATGCTTCGAGTTCTGCAAATTGCGCCAACTCTAATTTCAATTTCCCTGCAACTTGCTTCATCGCTTTTACTTGAGCAGCAGAACCTACTCTAGATACAGATATCCCAACATTAATTGCTGGTCGAATACCAGAATTAAATAAATCTCCAGATAAAAATATCTGTCCATCTGTAATAGATATTACATTTGTTGGTATATATGCTGATACATCACCTGCTTGTGTTTCAATAATAGGTAAGGCCGTCATACTACCTCCGCCTAAGCTATCATCCAGTTTTGCAGCTCTCTCTAATAATCTAGAGTGTAAATAGAAAACATCTCCAGGATATGCTTCTCGTCCAGGAGGTCTTCTTAAAAGAAGAGACATTTGACGATATGCTTGAGCTTGTTTTGTAAGATCATCATAGACAACTAACGTTGCTTTACCTTTATACATAAAATACTCAGCTAATGCTGCTCCAGTATAAGGAGCAATATACTGAAGCGTTGCTGAATCATCAGCATTAGCTGCAACGATTATTGTATAATCTAAAGCTCCCTTTTCTTCTAAATCTGACACAACTTGGGCCACGGAAGATGCCTTTTGGCCTATAGCTACATAAACACAAATTACATTTTGTCCTTTTTGGTTTATAATTGTATCTAAAGCCACAGCTGTTTTACCCGTTTGCCTATCACCAATAATAAGCTCCCTCTGGCCTCTACCAATTGGAATCATAGAATCAATTGCAGTAATACCTGTTTGCATAGGCTCACAAACGGACTGTCTTCCAATGATGCCCGGGGCATATGACTCAATTAGCCTTGTTTCTGATGTACTAGGTGTACCTTTAGCATCTATAGGAGAAGCCAATGGATTAACAACTCTGCCTAAAAATTCATCACCAACAGGTATTTGAGCAATTTTTCCTGTTGCTTTTACAGCACTTCCCTCTAAAATATTTCTACCTTCGCCCATCAAAACTACGCCAACATTATCACTTTCCAAATTAAGTGCAATACCAATAGTTCTATCTTCAAATTCTAAAAGCTCTCCAGCCATAACTTCATCAAGGCCATATACTCGCGCAATTCCATCTCCAACTTGTAATACTGTACCAACATTAGTGATCTGTAATGTTTGATCATATTTTTCAATTTGCTGACGTATAATACTACTTATTTCATCAGGTCTAATATTTACCATGTGTTTACTTATATTATATTAATTAACAAAAAATAGTCGAGATAATGACTTAAAGATAAATAGCCAAGCTTATAAACTAGCTACATTAAGATAAGATGTCATCTGATTTAATTGACCATATATACTCATATCTATGATTTTTGAGCCAATTTTAATAACAAATCCACCAATTAACTCTGGATCTATATGTATTACTAATTTTACTTCTTTGGAACCTGTTATATCTTGTATTTTTTTTTCCAAAGATTCTTGCTGCAAATCCGTTAATACCGCTGCAGTATAAATATTAGCTACGGTTGTCAATTTTAACTTATATACTAAATTTAGATAGCAATCAATTATTGCATCTAACAAATTAATTCTGCGACGATCAGCTAAAATAGAGAGAAAATTTAGTACATGAGAACTCACTTGATCTAAAAATAATTTTTGTAAAACTTTTTTTTTAATTTCAGGATTTACTAAAGGATTAGACAAAAATTTTTTTAGTACATCTGATTTGGATACCGTATCAGAAATTAAATATAAATCTTGATTAGTTTTTTCAATCAACTGGATCAGCTGAGATGACTCGAATAGAGCTTCGGCATACGGTAACGCAGCTTTGTTTAAAGAACTGCTTTGACTCATAAGTTATCTCCTAGTTGCATAATATTTTCATCAGCTATTTTACTTTGTATAGAGACTGTCATTTGTCTTTTTAACTCTAATGACACTTGACGTATTGCTAAACTTGTGATTTGTTTTTGAATCTGTTCTCTAACCTGCATTTCTGCTATGGAAATACTTACCTTACCTGCTTCTGTTAAACGCTCGATATCTAATTTGCCTTGAGCAAGTATGGATTTTCTTACTTTTTCAGCTGTTATTATTGCTTCTTGCTCAATTTGTTTAATAACAACCTCTGTTTGCTTAAATTGTTTTTCAGATTCTAGCAATCTAATATTTGCTTGTTTTAAACGTTCTTCAGATTCTTGAATAGCAGTCACAACTTTTTTCTGCCTATTTTGTAAAGTAGCACCTAAAAATTGCTTCAATACATAAATCAATCCAGATAAAAGCAATAAGATATTAACAACATTAGCCTCTAAAAAATCCGTATTAAAGCCAAAGCCAGTATCTACAGAATGCTTGCAAAGAATTTGATATACTTGTATATAATTGTGCATATAAGTCCAGATTGTTATTTAATTGCTTATAGTAATTACTCTAACTCAAATTATAAGAATTGATGACTTAATAACTTAGATTTAATATGATTACTTAACATATCAACCTGATCTTCTAAAGTTTTTAGGGCTTGTTCTTTTTGAACATTTAATTGTTCAGAAGCTTCATACACTAGTTGTTCTGCTTCTTGTTGAGCCTTCTTAATATTTACTGAAACGATACCCTGAGCTTCCTTCTGAGATTCTCGAATAGTATTTTGTGCTTTTTTTCTAGATTCAGCAAGAGCTTGTTCATATTTTTGTGTTAATTCATCTGCTTTTAATAAATAAGCTGATGCAGTAGTCAAGCTATTTCTTATATAATCTGCTCTTTCATCTAATATATTAGTAACTGGCCTATAAAAAAGATAATTCAATGCAAACATTAATAAAAGAAATTGTAATATCATTAATGGTAAAGTCGCATTAAAATCAAATAGACCTCCTTCTATGTGAGATTTACTTTCCTCCACAACTGATAAGATAAGTACATTTATCATCATATAAATAATCTGTAGGTATGAATAAAAACTTCAATTTTTTGGATTTTATAAAACGCTTAGTTGTTTTACATATCTAAACTCCTGCATTATGTAAAAAACTAAGCGTTTAAACTTATACTAACCAGTATAAGGATTTGCAAATAATAAAGATAGCGCAACAACTAAACCATAAATTGTTAATGACTCCATGAACGCTAAACTCAATAATAAAGTACCTCTTATTTTTCCTTCTACTTCTGGTTGCCTAGAAATTCCCTCAACAGCATTAGCAGCTGCACTTCCTTGTCCAATTCCAGGCCCAATAGCAGCTAAACCTACAGCTAAACCAGCGGCAATAACAGATGCAGCAGAAACAATTGAATCCATAGTTTTAGTTTTTTTATAATATAAATAGAAAATTAACAGATTTCACTTTAATATCAGATATTTACTCTTCAGAATGCCCCTCTATTGCTTCACCAATATAAGCTGCTGATAAAGTGGAGAAAATTAAAGCTTGTATAGAACTCGCAAATAAGCCTAAGATCATAACTGGCAAAGGTATGAAAAGAGGTACTAATAATGTGAATACTGATACTACTAATTCATCAGCTAGAACATTACCAAATAAACGGAAACTTAAAGATAATGGTTTTGTAAAGTCTTCTAAAATATTAATAGGCAGTAAAACTGGAGTTGGTTCAATATATCTAGCAAAATAGCCTAGACCATTTTTACTTAAACCGGCATAAAAGTAAGCAAGAGAAGTGAGTAAAGCTAAGGCTACTGTTGTGTTAATATCATTTGTTGGAGCTGCCAATTCACCTTCTGGCAACCTTATTAATTTCCAAGGTATTAATGCACCAGCCCAATTGCTTCCCAAAATAAATAAGAAAATTGTAGCAACGTAAGGTACCCACTGCCTATATTTATGTTCTCCAATTTGATTTTTGGCAATATCTTGCAAAAACTCTAGAACAAATTCCATAAAATTCTGTAATCCTTTAGGGATACGATTCAAGCTTCGAGTTCCTATAAATGACACAAGCAATAAAACAGAAATTACTAGCCAAGAAACAATAAAAACTTGCCCATGTATTTTATAGTTACCTATTTGCCAATATAAATGTTTACCTACTTCAACTGCAGAAATATTCAACAATGAAACTAAATTTAATCTGCTTTGATACATAGAAAGTACCATTTTAATAAAAATAAACGTAATCCATAGTAAAAAAATATTAATAATTCTTGTAGATCCATCTCTATCTCAACCAATGAAGTATCATCATAACTAATTATATATGTATATAAAGTTTATTTAACTTTATTCTATAAATTTAAATATTAATAATTCTAAATATATATCTTTTATATATAATGAAAGCATATTTCTTATATCGTTAATTTTTCAAGATATCTGCAACTTCATTCGAGAAATCAACTCTATTTTTTTCAATACCTTCTCCTAAAATAAATTTTTGGAATCTTCGAACTTTTATATTTTCTCCCAGTAAAGCTATTTTCTGTTCAATTAAATTAGCAATTGAAATATCTGGGTTACGTATAAAAGCTTGATCTAATAAAGATAGTTCTTTAAGCCTTTTTTGTATTCTACCTTTTACAATTGAAGCTCGAATATTCTCTGGCTTATTAATTAAATCTTCTTTACCTAATTCTATTTTTTCTTCTGAAGAGATAATATGGTCTGGTATATCTTGTTTTGAAACATACTCAACATCCGGACATGCAACAATTTGCATTGCAAGATTTTTTGCTAATGCATGAAATTCAGAGTGTCGAGCAACAAAATCTGTTTCACAATTTAACTCCAATAATACCCCAATACGTGACCCGGCATGTATATAACTTTCAATTAAGCCTTCAGTAGCTATACGAGTTGATTTTTTGCTTGCAGAAGCCAAACCTTGCTGTCTTAAATTTTCAATAGCTAATACCATATCTCCTTTTGCAGCTTGCAATGCTTTTTTACAATTCATCATTCCTGCACCTGTTTTATTGCGAAGTTCTTTTACACTCTGAGCAGATACATGTATACACATAAATATATTATCCTTAACTACTTAACTAAATCATTACCGTTATTTCATAATAGTACTAAATATTATTTTCATGAAACAATTCAACGCTATTCTCTTCATGATTCTGATAAACATCTTGACCTTCTAAAATAGCATCTGCTATTTTACTAACAATTAATTTAATAGATCTAATAGCATCATCATTAGCTGGTATAGGAATATCTATAAGTTCTGGATTGCAATTAGTATCAAGAATACATATTGTAGGTATACTTAGCTTTATACATTCCTGAATAGCTGTAGACTCTCTTTTTTGATCAATTATTATAACAATATCTGGAAGCTTTTTCATATGCTTGATCCCATCCAGATGTTTTTTTAATTTTTCCAATTCTTTACGTAAAATTGTAGCTTCTTTTTTTGGTAGTTGTTCTATGAATCCAGAAGCTTCTTGTTTTTCAAGATCCTTAAGCCTTTCCACTCTTGATCTAATAGTCACCCAATTAGTTAACATACCACCTAGCCATCGTTGATTTACATAAAAAGAATTAGATCTAAGAGCTTGTTCAGCAATAATACCTGCTGCCTGCCTCTTTGTTCCTAAAAACAAAAATTTTTTACCTTCGGAAGAAAAATTTTTAACCAAATTATAAGCTTCTGTTAATAATTGTGCTGTTTGCACTAAATCAATAATATGTATACCATTACGCTCTGTATAAATATAAGGGAACATTTTAGGATTCCACCTCCTAGCTTGATGTCCAAAATGTACACCTGCTTCTAATAAATCGGATAAAGATACACTTGCCATATAAATTTAAAATACTTCTCCATATATATTGAATTGCTACAAACTTTTTTTCTTTATTCGCTTAAGTTTGAATATATTTTAATAAATACTAAATCAAAAATTGAAAAATTCAGACATCAAACTTAAAAACATTCTAAATGATATCAGTATTAGGTTGCAAATGATCTTTATCATTTTCAAACTCAGAAAAATTTCTTGCTATTCTATCATCAAGAATAATATCATCAAAATTAGAAATGCTATTATTAATCAAATTTATTTTTTTTAAAGTATTAAGTGATTTTTTTTCATGTGAACCTGTACTATAGTTTACAATATTATGACTATAAGTATTAAATCCTGTGCCTGCTGGAATTAGACGTCCAATAATTACATTCTCTTTCAAACCCCTTAACCAGTCGAGCTTACCAGAAATGGCCGCTTCTGTTAATACTTTAGTAGTTTCTTGAAAGCTTGCTGCAGAAATAAAACTTTCTGTATTAAGAGAAGCTTTTGTAATACCTAATAAAATTGGATGATAGGATGCGGGATACTTATCGATCATATTTAAAACTTTATTAATAGCTTCAATTTTTTGTAGCTCAACCATCTCTCCTGGTAAATGATTAGTATCTCCACCTCTCTCTATCTTTACTTTAGAAGTCATCTGCCTCACTATAACTTCAATATGCTTATCAGATATATCTACACCTTGAGATTGGTAAACAAGTTGCACCTCTTTTACAAGAAGTAGCTGAATTTCTTGAATACTCATTCTAGTTGCATCGTATAAACTTAGTCCCAAACTTAAATAAAAACGGAACTTATTTTCAAGCAATAAATGTGGATTAAACGAGCTATCCGCTTTTTTTCTTGCTTCTAAAACCTCTTCTACTCTTGGTAAACCTTGAATAATATCACCGGTTTTTGCTCTATCAAAAATAAGTGTAGCAATACTTTCCCCACGTTGAACCAAGTTATCATGGTCAACATGCAAGATTGAGCCATTAGAAATTAAATATGGCCGACCTATTCGTAAGATTACTTTATGTTGATCAATATGGATTATTTGACCGGATTCCAATGCTTTTATATTTTTTGCGATTTCTTCACCTTTATATATCCAATCATGGATTTTAACTTTAACATCATTACTATTACTTATAGTAAAGATATATTTATCGAAATCAGTAAGAATTAATAATCTACGATTATATGTTTTTAACTGTTGAATATCAAGAATCTGACCTTTTGTATTTGATAATAATTCTGTTTGTGCAACTACTTCACCAGACTCTACAAAAGAATTATTAGAGACCAGTATTCGAGTTCTTGTTAAAATCTCTTTATTTTGAGGTATAGGATTATCTTTAATGAATAAATTATCTGCAACAATAAACTTTAAATTTGAATACAAATTACTATAACTACTAAATTCCACAAAGCAATTAAGGTCTGATAGATCTTTATTAAATTCTACAACTAAATACGTCTTAATTAAATCAACTCCACTAATAGACTTAATTCTTGCTCCATCTTTAAAATCAATTATTCTGATTAAATTCATTTGAATAGTACCTATTCCAAAAGAATCGCTCGTATAATTAAAGAGATAATTTTTCTTTGGTATAGAATATACAACAACTGGACGTATTAATAATAAACTTTTATTTATAAGCTCTAAATATTCCCAATACACTAATTTATGTGTATAAATATCATCAATAATTTTTTCTCCCGGACGTAAAAAACCTCTCCTTTTTGAATTACTGCAAAAAAGATTTTTATCATCTATATTATAAATGGTGCATGGCTTAATTATAATTTCTCTTACAATGCTATCTTTTTCTACAACCTCAACAACACCATGATTTTGGGCAAATGTATTTTTTATAATCTCTGTACCGGATTCTATAAAATCACCATGCTTAACTAATAATAACGAGATATCTTTATTTATTTCATGAGTTTCTTCGGGGATCCACAAAACATACCCTGCTCCCAGGATGTTATAGTATTCATTATTTAATCCAGATTTTTTTTTGGATACAGATAAATCAAGATATTTAATTATACCACCCGTTTTGGTTTTATAAACATCTGAAATAAGTTCACCAATAATTTGCTTATTAGTGATCTTTTCACCAGGTACTATTTTCAATAAAAATTTGTCTTGATTATAGACTTCTAAAATCGAATAACTAGTAGAATAATATTTATCAATATAAACTTTCAAATTAGAAAAAGTTTGAGAAACTGTAACAACCAAAATTTCTCGGCTTGAATTATTATTTATGTTGCTAGATATTCTAATACGACCTGAATATTTGCTTACAACCTGTGTACGTGCTAATAAGCTACCAATATTAATCATTTGAGTTGACTTTACAATAATTTGTGCATTATCAGGTATATTGTGTACTCTACCAGATAAAACCCAAACTAGACCTCCTTTTTGAGCACTTCTGATAACATATTGCTTATTTTCTATTTCTTCAATTGTTAAATCAGTAAAGTAAATTTTTCCTGAAATATCTGTGATCACTGACTTTTGTGCTTTTTCAGTTGCCAAACGACTGCTCAATGGATATTCAGCTATTAAATGATTTTTTAATATATTAGAATTATTTTCAACTAATAGCATTGTTCCTTTAATTAAAGGCATGACCTCAGATTTTTTTTGTTCAGTACTATGTAAAATCACTTTACAATCTTTATTAACCAAGTAGGCTTTTTCTCCATGCCTTGTTCTAGTTATTGTTAAAGAAGCTTCAGATGGATGTTCAATTATACAATCTATTGGAGAATAAATTTTATCTGCAAACTCTCCAGTAAATACACCACCTGTATGAAAAGTTCGCATAGTTAACTGAGTACCTGGTTCTCCAATAGACTGAGCAGCTATAATACCTACAGCTTCTCCTAAGTCAACAAGTCTTCCATGTGCTAAATTCCAACCATAACACATCTGACATACTGAACTAATAGAATCACAGGTAACAGGTGATCGCACTAAAACCTTTTTAATATTTGCTTTAACTATGGACTGTGCTAGAATATCATTAATATCTTGATTGGCATGAGCAATCAAATGATTAGTTACTGGATGAAACAAATCTTCTGCTAATAAGCGACCTATTAAAGATTGCTCTAAACGAATTAGAACTTTATTATTGTCAATAGTATCTTCTAATAAAATACCTTTAGATGTCTTACAATTAGTTTCACGAATTATAACATCTTGTGCAACATCGACTAATCTTCTGGTCAAATATCCAGAATCTGCTGTACGTAAGGCTGTATCAACTAAACCTTTACGTGCTCCATAAGAAGAAATAAAATAGTCTGTAACAGTTAATCCCTCACGAAAATTACTAGAAATTGGCAAATCAATTATTTGACCTTGGGGATCAGACATTAAACCACGCATTCCTACTAATTGTCTAACTTGAGAAATATTACCACGAGCTCCAGAAAAAGCCATCATATAAATTGCATTTAAAGGATCTGTCTGCTTAAAATATTGGATAACTTCTTTCTTTAGCGTTTCACTAGAATTATTCCAAGTATCAATTACTTTTTGAAATCTTTCTACAGCTGTAATTTCTCCTCTTTTATATTTATAATCAGCTTGCATAATTAGATTTATTGTAGATTTCAATAAGGTTTTTTTTGCTGGAGGAATTCTTAAATCTTCTAAGCTTAAAGATATGCCTGCTTTTGTTGCATAATAAAAACCTAAATCTTTCAACCTATCTGCCATATTAGCAGCACGAGCGATACCATAATTACGAAAAGACCATATTATCAATTGCTTTAATTTACTTTTATCTATTACAATATTAGAGAAACTTAAATCTATTTTCTGTTTTTTCATTTAATAGTCCTGCTGATTTAATCAGATAAAGATTCTTGTACAACTTTATTAAATAAAATACGCCCAGCTGTAGTTCTTATATATTGGACTACTTTATTACCCAGAGCATCTTCTTTAGTGATTCTGTTTAAGAAAATTTTATTATTTCCTCCAGAAATCAATTTTTCTACTTTTATTAAATTACTAGGTTCACCTTCTTCAACTTTACCATCAAACCTAACCCAAATATATGAATGCAAATCAATTTTTGATTGTTGGTAAGCCAAAAGAACATCTTCAAGATCTGAAAAATATTGGCCCAAACCTTTTTGAGAAGCAGGATTATTAGCAGTTAAATAATAGCAACCCAGAACCATATCTTGGCTTGGCATCAAAATTGGCTGACCTGTTGCGGGAGATAAAAAATTATGAGGAGCAAGCATCAATAACCGAGCTTCTGACTGGGCTTCAAGAGACAATGGGACATGAACTGCCATTTGATCACCATCAAAGTCAGCATTAAATGCTGGGCAAACCAAAGGATGCAATTTAATTGCTCTACCTTCTACTAAAATTGGCTCAAAAGCTTGTATACCTAATCTATGTAAAGTAGGGGCTCTATTTAATAAAATAGGATGCCCATAAATTACTTCTTCAAGAACACTCCAAACAATTGCCTCATTCTTCTGAATAATTTTTTTTGCAGCTTTTATATTATTAACAATACCTTGCAAAATTAGTCGGTGAATTACAAAGGGCTGAAATAATTCTAATGCCATTTCTCTGGGCAATCCACATTGATGTAATTTTAAATCTGGACCAACTACAATTACAGATCGACCAGAATAATCTACTCTCTTTCCTAATAAATTTTGTCGAAAGCGTCCTTGCTTACCTTCAATAATATCCGATAAAGATTTTAAAGGCCTATTATTTGCCCCAACCACCGTTCTACCTCTTCTACCATTATCCATGAGTGAATCTACTGCTTCTTGAAGCATTCTTTTTTCATTACGTATTATAATTTCAGGAGCCAGAATAGCTTTTAATCTTGCTAAACGATTATTCCTATTTATTATTCTACGATAAAACTCATTTAAATCCGCAGTAGCAAACCTACCTCCATCTAACTGTACCATTGGTCTTAAGTCTGGCGGTATTACCGGAATTACAGAAAAAATCATCCAAGATGGATCGGCTCCAGTAGATACAAAATTCTCCAATAATCGCAATCGTTTCATTTTTTTATTAAATTTGGGAGATGGATTCTTACTGAATCTTGGTGGCTTAAGAGCATCCTCTCGCAATACTTCAACTATTGTAGTCAAATCAAGATCTTTCAATAATTTGTATATTGCCTCTGCACCAATGCTCACTTCAATTCCAAAAAGACTTGATGACTGTGGATACAACTTATCTTCCAAGGCACGCCACTCATAACCTTCTAGCAATTGCTTATAATTTAATTTTTCATAATCACCAGGATTAGTAACAATATAGGAATGAAAATAAACAATCTTTTCAACCTCTTTAACAGTTAAATCTAATGCTAATGCTATATAGCTAGTACTACCTTTTAAATACCATACATGAGTTACCGGTGCTGCCAACTCAATATAAGCCATTCTATGTCGCCTAACTTTAGATTCAGTGACTTCAACGCCACATCTTTCACAAATTATTCCTTTATACCGAAAACGTTTATACTTACCACAATGACATTCCCAGTCCTTAACGGGTCCAAAAATGCGTTCACAGAACAAGCCATCCATTTCTGGCTTCAAAGTACGATAATTAATAGTTTCTGGCTTAGTTACTTCTCCAATAATTTGACCATTTGGTAAAAGTCTTTGACCCCAAGATCTAATTTTTTTAGGTGAAGCTAAATTAATTCTTACATAATCAAAATGCTGCTCAAATTTAGTCATAAACTCAATTTATTAGATAGATAGTAATACTTAGATATTGATATTTTATTAATAGAATAGCTTCAATTAGAATTGCTAATATCTACATCTTTATGAAAATCTTGATTAATAATAATAGATGGATCTACATCTAAAGAATTAATAAAATCTAATTTATCTTGTATGGGTTGAACTTTATTATTAGACATTAAATCAATTTCCACTTCTCTAGTTTTACCATCATTAAATAATTCTACTTTATGTACTCCAATATCTAAGCCCAAAGATTGTAATTCTCTCATAAGAACTTTAAAGGATTCTGGAGTTCCAGGTCTAGGTATTGGCTTACCTTTAACAATTGCATTCAATGCTTCATTTCTACCTTGCATATCATCTGATTTAACTGTTAGCAATTCTTGTAAAGTATAAGCTGCTCCAAAAGCTTCTAACGCCCAGACTTCCATTTCACCCAATCTTTGGCCACCATGTTGAGCACGACCACCAAGCGGTTGTTGAGTTACTAAAGAGTAAGGACCTGTTGACCTTGCATGAATTTTGTCATCTACTAAATGAACTAGTTTTAGCATGTACGCTTTACCAACTGTTACTGGATTATCAAATAACTCCCCTGTCCTCCCATCAAATAAGGGAATTTTTCCGGGATGACTTGAATTAAATAACCATCTATAGTCACTAAGTATACTTGCCTGCTGAAGTTTATTATTAACAAGTGCTCTTGATGCTTCAGAACCATACATTTCATCAAATGGTATAATTTTAAAAGTTTTACCGGTATAGTGACCCGCTAAACCCAAAAGACATTCAAATAATTGGCCTACATTCATTCTAGAAGGTACACCTAAAGGATTTAAGACTATGTCTACAGGGGTTCCATCTGGTAAATAAGGCATATCTTGCCTAGGTAAAATACGTGAAATAATACCTTTATTACCATGTCGACCAGCCATTTTATCACCCACTTGAATCTTTCTTTTCTGGGCAACATATATACGTATAATTGCATTTGTACCCGGAGGCAACTCATCATCTCTCTGACGAGTAAAAACTTTAATATTAACTACTCGCCCTTTAGCAGCATTTGGTAATCTTAAGGAAGTATCACGTACATCTCTAGCTTTCTCGCCAAAAATCGCTCGTAATAATTTACCTTCTGGCAATTGATCTGATTCACCTTTAGGAGTAACTTTACCAACTAAAATATCACCTGATTCTACCCAAGATCCAATAGTAATTATTCCATTTTTATCCAATTGCGCAACAGAAGATTCACTTACATTCGGGATATCTCTTGTAACTTCTTCTGGACCCATCTTTGTTTGTCTGCACTCTAACTCATACCTTTCAATATGAATAGAAGTATAAATATCTTCATACACAAGCCTCTCACTAATAAGAAAAGCATCTTCATAATTATAGCCTTCCCAAGGCATATAACAAACCAGAATATTTTTACCTAATGCAATTTCACCATTTTCTGTTGATGCTCCATCTGCAATTACTTGTCCAACAAGAATCTTTTCTCCTGGCCATACAATTGGATGTTGATTTATACATGTGTCCTGATTAGATCGATAATATTTTTTTAACCGATAATGTATAGTTTGACCTGCCAAATCTTGAATTCCTATTTTAGTAGCCGAAACATAGCTAACTGTACCTTCTGTTCTACTAGTAACAACACTACCAGAATCTCTTGCAACTTTTGACTCTAATCCAGTTCCTACAATGGGTTTTTCTGGATACAATAATGGTACTGCTTGCCTTTGCATGTTAGAACCCATTAACGCTCTATTTGCATCATTGTGTTCTAAAAAAGGAATTAAAGATGTTGCTGCTGATATTACTTGAATAGGAGATACAGCTATATAGTCTATTTGATCAGGCGAGGTGGTAATAAATTCTTGCCGGTACCTTATAGGAATAATATTACCTTGTATATATCCAGACTTATCTAACGATATGTCTGCTGGTGCAATACGTAAATCATCTTCTTCATCAGCTGTCATATATACTGGTTGTATTTTTGTTAATACTTGCCCAGATTCTACCTTATAAAAAGGAGTTTCAATAAAACCATATTGATTAACTGTAGCATAAATACTTAAAGAACCAATTAGTCCTGCATTTGGCCCCTCTGGAGTTTCTACTGGGCAAATTCTCCCATAATGACTTGGATGTAAATCACGAACAGCAAAACCTGCTCTATCTTTATTAAGACCACCGGGCCCTAATGCGCTAATTCTTCTTTTATGAGTCAATTCTGATAAAGGATTAGTCTGATCCATAAATTGAGATAATTGACTAGACCCAAAAAATTCACGGATTGATGCTATTAATGGTTTTGGATTAACCAAATTAGATAAACTAAGAGAATCTAAATCACAAATCATCATTCTTTCACGAATAATCCTCTCTAAGCGGTTTAAACCTACTCTTATTTGATTTTGTAATAATTCTCCTACCGAACGAATACGCCTATTACCTAAATGATCAATATCATCAAAACTTCCAATATTTTGATCTTTTAAATTGATTAAATAATCAATAGCCACCAAAATATCTTGTGGTGATAGTACTCTAAAGGAATTAGGTATTTTAAGATTAAGTTTTTTATTTATTTTATGTCTGCCAACTTCACCTAAATCATACCGCTTAGGGTCAAAAAATCTAGCATAGAGCATTTGCTGAGCCACGGAAACTGTTGCTGGTTCATTAGGCCTTAGTTTGCTATATACAATGAGTAGAGCTTCTTCATCTGTAATATTCTCTATACAAGATTCACCTATTTCTTTCTCTAATTCTTTTTTTTCATATAAAAGTGATGCCTTTTTTAGGAACAAATATTTAGTCAAACCTTTTTTAAGCTCTTCTGAGCTTAGACCTATGGACCTCAAAAAAACATATGCATTAACTTTATGAGTTTTATCAATCCTAACCCAAATTTGACCTTTAGCATCTATTTCAAGTTTTAACCAAGAGCCTCTATTAGAGATTAAACTTGCACTATAAATTTGCTTATTATTTTTATCTAATTCTTTTTTATAATATATACCTGGGCTTCTAACAATTTGATTAATAATTACTCTCTCAGTGCCAGATATTATAAAAGTACCTCTATTAGTCATTAGAGGTAAATCACCAATAAACACCGATCTTTTCTTATATTTTTTTTGTTTATGTTGATTATCTAGAAATTCTATATTTTTACCATGGTTATTGGGATCTAGTAACTCCATGTCCTTTCTAGTTAGTTTAGAAGGGATATATATTTGTGCACTATAAGTACGGTCACGACTCTTTGCACGCCTTACACTATATCTTGGAAACTTCAATTTGTATTCTTTACCAAAAAATTCTAGTTCCAATTTACCTGTAGGATCAGTTATAGTTGGCAAAAAATTCAGAACTTCTCCTAATCCTTCAGATAAAAATTTTTTAAAACTTGTACGTTGAATTTCTGCAAGATCTGGAAAAGATGAATGAACTATTTCTTCAGATAACATTAATAACCTCAATTAAAGTATATAAAACTAGAAGAGAACACTCTAAAGTTAATACACTTTAGTTGTTACTAGAGTTATAAATAACTAAATAAAGAGAAACTATTTTAAAGATTAATAAAATTTAGCTAATAATATTTTTTCTCAATTCTCTAGATAACATAGATTTCTTACGAGAACCTTGGTTTTTAGGGATAATACCTTTTTTTATTGCTTTATCAATTACACTATAAGATTGAGAGATATAAAACTGCACTTGCTTCATATTATTATTATCTTCATGTAAAATAGATATACTCTCTAAGGTTTTTTTTACCATAGTTTTAATAGAAGACTTATATTTTTTATTTCTTAGACGATTTCTTGACGCGATTTGGACTCTTTTAACTGCAGATAAATTTCTAGGCATATGATTAATTAAAACTTATATAATAGATTAGATTGAATTATATCATTCCTATAATAGATCCACAATAGAAAAATAATGGTTGCTGATATACCATAAAACATGTGATAATAATATTATTGAATCAAAAAAAATATTTATTACCCATAAAAATGGCTAAGAATAAAGGTGCCCGAATAACTATTACTCTTGAATGTTCATGTCGAAATTCACCTAACATAACAAAAAGAAGTCCAGGTATTTTCCGTTACACTAGTACAAAAAATAGAAGAAATACTCCAAATCGTATTGAATTAAGAAAATTTTGTCCAAAGTGTAATTCTCATCAGATTTTTAAAGAAATCAAATAAAAGTAAACAATAATGGAATTATATACAAAACACAATAAAGTAATAAAAGGGAATGGGACTCTGGACTATAAAGATATTGATTTATTAAGTCAATATATTACAGAACAAGGTAAAATATTACCAAAAAGAATTACTGGTCTAACTACTAAACAGCAAAAAAAATTAACAAAAAATATTAAAAGAGCTCGCATTTTATCTTTGCTACCTTTTTTAAATCAATAATTAAAAATCAAAGATAAATAACTTGATTCTTAAAATTCATTTGAATAATACTTAAATATTAAAAGGATCACTTTATTGCAACTTCTTATAGCTTGAATGGACTACATTATCGATAGGTTAATATACTGTAAACAATAGAAAAATTTATTGTAACTATAAGCATATTTATGTATATTATGATAAATACAATATAAAAAAGCAAATTATTAGTGCATAAATTATATCCCAAAAACACAAAAAAACAATAACTTGATGTAAATTATTGTTTTTTTGACTTTATATAAAAAATACAAATTTTTTTCATAGAAGATTTGACTAGTTAGATTGAAACGACTCATATTTTCATTGACAGTTTATTTTCATCTTCAAAAGAAGCTCTATCTTACTTACTAAAAAAAACTTTTTGACTAGCTGCAAACTACTATTACTGGTATCACCTTGGTTGATTATTCTATTATATTTCTCGTATTTTATTACCTCGGTAAATTGGAAAGAGCTACAGCTTTATATATCATTCTTGAATTTTTATCTCTCGAAATGAAATCATAACAATGATTAATGAATTAGAGAAATGATAAGTAGTCAAAATATCAAAGTTAATTTTACTAAACAAATTTAGTAAACCAACTATATAAATAAAATATTTGGGTATAGTTGAAAAAATAGAATTTATTAATATGAATTGATTTAAGGAACCAATCTTTATAACATACATTAAGTAAATCTTTTAAATTTTAGACATAGCATCTAATAGCTTGTGAAAAGATGGGATATAAAGGCTCCAAAAAATAGGAAAGATCATATTAAAATAAACCCTGAAACACTAATAAATTTAAGTAACAAATAAAAAGATTAATTATTTTATTCACTAAAGTATGAAAAAATAAAAGTAAGAGTATATTTTAAATACAAATCTTATTTACTAATTATAAAGATAATAGCTGTCTTCTGATTAATATAAACAAGAATGAAATGTACGTATTTATATATAAACAAAAAATCAAGATAAGTTTTGCATATTTTAAGATTTTCACGAGCTGACAAACATCTTTAAATCAAGTTATTGTTCATTTTCTTTTTTTATAGTCAGGATAATAATCTCGTCTCAATTGATGGCTAATTTGGGAATAATATGCTCTATTTCTGACTTCTTGTTCTCAACTTACTACAATAGATTTATTTCCTGTCTTTTTATTAACTGGCCTACAAAACAAAGCTAGTAAATCCTTACTTAAAATTATTAACATAAGTAGCTCAGCACTGCTATAAAGAATCACAAAGTTTTTTCTAAAGGCTGACGTGTATAAGCCTCAATCTGATCATTGACTTGCCATAAATTATAATCCTTGCACATTAAACCACATTCATTACCTGATAATACTTCTTCAACGTCTTCTTTTACTCTTTTTAAAGAATTAAATAAACCACTATAAATAATTTGACCTTTTCTTGTAATATTAATATATGCATTTTTTTTCAACTTGCCATCTAAAATAAAACAGCCAGCAACTACTCCTTTATTAATATGAAATAGATCTCTAACCTCTGCATGACCTAAAACTTCTTCTGTGTATTCAATTTCTACAAAAGTCAACATATAATCTTTAATGTAATCAACTAAATCATAAATAATATTAAAATGCTTCACGATAATTCCTGCATTCTCTGCTCTATTTAATATTGCAGATGATATATTTATATTAAAAGCTAAAATAATTGAATTACTTGTAGAAGCCAATTGAATATCTTTTAAAGAAATTTCTCCAGAAGCAACTGATAGAATATTCACTTGCACTTTTTCTTGTGGTATTTTAGATAAAGTATGTATAATGGGATCAATTGAACCCTGTACATCAGTTTTAATAATAATATTAATTTGTTTCGCAACACGATTACCACCATTTATATTCAGCGCCTCTAAAGCTATTCTATTATTTAGTGAATTTGACATGATTTTCGAAGCAATATAACTAGAGGATTGAGACTTTGCCATTTTTTCATCCTGCACTACTTTAAAAGACAAGCCGACTTCAGGGACATTAGGGAAACATAAAACTTCCGCTAATGTAGTTGACTTAATACTTGCAACCTTGCATTTAAAACTATCCTCTATAGCTTTAACTTTTCCATAAATATTACCAGCAACCATTATATTGCCGACAGAAAGAGTACCATCTTGAATTAATATTTTAGCAACTGGACCTCTTTGCCTATCCAAATAAGCCTCCAGTATAATACCTTCAGCTTGTTGAGACGGATCTGACCTTAAATTTTGAGCATCAGATAAAATTAATAAATTTGATAGTAGAAGATCAATATTTTCACCTGTTACAGCACTTACAGCAACTATTGGGACGGTGCCACCAGAATCTTTACTATTAATATTAAAAGCAGATAACTGTTTTTTTACCTTATCGATATTAGCATCAATTTTATCTATTTTACTAATTGCTACAACAAAAGGTAAATTTCTACTGCGTATATGATCAATAGCTTCAACAGTCTGTGGTTTTAGTCCATCATCTGCTGATACAACTAGAATTACTAAATCAGTAATTTCCGCACCTCTTCTTCTCATACTAATAAATGCTTCATGACCAGGTGTGTCAAGAAAGATTAATTTTTTAATTTCTTTATTATGGTCTAACATAACTTCATAAGAGCCTATTGACTGAGTAATACTTCCAGTTTCCTTATTAAATTCACTGTTTTTTCTGATAACATTTAATAGTGTTGTTTTACCATGATCTACATGACCTAAAATTGTAATTACTGGAGATCTTAATTGTCCTCTAGCTTGCTTAATACTATCAATCTTTAAAGGATTAGGCGTATTTTTTTCTTGTACAACTACAAATGAATAATGCTCTGCAATTAAAGTCAATATAGATAAATCTAACAATTGATTAATAGTTACTGAAATACCTTGTAAAAAAAGCCATTTTATAATTTCAGTACTTGGAATATTTAATTTTTCAGCAAGCTCTTGAACTGTTAGTAAATTATCAAGATAAATATGCTTAGAATAATTTAGTGATAGACTACTAGTACTATCAATGACATCTGGCATAATATCATTGCTAACGATGACTTTATTTTTATTAATTTTCTTATTTTTGAGATTTTTAGGAGTACGAAGCAATGGCAACTTTCTTATCTCATTTAATTCCAAATCTTCATTAGTATTAGAAAAATTTTTATCTATATGAATTTTACTTCTTACCTTTTTCTTTTGCCTCAATTTATATTTTTTATTTTCAACAGTATCTAGAGACTTAAAATCTGACTTGCTCTTTTTTTCATTTTTTATACTATATGGAACATTTATAATATTTGGTATCTCTACTTCCAAAGTATTGCTAGAATCTTCAGTTAAATCATATAATAACTTTGGATTTTTCAAATATAAAATGGATTCATGCTTATTAATAGAGAAACATGAATTAGACAATACTTCAGTTAATAAAGATATTTTAGGACAGTAATTGTTAATGGATTTTTGCAGCATACAAATTTGATAAAAAAATAGGTAAATGAGTTTTCAAAAATTTACTAAAAATAGGAATACATTATAATTATACTAATACATATAAGATAAATTCATCAATTTATCTTAATTGTATACATAGCTTAAGAATCAAACCGAGACATTTAAGGAACTAATATGCCACGCTCTCAAAAGAACGATAATTTTATTGACAAAACTTTTACAGTACTAGCAGATATCGTACTTAAAGTTTTACCCACAAGTAAAGAAGAAAAAAAGGCTTTCTGCTATTATCGTGATGGTATGTCAGCACAATCAGAAGGAGAATATGCTGAAGCACTAGAGAATTACTACGAAGCTCTTAAACTAGAAGAAGATCCTTATGATAGATCATATATACTCTATAATATTGGACTAATTTACGCAAGCAATGGACAACACATTAAAGCCTTAGAATATTATCACCAGGCTTTAGAATTGAATAATCAGTTGCCACAAGCTCTAAACAATATAGCTGTCATATACCATTACCAGGGCTTAAAAGCTGCCAAGCAATCTAAATTTGATATCTCTAAATCACTATTTGATAAAGCAGCTGATTATTGGACACAAGCTATTTACTTAGCACCAAATAATTATATTGAAGCACAAAATTGGTTAAAAACAACTGGAAGATTATCTAGCTATAAAATTTAATAATAACCATTATATTTAATAATTTCAATTACAATATAATTAGTATTACTAAATTTAAGAAATTCAGCCAATTAACCAAATACAAATCCATCACATAAATTAAATAATGACTACATCCAATTTTGGTGCTGTAACTCAAATTATTGGTCCAGTATTAGATATAGAATTCGAAAACGGTAAACTGCCTAAGATATTCAATGCCTTAAAAGTACAAAATAATGAAACTGTTATAACATGTGAAGTACAACAACTACTAGGAGATAACAGAGTTAGAGCTGTTGCCATGAGCTCGACTGAAGGCTTAAAAAGGGGTATTCAAGTATTAGATACGGGGGCTCCAATTAGCATACCTGTTGGTATACCAACACTAGGAAGAATCTTTAATGTTCTTGGAGAACCGGTAGATAACTTAGGTAAAATTTCATCCGATACTATATTACCAATACATCGCTCCGCACCAATATTTACTCAGCTAGAAACTAAGCCATCCATTTTTGAAACTGGGATTAAAGTTGTAGATTTATTAGCTCCTTACAGAAGAGGAGGAAAAATAGGATTATTTGGTGGTGCTGGAGTTGGTAAAACAGTCCTAATTATGGAACTAATTAATAACATTGCCAAAGCTCATGGAGGTGTATCTGTATTTGGTGGAGTTGGAGAAAGAACAAGAGAAGGCAACGATTTATATCAAGAGATGAAAGAATCTAAGGTTATTGATGAGGAAAATTTATCTAATTCTAAAGTTGCCTTAGTATATGGTCAAATGAACGAACCGCCTGGAGCTAGAATGCGAGTAGGATTAACAGCTCTAACAATGGCTGAATATTTCCGAGATATTAATAAACAAGACGTATTATTATTTATCGATAATATTTTTAGATTTGTACAAGCTGGTTCAGAGGTATCAGCTTTATTAGGTCGTATGCCTTCTGCAGTTGGATATCAACCAACATTAGCGACTGAAATGGGGGCTTTACAAGAAAGAATTACTTCAACTAAAGAAGGTTCAATTACATCTATACAAGCTGTGTATGTACCAGCAGATGATTTAACAGATCCAGCTCCTGCAACAACTTTTGCTCATTTAGACGCTACTACAGTACTATCTAGAGGTTTAGCTGCAAAAGGTATATATCCAGCTGTTGATCCACTAGATTCAACTTCTACAATGCTACAACCAAGTATCGTAGGCGAAGAACACTATACTACTGCGCAACAAGTAAAATCAACTCTACAAAGATATAAAGAATTACAAGATATTATAGCAATCCTTGGATTGGACGAACTATCAGAAGAAGATCGTTTAACTGTTTCTAGAGCTAGAAAAATAGAAAGATTTTTATCTCAACCTTTTTTTGTTGCTGAAGTTTTTACTGGTTCACCTGGTAAATACGTATCACTTGAACAAGCAATTAAAGGTTTCCAGATGATTTTACAAGGTCAATTAGATGAATTGCCAGAACAAGCTTTTTACTTAGTTGGTGATATTGAAGAAGCTATTAACAAAGCTGAAACTTTAAAATAAAGGAAATAAATTTATGACATTAAAAATACGTGTCATCGCTCCGGATAGAACTGTATGGAATGCTGATGCTGAAGAAGTAATTTTACCTAGCAGTACAGGTCAATTAGGAATATTAACAGGACATATACCATTACTAACTGCCTTAGATATTGGCGTTATGAGAGTCCGAATAGAAAAAGACTGGATACCGATCGTACTACTGGGAGGTTTTGCTGAAGTTGAAAATAACATAATCACTATTTTAGTAAACGGAGCTGAAGAAGCTTCAGAAATTGACATTGAAACAGCAAAATCTAATTTAGAAGCTGCAACATTAATGCTTGCTGAAGCAGAAACCAGTAAAGAAAAAATTGAAGCTACTCAAAAAATTAGGAAAGCTAGAGCTCGAGTACAAGCTGTAACAGTCATAAATAGTTAATTTAACTTAAAATAAAAAAACTAGACTTATTGAATCTAGTTTTTTTTAATTATTATAGATTATTTAGCTTAAACCTGAGCAAATATAATCAAAATAAAGACCCATTTCTTGCCCTGCATCTGAACCAACTAGTGCTGTAGTCACTTCTTTCATTGCCTGTATTGCTTGTATTGTAGCACCAATGGGAACACCTAATGAGTTATAAGTCTCTTTCAATCCATTTAAAACTCTTTCATCTAAAATAGAAGGATCACCAGCAAGCATACCATAAGTAGCATAACGCAGGTAATAATCTAAATCACGAATACATGCTGCATATCTTCGTGTTGTATACATATTACCACCAGGACGCGTAATATCTGAATACAATAAAGATTTTGCTACAGACTCTTTAATAATAACAGCAGCATTAGCAGCAATAGTAGCTGCAGCACGAACCCTAAGCTCACCTGTTTGAAAATAGCCCCTTAATTTTTCTACAGAATTATCATCTAAATATATTCCTTGTACATCAGCAGCATTAATCACAGAAGTAATAGCATCTTGCATAATATTTAATTTCCTTATTATATAAAATAATACAAAATTTATACACTTAAAAATAAGTATATATTCCTATTGCATAGCACCTAAAGTATAATCAAAGTAAAAACCTGCTTCTGCAGAATCTTCACCCGATAAAAGAGAACAAGCAAGAATTTTCATAGAACGTACACCCTGAGCAACTGCTGAAATTGGAGTACCAAGAGAATTATACATCTCTTTAACTCCTACTAAACCAATCTCTTCAATTGGTGTTACATCACCAGCTACAATACCATAGGTCACTAACCTTAGATAATAATCTAAATCACGTAAACAAGTAGCTGTCATTTCTTCGCCATAAGCATTACCACCTGGAGAAACAACATCTGGCCTCTTTTGAAATAACTGTTGTCCACCTTGCTTAACAATACGTTCTCTATTATCAGTCAAAATTTGTGCTATACGTAAACGACGCTGTCCAGATAAAACAAAGCTTTTAATTCTGTCTAATTCACCTGGACTTAGATACCTAGCTTCGGCATCTGCATTCACAATGGACTTTGTAACAATACTCATGAATAAAACTCCTCATGCTTTTTTTGTAAATTCAAGCTACTTGATTAATATAAATAAACTATAAACAATAAAATATATTTACAAAGTTTAATAATTTATAATTACTTGCTTGGATCTTATTGCTATCTATATTATATGACTAAAAAAAACAAATTACAAAAATCATTAGCCCAATACAAAAACAATAAAGATTAAGTATATTTAAAAAATATACTAAGGACTGAAACTTGGCACAACGATACGATTATTCTGCTTAGTTAAATTATTATATAGCCTATCAGTATTTGGGAAATTAGCCGCCGGTAATGTAGGAAAGCGACGATAAGGTACAGTTAAATCACCAAAAACTGACGAATATTCCTTACTATTAATCAACAAAATGACAAATGATAATAGGCCTCTAGATGCAAGAATTTGATTATAGAATCTGATTTCTTCCTGATTATTTGGAGCTCGACCTAAGAAATGCTTTGTACCTAATTCAATTACTTTTGTATTAGGATATGGTTGATAAAACTCTTTACAATACAAATTGGATGAGCCTAATTTTTCTATTAATTGCTTTACAGTAATCTCTTCAGATAAGAATGCCTGATCTAGAGAAACAAATTCTGATGTTAGACTAAAAGGACTTATATCTCTTTCGAAAACCTGACGATATGCAGCTCTTAATATTTGCTCTAAACGTAGCCTACTAGATTTTTTTTCATATTGAAAAATAACATTTTGATCCCGCCTAGAAGTAACACCTTGATAAATTCTTTGTTGCACATTATATAAACTTCTTGCTTCCTTAGGCTTGCCTAAAGCTATAAATTGATTAGAAATATTACTACTTGATGGAGATTTTAATACAGGCTTACTTATACCTGGCCTCAAAATTCTTGCGGATAATCCCAATGGAGTAGTATATCTTTCATAAGGCACTACTGTATCGCCAAATGTTTCTACATATTCAGCACTATCTACAATAGAGTCAATAAATGCATAATATCCTTGCTTATAAGCAATATCAAAATATTGATTTATTTCTTGCCTGCCATAGGTAGGTCTTCCCAATAGCCTATTATGAATATATTCTATTGCCTTACATATATAGAAAGGCTGCCAATATAATGACCTAAAAATTAATGATTTTGATAACTGCCTTATAAATTCACGTACAGAAATTTGATTATCTCTTAATTGACTTTCTATTTTTTTTAATGATATTAATTCTTCTTGATAAACAGCACGACCGAAGACTCGTAAATAAGCAGCTCGAATTACAGATTCTAAAGATGATTCTGTGCTATTTATAACAGTAGACTTAGAGATATACGAAGCTGGATTAAGCTTAAAAACTTTCAAACCAAGTGAATTGGTCATTTTAGAACGTACATTTGGATTACTAATTTGATTATAAATCCCAGGACCACGTCTAATTAATATTCTTCTTGTATCTTTACCAAAAGGCGCTGATTTTTTACGCAAAAAGACTCTATTTTTAGGAAAAATAGCGCCAAATTGAATAGATAGTGGATCATTACTTAAGCCATAAGGATGCTGATCTGGTAAAGTTCGTTTATAATCACCAAATAATGTTATAAATTGAGGGATTTTCCTAAAAGGAGCACTATAATTTAAAAGATCAATCTGAGGTCCCCAGTTACGGCACTCTTGCGCTTCTTCTCCTAAAGATCTAGAATATGGCACAGTCTCTTCACCAAAATAATCTGCATACTCAGGTGAATTTATTAACATATCAATTAAACCATCTATACCTCTAGATGACAAAACAGCAAAATGCTTTTGAAATTCTTTTAAAGAACTTGGACCTCTGCCCAGAAAATGACGAAAAGATAGCTCTAAAACCCTACTATTTACAAAAGGTTCAAAGAACTCTTTTTTATATAAATAAGATTTACCAAGACCACGAATAAACTCTTTAATAGAAACACGGCCTGTTTTGACTTGAGACTCCAAATCTGATATAGATAAATTATAAGCTTTTGAAATATCTCTTTGAAAAATCTGCCTATAGCAAGCTTTAATTACATTATTCTTTTCATCTGTAGATAAAGACGATTTCATAATAAATCTTTGAACCGAAATCCCTGCTTTCGAATAAATTTGAGGTAATCGTAAACCCTGAAGATCATTAGAAGTTCTTTTTCTCAATTTATCGGTTAAAGATGATGCTTCAAATTCCGATATAATTACATTAAAATACTGGCTTATCAGTTCTTTACCTTCTATATCTTGATTAAAGATTGCCAGGGCAATTTTTCTCATTTCCCTTAGTGCTACTATAGCTGCTGCACTGGAGCATGCATTCTCAATTAAATCACGTAAACCACGAATATTGACTATTAAAATATTAGGATCACCTGCTATAATAGCATAAGTCAAATACCTAAGAAACCAATCTAAATCACGTAGTGATTTTTTCATACGGCTGGAACCATAACGAACAATATTAATTGGCTTAAATCCTGGAGGAGCTCCTTCTCCAGCTGAAAATACATTTTGTAAACCACTAAATAAATTATCCTGAGTATCACCTGACAACTGTTGAATTATTTGTTTATTCACATTACTTTCTGATAAAAAAGAAGCCTGAGGTGTTTCTAAATAAGAAATAGCTGAACCGCCTATAAAGATTTTATCTGCTGCTTTTGAAACTAGAATATTAGCGTTTTTTGCTAATAAGTCAGCAACCTCTAATCGCTTAATTCCAGAATTCAAGAATGCCACTAACTCATTTAATTCACCTAACTGTAAAAATCTATCCTGTTGTTCTGCTTGAGCAATAGTCGAGATTGATGCTGTCCGGTAAAGTTGTGGCTTTGCTATTGGACTTCCACCACTTGCTTTAACACTCATTGATAAATCTCCTTCACTTATATTAAATGTATTAACTAATTCATTAAAAAGCAATTTGAATAAATGCTTATCTATAAATTTAAATATTTGGACTTTATTTATGTTTGATTTAAATAATATAGTCTAAAATTATACTATCTCGTATAAAGATAGATTTTGTAATACTATACTTATAAAGTAAAATTAATAAATATAAATACAATTAGAATATTAGAATAATTATAATTATCTTAATATAATAATCAAGATAAGAAAAATAAGTCATATGATCAATCTATCAAACAAAAATAAAAATAATATGATAAATAAAGACATTGAGATGTCTATATTTGAACACCTTGAAGAACTAAGGCATAGAGCTATTAAAGCAGCATTATTTTTTGTAATTACAACAGGGATCTCATTTACATATGTAAATGAGATATCTTTTCTATTAAAACAACCAGCAATAGGAGTTAAATTTTTACAGCTTGCGCCAGGAGAATATTTTTTTTCATCTATCAAAATTTCTAGCTATACAGGACTAATTATAAGCAGTCCTTTTATTATTTATCAAATAATTCTATTTGTACTGCCAGGACTAACAGCACAAGAAACAAAATTTTTTTTACCTATCTTACTTTCATCGATTTTTCTATTTTTTATTGGGATTTATTTCTCATATACAATTCTTATACCTGCTGCATTACATTTTTTTATTAGCTATGGATCTGATATCGTTGAGCCATTGTGGTCTTTTGAACAATATTTTGATTTCATATTAATTTTGCTCATAAGTACAGGACTAGCATTTCAAATACCTATAATTCAGGTAATTATTGGTTTAGTTGGAATTATATCTTCAAAACAAATGATACACTCATGGAAATACATAATCTTGCTCTCAACAATTATAAGTGCTATTTTAACCCCTTCAACTGACCCTTTTACACAAATATTTTTATCTTCTGCAATTTTAATACTTTATTTTACTGGTATATGTATATTAACAGTTTTAGATAAATAAAATTAGAAGATTAACTAAACATTAAAGATAAATATTAACTTATCATTAGAATTTACTAATAATCATAAATATTGAATGTTATTATAAAGATAAATAAGATATAAAAATTATGATTTATAAACATATGAACTTACATTACCAAAATAATTTAATTAAAAAGATGATAATGCTATTATTCCTAATAATAGGTATATCACAAACTAATCTACTGTTACAAAATAAAGCTCAGGCTTTTCCTGTATATGCACAACAAGGGTACGAAAATCCTCGTGAAGCAACAGGAAGAATTGTATGTGCAAATTGTCATTTAGCACAAAAAAATATATCGATAGAAGCACCTAAATCTATTTTACCAAATACTGTATTTGAAACTACAGTTAAAATTCCTTATAATTTACAAAGTAAACAGATTTTAAGCAATGGGACTAAAGGTAAGCTCAATGTTGGTGCAATTGTAATACTTCCAGATGGATTTCAACTTGCTCCTTCTAATCTAATATCAGATGAAATAAAAGCAAAAACCAAAAATGTCTACATACAACCTTACAGTACTGATAAAAAAAATATCTTAGTAGTTGGTCCAATGGCAGGAAATGCAAACCAAGAAATTACTTTTCCCATACTATCACCTGATCCGAATAAAGACAAAAGTATACACTTCCTAAAATATCCTATTTATGCTGGAGGTAATAGAGGAAGAGGTCAAGTATATCCAAATGGTGACAAGAGTAATAATAACGCCATTACTTCTTCAATAAGCGGAAAAATCACTGATATTCAAGAACTAGAAAAAGGAGGTTATCAAATTGACATTCAAGCATTAGATGGAAATAACATATCCGAGAATATTCCGCCGGGATTGGATTTACAAGTAGCTAAAGGAGACAATGTTATATCTAACCAATTGTTAACACAGGACCCAAATGTAGGTGGTTTTGGACAAAATGAAACAGAAATTGTTCTACAAAGTCCAGTAAGAATCCAAGGTATGATTGCGTTTTTCATTATTACAGCAATATCACAGATATTTTTTGTACTAAAGAAAAAACAATGGGAAAAAGTACAAGTTTCCGAAATGAATTTCTAATATAAGAACATTCAACATCCTAATACCTAAAAGCAAGCTTGATTAAGCTTGCTTAAAAAAAACTAAACTTTAGAGCTACAAAGTTCCCTAACAGCATTAATAATTTGATGGGGATGGATGACAGTTGCCTTTTCAAGATTACCATTATAAGGGGTTGGTATATCTTGTGATGACAAACGTATTATTGGTGCATCTAATTGATCAAAACAAGTATCATTAATTTGCGCTATTAATTCTGCACCTATACCACCAGTTTTCATACACTCTTCAACAATTACAACATTATGTGTTTTAACTACGGAAGTCGCAATAGTGGCAATATCCAATGGTTTCAAAGAAATTAAATCAATTATCTCGGGATCATATCCCTCCTTTACTAACATATCAACAGCCTGAATAACATGATAACGCATTCTAGAATATGTAATAATAGTTACATGATGACCTTTTCTAACAATTTCAGCTTTATCTAAAGGAACTAAATAATCAGTTTCTGGCAAATTCTCTTGCAGATTATAAAGTAAAACATGCTCAAATAATATAACAGGATTATTATCTCTAATGGCAGATTTAAGTAATCCTTTAGCATTATAAGGAGTTGAACAAGCTACAATTTTTAATCCTGGAATAGCTTGAAAATAAGCTTCTAGTCTTTGAGAATGCTCGGCACCCAACTGTCGCCCAACTCCACCAGGTCCTCTAATAACCAAAGGAATTGTAAAATTTCCACCTGAAGTGTATCTTAACATACCAGCATTATTAGAGATCTGATTAAAAGCTAATAATAGAAAACTCATATTCATACCCTCTACTATAGGCCTTAAGCCAGTCATAGCAGCGCCAATAGCCATACCAGTAAAACTATTCTCTGCTATAGGAGTATCTAAAATCCGTAAATCTCCATACTTAGCATGCAAATCTTTAGTTACTTTATAAGATCCACCATAATGACCAATATCCTCACCCAAAACAAAAACACTGGGATCATTCTCCATTTCCTCATCAATAGCTTGTCTCAAAGCATCAAACATGAACTGTTTAGCCATTTATATACTCACAATTATTTTAATTATAAATAGAATAACTTATGTTCTTAATTAATCAAGTCAATCAACAAATAAATATTTTCTTAGATCCTCTACACTGGGTTCTGAACTCGATAGAGCAAAATCAATAGCTTCGCTAACATTTTGCTTGACTTTATCTTGTATAGCATCTAAAGATTGCTGGCTATCTATTTTATTTTCAATAATATAATTACGAAGACGTAAAATTGGATCTCGAGATATCCAAGCTTCTTTCTCTGTACTAGCACGTAATTCATCTGGATCCGCCAATGAATGTCCTCTAAAACGATACGTCAATGCTTCTATCAATGTAGGTCCTTCTCCTGATCTAGCTCTATCTATAGCTTTCTCTGTTACTTGTTTAACAGCCAGTACATCCATGCCATCAACCTCAACACCCGGCATACCGAAAGCTTCAGCTTTTTTATGAATTTCTGGCTTAGATGTTGAACGATGATGTGCCATACCAATAGCCCATTGGTTATTTTCTACAATAAAAAGGATCGGTAATTTCCAGAGTACAGCCATATTAAGACATTCAAAAAATTGACCATTATTAGTTGTGCCGTCACCAAAAAATGCCGCTGTAACTTGAAGTTTTTCTTTAGCAAATAAAATCTGTTTACGGTAAACACTTTGAAAAGCTGCACCAGTCGCCACTGGAATACCTTCAGCAATAAAAGCAAAGCCACCTAAGAAATTATATTCTGACGAAAAAATATGCATTGATCCACCTCTACCTTTACTACATCCAGTCTCTTTCCCAAAGAGCTCTGCCATAATATATTTAGATGGGACTCCCTTGCTTAAAGCATGTACATGATCACGATATGTACTACATACATAATCATTTTTCTCTAATGCTTTAATAACTCCTGTAGCAACTGCTTCTTGACCATTATACAAATGAACAAAGCCAAACATTTTACCTCTATAATACATTTGAGCACACATATCTTCGAAATTACGACCTAAAACCATATCTTCGTATAATATTAAAATTTGCTCTCTTGTAATTTTATGATTTTTTAACGTAGTTACTGGTAAACAAATTTCTTCATTCATGAATGTATGCATATCTCCTTAAAATGAACAATCAAAATAAGCTATTTGCAATAATAACAAAATAGAATATTTATAATAGAAAAACCTATTTAAAATCGTCCAATAGATTTATTAATAAGTAATACAATTTTATTATATGAAAGAGTTTTTTAAAAGAAACTAGATTATATAATTATTTTTTAGTTACTATATAAGATATAAAGAAAATTACTCACTACATAATTAATTCTGAATTTTAAAAACATGTTTCCACAAATAGAAATAGATCTACAAAGACTAGACTCAAATTTAAAAAAGATGGTTGGACCAAGACATCCAGTATTACATGCTGCTGCAGAGCATCTTTTCCAAGCAGGCGGTAAAAGAATTCGACCGGCTATTATTTTTTTAGTAGCTAAAGCTACTAGTAATGATAAACAATTAACAAATGAACATAAACGTCTAGCTGAAATTACTGAAATAATACATACTGCAAGCCTACTACATGATGATGTAATAGATGAATGCAATATAAGAAGAGGTTTAGGTACTGTTAACAGTAAGTTTAACAATAAAGTTGCTGTTTTAGCAGGTGATTTCTTATTTGCACAAGCATCCTGGTATCTTGCAAATTTAAACGATTTAGAAGTAGTTAAAATAATTTCTAAAGTAATTACAGATTTTGCTGAAGGTGAAGTGACGCAAGGATTAACAAGCTTTGATGCATCAACATCAATAGATAATTATATCAATAAATCTTTTTATAAAACAGCTTCTTTAATTGCCTCTAGCTGTAAAGCATCAACGATCTTAAGCTGTGCTGATATAGTGACACAAAATGCATTTTATAACTATGGAAAACATATTGGATTAGCTTTTCAAATTATTGATGACATCTTAGATATAACAGGAAAATCTGAAACACTCGGAAAACCTGCTGGTTCAGATTTAAAAAACGGAAACCTGACGTCTCCTCTATTATTCGCACTTAATGAATCTCCAGCACTATATGAATTAATTGAAAGAGAATTCAGTGAAGATAGCGATATAGAATATGCAATTAAATTAATAAAATCTACCAATGGTATAAAGCAAGCTACTGATCTAGCCATTGAACATGCTCAAACAGCCATTGAATCTCTTAAATATTATCAGAGTAATACATCTATCAGAGATCTAAAATTACTTAGTAATTACATTATTAATAGGATTAGTTAAAAATGAATTATAGAATATTAATTCTAGTACATAAATTAAATATATACTAGAAATATTTGATTAATTAAAAACATAAATCGTGATTAACGAAGAATATTTATTAGTTTTTGAAACGCAAGAGAATCCAAAATAACTAACTGCGACAAAATTTTACGGTTTAAACTTATATTAGACTGTTTTAATAAATAAATAAATTTACTGTAGTTCAGATTATAAGGACGTACACCAGCATTAATTCTTGCAATCCATAAACGACGATAATTTCTTTTTTTATTCTTCCTACCTACATAAGAATATCTCAAAGCTTTTAATACTTGCTGCTTTGCTGTACGAAATAAAGATGAATGAGCACCTCTAAATCCTTTGGCTAGCTTGAGTATTCTCTTCCTACGTTTTCTTGCAACATTACCTCTTTTTACTCGAACCATAATATTAACACCTCTTAGATTGACTTAACTCAGTCTATAATACACTTAACGCTAACCTTGAAACATCTACATACTTAACTTCAACTACTTTACGTAATTTTTGCTTATGCTTTGAGGATTTTTTTTGCAACAAATGACTACGACAAGCCTTACGCCTAAGCAATTTACCTGTTCTAGTAATTTTCAATCTTTTTAAAATAGAGCTCGAAGATTTCAACTTATAATTTGACATAACTAAGATTCTAAACCTCTACTAAAAAATAAATATAGATACTTCTAATAATTATTAAATCCTGTTGCGAAAGTTATTTATTGTATTGGATAATAACATTAGCATAATTTTAACAATATTAGAATTTAATTCTTGAAACATTTTCATATTCAGATTAAATGCTACATTTGCTTCTGAGATAATTAAATTCACTTGATCTTCTGTAACAGATATAGAATCCAATGCTTTACGATACATTTGCTTAAATTCTTTATCGTTTTTAATATCTCGAAAGACATAAAACTCTGTACCTTCATCACCAGATAATTGCATAGCATTTTTTGCAATGTTTTTTAAAATTTGTCCTCCAGATAGATCTCCCATATAACGAGTATAAGCATGAGAAATCAAAAGTTCTGGCTGATGATTACCAATTTCATGAATTCTATCCACATACATTTGCGTGATCGTAGATGGCTTCACTATAGATTTCCAATCTGGACCATAATAATACAATAAATCTTTTTCTAAACTTTTTTTTCGATTCAATTGATCAAAATAAATTGGACTAACAGATATACTATCTTTATTTTTATACATTTCTTCTTCAATAGCAGAATAAACAAAAAATAAATTAGCAACTAAAGTACGGTATGACTTTTTATCTACTACACCACTTAAAAATGATTTCACAAAGCTTACATTTTCAGCCATACTGTGTGATTTTGTTGTTCCTTGACGTAACTGCTCGGCTAGATTTGTAACCATAATTATGTCCTTAATAAATATATTACAGTAAATAATTTAAATGTATTTATGCTATTACCTATTTCCATTATATTACAAATATAAAAATATAACCAAAGCACTCTATATAGATTTAAAATATTCTTTTGACTTTATGGGATCGGCTATCATAGTTGCATCTCCTGGTTTCCAATTAGCAGGGCATACCTCATCTGGATGAGACTGCACATATTGTATAGCTTTTAATGTACGTAATGTTTCATCTACACTACGCCCAAAATCTAAATTATTTACTACTGAATACTGGATAATACCTTTCATATCAATTATAAATAGACCTCTTAAAGCTTTTCCTTCATCTGTAAGCACATTATAAGATTTACTAATTGATTTTGTTAGATCAGATATTAAAGGATAATTCAAATCACCAAGACCACCATCATCTCTTTTTGTTTGCAACCAAGCAAGATGTGCATATTCACTATCAACAGAAACCCCTAAAACTTCTGTATTAATTTTTGCAAATTCATTATATAAATCACTAAAAGCTGTAATTTCTGTAGGACAAACAAATGTAAAATCTAAAGGGTAAAAAAATAATACAACATATTTTCCAAGATAATCCGATGATTTAACTAACTTGAATTCTTGATCATATACTGCAGTTGCAGTAAAACTAGGTGCTGATTGGCCAACCTGAACACAATTATTATGTAATAACATTGAATTTTTAAGTAACATCTAAATGAAATAATAGTACCATTAATATAACATAAGATTGCTATTTTAAACTTTCTATAAATTATATATCAATAGCGGGGAATGGATTTGAACCATTGACCTTCGGGTTATGAGCCCGACGAGCTACCAAGCTGCTCTACCCCGCGATAGGACAATAGTAATCTAGAATCGTTAATAAAGCAAACCATAGAAAAAAAATTCTATCATTAATACTAACACGAGTATAGCAAATGTATATTTAATTCTCTGCAAAACTGGTAGCACATAATACATACCTATCAATCTATCCTTAGTTAACATATCTGCAGTCTTAGTCCAAATTTGTCCATCATACCACCCTGACTCTTCATAAAATATTGTTGCACTTAAAAGTCTTTTAACTACATAAGACCAACCTAAATATAAACGAATTAGAACAAGAATTAAGATAAAAGTTATGAAAATAGATTCTACAGCAAAGAATTGAATTAATGAAAAAATTTTTGTAGTAAAAACTAAAGGGGTACATACAATTGCAGAAATAAAGCAAACACCAGCAATACTATAAAGATAATTCTTCAGCTTGAGACCAAAACAAGAAAAAAGACAAGAACCTTTTAAGGCATAAAACTCATTTAGGGGCTGTTGATCAAATGGTACCGGGCAAAAATCTTTAGAAAAGAACATGCTATGTAAGAAGATTACTAGTTAAAATAATTGTAAGCAACACAAAAACTGATGCTGCTATTATAGTTAATATTAATATATTTTTCTGAGTACTTCTAGTATAACTAAATAATTGTGATTGATTACCAATACTACCAAATCCTTGCGATTTAGGATTACTAATTAAAATCAGTAATACTGTTATTAAACTTGACATATACCAAATTAGCTTCATAATAACATATATTTATAAATATTTATTTAATGCACTACTTGGTAAGGCTTATTACTTATTAATAAATCTCCTTACCATACCAAATTTATTCTCCTTGTACTTTTAATAATACAAACCCTAAAATTAATCCTAGTAAAATCAACATTGAACTTATAAAAGCCACAGAAAAAATTTCATGTCCCATATTTTAATAATTCCTTAATCAAAAATTTTTAGTTAATTTTTATTAACTAAAAGCCATTTCTACCCCATATAACCAAAGCAATGGAAAAAGTAACCATGGCTAAAAAAGAACCCCAACCTAAACTTACAATATCCATAAAATATTTTTCTAATCCTTAGTAAAAATTAATTCTTAGTCAACTAAATTATAAACGCTTAGAATAAATAATAAACTATATAATTATTTTAAATTATAAAAAAGTTTGAGACATATTATTATTTCAACATAAAAGGAGGGATACAATGATTATATTTTATAGAAGAAAGTATCTAATAAAAGCCATTTCTAAAAAATAATAATCTATCAGTCAAACAGAAGACAAATTATAAATCCAAATTATTTGTGGGTATTTTTAGTTATTTTACATAAATCTTCATTAGACTCTAATTGTATAAACATAATTGCCAATTTATATTTAGACATATTTTTTATTATTATCTCATTTATATTCCTAGCTTAGAATAATGAAAACTCTTGCATTAAACCTATAATAATAACAAAATTTATTCAATATGTAGTTTCTTTATGCTATCGTCTTCAGAAAATTTTTGTTTAAAAATTAAAGAATTCTCAATTTTTCTTGAACTGCAACCAATTTTCTTTTTTCTCCTTGTATATGAGTAACAAATATGATTTAGTGACACCAACAATCTTATCAAACGGACTCCTAAAAAATTATAAATTAGAATGACTTCATAAAACCTCTTATAACTTATATATATCTCTTCATAAGCAATACAATTATTTAATAGATTTATATATTATATTTCATCAAGTCAATTTGTAGTATTACAAGGATGACAAGATGATACATAAATTGCAAGTCATTATTGTAAACTCCATTTTATTAAAATTATTTATTAAATCAATAATCTTAATTTAAATTTTGAGTTCACAAATACATAGTAGTAAATTATATACCTTTGTTAATAAGAAATAAAAACAATAAAGAAAAAAATTTATAAAAAAAGAGTAAATCAAAACTCATAAAAAAATTCATGCTATTAATCATGATTCAAAAAGAAGTACTATAAACTAAAATATAATCAATCAAGGTTATTTTATTATTAATTATATTGTTTGATATAAATGAATTACCTATAGATCATCAATTAGTCGCATATATATATCAACAGAAACAGTAAAGCATATAATAAATACAAGATCTATTTTTAGATCCAATTTAAAAATATCTAATAATATAATGATTATATAAAGTAAAAAATCAAGAAATGTAAAATTTTAACAAATATAAGCCAAGATATAAAGCGTTAGAGTTAATATAATTTCAAACTTTAGGAATTTTAAGTTTATAACAAACTAACCTTAATAACAATATATGCAAACTACTATTCCGTCATCACCCAATATCACAAAAGAGACTTTACTCACTCCAAGGTTCTATACAACAGATTTT